GTAGTATCCAGAATAAAAATAAGTGTTAGCACTGAAGTTAAATAGTGTATTTAATAAAAATAACAAAAAATCAACTTCGAGTTTTAAACACTGTTCAGATAACTGAAAACATATTAATATTATTGATTACAACTTGTCAAGTTATATACAAATTTTTTTTCTTATAAAAAACATGATAAAGCTATAAATACTAAAAAACAATATATAAATAAATACTATAATATGGCAAATAAATGAAAGTATTAGGGATAAGGAAATTAAATTGAATAATCCCAAAGATAAAATTTTAATAGTAGATGATGAAACAAGCATCAGAAGAATTTTAGAGACTAGATTATCAATGATTGGATATGAAGTTGTTAGTGCTTGTGATGGAGAAGAAGCACTGCATCTATTTAGAAAAGAATATCCAAATTTAGTAATTTTAGATGTTATGATGCCAAAATTAGATGGATATGGTGTATGCCAAGAATTAAGAAAAGAATCAGATGTACCAATTATCATGTTAACTGCACTAGGAGATGTTTCAGATAGAATAACTGGACTAGAATTAGGTGCAGATGACTATGTTGTAAAACCCTTTTCTCCTAAAGAATTAGAAGCACGCATAAGATCTGTTTTAAGAAGAATTGATAAAATCTCAATAAGTTCTTCTATACCTAGTTCAGGAATTATAAATATAGGATTTTTAAGAATAGATACAAATAAAAGGCAAGTTTACAAGAATAATGAAAGAATCAGATTAACTGGCATGGAGTTTAGTTTATTAGAATTATTAATTAGTAAAGCAGGAGATGCTTTTTCTAGATTATCTATATTACAAGAAGTTTGGGGATATACTCCAGAAAGACATGTAGATACAAGAGTAGTTGATGTACATATTTCAAGATTAAGAGCAAAATTAGAAGATGATCCAAGTAACCCAGACTTAATTTTAACTGCAAGAGGTATTGGATATTTATTTCAAAAAATTATAATTAAAGATTAATTAACTTAATAACAATAGTATAAACATAATAAATAAAAAATTTTAAATTATAAAATATATTCTATATTTCTATATATAAACAAATTATTATACTCTAACTTAGAGAACTATAAAAAAATTAGTTATATGATAGAATATAATTTAAATTATATTCATCTTATAATAATACATAACTGAAAAGATAAGTAATATAATATTTTGATAAATGATAAATAAATACATTTATAACTTAACTGAATTTTTGTCTAATTACTAAATTAGAAATAATTCATTCATAAATAACACTATATTTACTTAAATAATTTGTCTTGGAGAATTCCTATATGACTGTTGCAATTGGACAAGAAAAAAATCGTGGAAGATTCGATTTAATTGATGATTGGTTAAAAAGAGACCGATTTGTATTTGTTGGGTGGTCTGGACTTTTATTATTTCCATGTGCATACCTATCATTAGGTGGATGGTTAACAGGAACTACATTTGTAACTTCTTGGTATACTCATGGATTAGCAAGCTCTTACCTAGAAGGATGCAACTTTTTAACGTCAGCTGTATCAACACCAGCTAATAGCATGGGACACTCATTATTATTACTATGGGGTCCAGAAGCACAAGGAGATTTTACACGATGGTGTCAAATTGGTGGCTTGTGGTCATTTATTGCTTTACATGGGTCATTTGGATTAATAGGCTTTTGTTTAAGACAATTTGAAATTGCTAGACTTGTAGGTATTAGACCTTATAATGCAATAGCTTTTTCAGGACCAATTGCAGTATTTGTTTCTGTATTCTTAATGTATCCTTTAGGCCAAGCAAGCTGGTTTTTTGCCCCTAGCTTTGGTGTAGCAGCAATATTCAGATTTTTACTATTTTTACAAGGATTTCATAATTGGACACTAAATCCTTTTCATATGATGGGTGTTGCAGGAATTTTGGGTGGAGCTTTATTATGTGCAATTCATGGTGCAACTGTACAAAATACTATATTTGAAGATGGTGATGCATCAGATACATTTAGAGCATTTACACCTACACAATCTGAAGAAACATATTCAATGGTAACAGCTAATCGTTTTTGGTCTCAAATATTTGGAGTAGCTTTTTCAAATAAAAGATGGTTACATTTCTTCATGCTATTTGTACCTGTTACAGGGATGTGGACAAGTGCCTTTGGTATCGTAGGTCTAGCATTAAATTTAAGAGCATATGACTTCGTATCACAAGAATTAAGAGCTGCTGAAGATCCAGAATTTGAAACGTTTTATACTAAAAATATTTTATTAAACGAAGGTATTCGTTCATGGATGGCAGCACAAGATCAACCACATGAAAACTTTATATTTCCAGAGGAGGTTTTACCACGTGGAAACGCGCTTTAACAGAGATAATATAATTGGAGGAAAAGACCTTGAATCAACAGGTTTTGCATGGTGGTCAGGAAATGCAAGACTCATTAATGTATCAGGTAAACTACTTGGTGCACACGTAGCACATGCAGGGGTAATGGTCTTCTGGACAGGAGCCATGACACTATTTGAAGTAGCTCATTTTGTACCTGAAAAACCATTATATGAACAAGGATTCATATTAATGCAACATCTAGCCACATTAGGTTGGGGCGTAGGGCCAAGTGGTGAAATAATTAATACATACCCATATTTCGTTGTAGGAGTAGTACATTTAATTTCATCAGCAGTTCTTGGATTTGGAGGCTTATATCATTCATTAATAGGTCCAGATACACTAGAAGAATCATTTCCATTCTTTGGTTATGATTGGAGAGATAAAAATAAGATGACAACAATTCTAGGAATTCATTTAGTTTTGCTAGGAATTGGGTCATTTCTTCTTGTTATCAAAGCTATATTTTTTGGTGGCATTTATGATACATGGGCGCCAGGAGGAGGAGATGTAAGAATAATCACTAATCCAACATTAAACCCATCCATTATTTTTGGATATATATTAAAATCACCTTTCGGAGGAGATGGATGGATTGTAAGTGTAGACAATATGGAAGATATTATTGGTGGACATGTATGGATAGGCGTAATATGTATTGCAGGTGGTATTTGGCATATTCTAACAAAACCATTTGCATGGGCAAGAAGAGCTTTTGTGTGGTCAGGAGAAGCATACCTTTCTTATAGTTTAGGAGCATTATCTATTATGGGATTAACTGCCTCTAATTATGTATGGTATAATAATACAGCTTATCCTAGTGAATTTTATGGTCCAACAGGACCTGAAGCATCACAGGCACAAGCATTTACATTTTTAGTTAGAGACCAAAGATTAGGAGCAAATGTTGCATCTGCACAAGGACCAACAGGATTAGGTAAATATCTTATGAGATCACCAAGTGGAGAAATTATATTTGGTGGGGAAACAATGAGATTTTGGGACCTAAGAGCTCCTTGGGTCGAGCCTTTAAGAGGACCAAATGGCTTAGACTTAAATAAAATTAAAAATGATATTCAACCATGGCAAGAAAGAAGGGCAGCAGAATATATGACGCATGCACCTTTAGGTTCATTAAATTCTGTAGGAGGAGTTGCTACAGAAATTAATTCAGTAAATTATGTATCTCCTAGAAGTTGGCTAACAACATCTCATTTTTTTCTAGGGTTCTTTTTATTCATAGGTCACTTATGGCATGCAGGAAGAGCTCGTGCAGCTGCAGCAGGATTTGAAAAAGGAATTAATAGGGAAAATGAAGCCGTATTATCAATGAGACCTTTAGACTAAATTAAACTAAAAAAATTATTCTAAGAATAATTTTTTTTAGTTAAAGAAAATAATGTAAAAAATAAAAAGAAATTATCAATAATTAATTAACTTAAAAGATAAGTAAATTTCACTTATATTCACATCTGATATAATAAAATGCAATTAAATATATATAATATATCTCACCCAATTATACAACTTCTATCAAATTCTATCACTAATGCTAATATCAGTAGCTATTCATCTCAAACATGTGATAGGTATCTAGGATTTTTAATAATATATGAAATTTTAAGGAAATATGTAACAATTAAAAAACTTTATATTAAACTAATTAACTATACAAAACAATTATATTTACTTGATATAGATACAAAGTATATATTATTAACAAATATAGAAGCAACATACAATATGTTAATTGATATACAAAATTTAATACCAAATATAGAAATTATTAATATAGAAATTGAACATAAAAATTTTAATCATACAATAGAAAATTTAAAAAATAAATATTCGGATTCAACAAAAGTATATATATTTTTTCTAGAAAAAATTATAAATAATGAAAAAATAATAAAAACACTTAGATACTTAGAGAAATATATCGATCTAAATCAAATTAATATTATATGTATTAGTATTCAAGAAAATATTTTACATAAATTAGCTATTATCTACCCTAAATTAAAGATATATACAACTGAAATAATATAATTAATAATAAATCAAATAATGAACTCTATTACATATTCACTAAATCTATTATTTACATCTGTTGCTAATTTTTCTGAGATATACTTAATTTTAATTTTACTCAAATTATCCTTAGCTTGGTTTCCAACAGTAAATTGGTATAATGAACCATTTTGTTCTCTGAATAGATTAACAGATCCTTATCTAAAATTATTTAGAGGAACAATACCTATGATATTTGGGATGGATATGTCTCCTATGTTAGGAATAATCTTTTTACAGTGCTTAACAGTGATTTTCAATAATATTAAAATTGAATCTATTACTTGACTTAATATGATAAGATGTAATAAACAATACCAATAAATAATAATAGAAATATGCTTAAAATTAGACTCAAAAAAGTTGGAAGGAAAAAAAAAGCTTGCTATAGAATAATACTTATTGACAGTCGAAAAAAAAGAGATGGTAAAGCAATAGAAAAATTAGGTTTTTATAACCCTTTAACTAAACAATATAAAGTAGATATAATAAAAGTAAAACAAAAAATCACAGAAGGAGCAAAATTAACAAAAACTGTAGAAAATTTAATTAATAAAAACTATAAATCATAATATATTAGCTAAAAAAGCAGGAGACAAAATTGACAAAATTTACTTTTCGTATTTTATGGCTTGATAATAATGTAGCAATTGCAATTGATCATATAATAGGCAATAATATAAGTCCATTAACCTCATATTTCTTTTGGCCACGTAATGATGCATGGGAACAACTAAAAACAGAATTAGATGCTAAACCTTGGATTGCAGAACATGATAAAATTAATTTACTTAATAAAGCGACTGAAATCATTAATTTTTGGCAAGAAAAAGGACAAAATAAATCTATAGTAGAAGCGCAAGAAAAATTTCCAGAATTTTTCTTTGCTGGAACTAACTAACTTAATGTAATCATATAAGAGATGAAAAAAAAAAATAAGCTTAAAAAAAAAATATCATTATTATTAATTAGTCTTGAAATAATTAATATAAATAATATATATAAAGAAGATAATACAGAAAAAAATATAAATAAGAATATAAAATTTAAGCAATTAACTCATGATTTTAAAAATTGCTACCAAAATCAAAAACATAGTTTTATAGAAACACTAAAAAATATATACATAATCTATAAAACTATTAGTATCAATACAATAGATCAAAAAGCACAAAAACTTTTAAGAAACTATATTAAAAATGAGAATGATCAACAAGTTAAACAATATTTAAAAAAATTTCACTATATTTATTTCATAAAAACAGAATATTATCATCAGTACAAATCACTCAAATACTTAAATAAAATAAATATAAATAAAGTAGCTATAACTAATTTATATATTATTAGTAAGTTAAATAAAAGAATTAAAATTTTTTTTCTAATAAAATACTTATTCAAATATAAATACATATAAGTATTTAATTCTCAACATCAACAATAATACACTCTGTAGTTAAAATCATAGAGGCTATAGAAGCAGCATTTTGTAAAGCAGATCTAGTGACCTTTGCAGGATCAATGATACCAGACTCATACATATCAACTAAAGCATTAATATTAGCATCATAACCAACAGGAAAATTTTGCTGTTTCACCTTTTCTATAATTACAGCACCATTAATACCAGCATTATGAGAAATTCTCATAAGTGGACAGTACAATGATTTTGCAACAATTAAAGCTCCTACTAATTCTTCTCCAGATAAATGTTTTTCAGCCCATTGTTTCAACTCTTGTGATAAATAAATATATGTAGAACCACCACCTGGAATAATCCCTTCTTCAATTGCTGCTCTCGTTGCATTAATAGCATCTTCCAAACGTAATTTTTTATCTTTCATTTCTGTTTCAGTTACAGCACCAACTTTTATAACAGCAACACCACTAGATAATTTAGCTAATCTTTCTTGCAATTTTTCTTTTTCATAATTATTAGTACTTAATTCTAACTGTTTACGAATTTGGTTACACCTAGCATTAACAAGCTCTTGATTATCTTGCGCAATAATTGTTGTACTATCTTTAGAAATTTGAATCTTTTTCGCAATACCTAATTGATCTAACGATACTTTACTTAAGGTTAATCCAGCGTCTTCGGTAATTAATTGACCAGAAGTTAAAATTGCAATATCTTCTAAAAGTGCTTTACGCCTATCACCAAAACCAGGTGCCCTAACAGCTACTACATTAACAATACCTCTTAACTTATTAACTACCATTGTCGCCAGAGCTTCTTTTTCAATATCTTCAGCTATAACTAATAATGGACGACCTGTTTTAGCTACTTGTTCTAATATAGGTAATAATTCTTGTTGAATTAAAGTAATTTTGCGATCAGTCAATAAAATATAGGCATCTTCTTGTATAACTTCCATTCGAGAAACATCTGTAACAAAATAAGGAGAAATAAAACCTTTGTCAAATTTCATACCTTCTTTAATTTCTAAATGAGTTACTGTAGATTGACCTTCTTCTAAAGAAATAATTCCTTCTTTACCAACTTTTTTTATTGCTTGAGTAATTAAATCACCTATATAGAGATCATTACCTGCAGAGATAGCTGCTACTTGCATAATATCTATTGAACTATTAATAGAACGAGCATAATACCCTATTTTTTGTACAACAAATTTAACAGCTTTATCAATTCCTTTTTTTAAAATCATAGGATTTGAACCTGCTGCTACATTTTTCAAACCTTCTTTAACAATTGCATGAGCTAAAACAGTTGCAGTAGTTGTACCATCACCAGCAACATCGTTTGTTTTAGAAGCAGCTTGCCTAATTAAAGAAATACCTGTATTTTCTACTAAATCTTTTAATTCTATTTCCTTAGCAATAGTGATTCCATCATTAATAATTTGTGGTGAACCATATTTTTTCTCTAAAACAACATTACGTCCTTTAGGACCTAATGTAATTCCTACTGCTTCAGACAAAATATCTATTCCTTTTTCTAATGCTTTACGAGCATTATCATGATAAAGTATAATTTTACTCATAAATAATAATAAATAACCTCATATTCTTATAATATAAAATAAGCAGTATAAAAATTTTTTAATTCACAATAGAAATAAATCAACCATTAAATCTATATCATGTTAATATAATAATATAATGGGCTTGTAGCTCAGTGGATTAGAGCACATGGCTACGAACCATGGTGTCGGGGGTTCGAGTCCCTCCTTGCCCGATGTAAAAAGATAAATCAATATAAAACAGAATTAAATTATATTAATACAAGTGATGCAACCGATAAGAGGAACAAAAGATATCTTACCGCATGAAATTCAATTTTGGCAATACATATACTGTATTGCTAACAAAGTTTTAACTTTAAATAACTATCAAGAAATTAGAACACCAATAATAGAAAATACTGAATTGTTTACTAGAAGTATAGGAAATTTTACTGATATAGTAAATAAAGAAATGTATAGTTTTAGCGATCAAGGAAACAGAAATATAACTTTAAGACCTGAAGGAACAGCAAGTGTAGCTAGAGCATTTATAAGTAATAAATTATATTCAAGTAAAAAAATTCATAGATTATGGTATTTAGGTCCGATGTTTAGATATGAACGACCACAAAAAGGCAGACAAAGACAATTTCATCAATTAGGAATAGAGTGTATAGGTAGTTTAATGCCTATAGCAGATACAGAAGCTATTAGATTAGCAACAAAAATTTTACACGAGTTAAATTATACTAAATTCATCTTAGAAATTAATTCTATTGGCAACATATCAGAAAGAAAAATTTATCAAGATCACTTGATAAGGTACTTAAGCAAATATAAGAATGATTTAGATACCGACTCACAAAAGAGAATTATAAATAATCCATTAAGAATTTTAGATAGTAAAAATATTAAAACTCAGAATATTTTAGAATTTGGACCAAAACTTAATGATTATTTAGAAACAAATTCATTAAAACATTTCAATGAAGTATGCCAAAATTTAAATTATTTAAATATACCCTATAAAATCAATCATAATTTAGTTCGAGGTTTAGATTATTATAACTATACAGCATTTGAAATTAAAACTACACAAAAAAATCAACAAAATACTATTTGTGGTGGAGGAAGATATGATAATTTAATAAATCAATTAGGTGGGCCACAGACACCTGCTGTAGGATGGGCTATTGGAATAGAAAGATTAATTATAGAAATAAAAAATAATATAGATAAAAATAATCAAATTATATATATTGCTAATCAAATTACAAGTAATCATGATATACTTTGGGATATCATTAATTTAATAGAACAATACGAAATCAATTTTGAACTTGACTTAAGTAATTACAATTTAAGTAAGCAACTTAAAAATGCAAATCAAATGGGAATCAATTTATGTTTTATATTAGGAGAAGATGAAATATCTAATAATTATATTACTATTAAATGGTTAACAACTGGCATACAGCAAAAAATAAAAATCCATCAGCTTAAAAATTATATCAAATATATAAAAAATAATATTATAACTTGACACTAAATAATTGCATATGGTTAAAATAAGATTATTACATTGGGGTGTAGCCAAGTGGTAAGGCAGCGGACTTTGACTCCGCCATTCGCAGGTTCGAATCCTCCTACCCCAGATATATCAAAAAATGTAATAATTCATAATTATTATCATTCATTATAAAATTACAATAATTCAAATAGGAAAAGTACTAATGGCAGTCATTCAATTTATAAAAGGTATTAATGAAACAGTAATACCTAACATAAAACTAACTAGATCTAGGGATGGTAGCACAGGAACAGCAACTTTTAGATTTAATAATCCAGATATCATACAGCCAGAAATGCAAAACAAAGGAGATATTAAGGGAATGTATTTGCAAGATGAAGAAGGAGAACTGGTAACAACCGATGTAAATGCAAAATTTGTACAAGGAAAACCACAAGGTATTGAATGTATATATATTATCAAAAATCCCAGTGAATGGGATAGATTCATGAGATTCATGGAAAGATATGGAAATAATAATAATTTATCATTCAAAAAAGCTGAAATCTAATTAAACATTAAAATAAATTAATTAATTATATAATGAAATTTTCATGGAAGCTATTAAATAACTTTATCGAATTAGAAAATATTGAACAAAATTTTTTCACAGAACAACTGACTTTAGCAGGTATAGAAATAGAAAATATTGAAAAAAATCATCATAATGACAATATTATTGACTTAAGTATTACAACTAATCGTAAAGAAATTAACTGCATTTTTAGTTTAGCAAGGGAAATTGCAATTATTTTAGATCAACCTTTAAAAATATTTCCCATTATCCAACATACTAATATAAATAATCTAATATATTATGATAATCAAAGAGTTTCATTACCTGAAAACATATCACAAATTAATATATGTATAGTTAAAAATATAAAATTTAATAGAACACCTAATTGGTTAAACAGATATCTAACTACACAAGATATTCAACCAATTAATTTAATTTATAATATACAACAATATCTCAAGCTTAAATGGGGACAAATTTTTTATTATACTGAAATAAAAACAATGTTCAATCAAGCGCTTAAAGAAAATGAGAAAAAATTATTTAATATAATATATACTTTCTTAAATAATCATTACTCAAGTTTAAACAATTATCAAATACTAATTTTTGTTAAAGATAATCAAACAACTACATTTTGTAATTATAGACATCAAGAATACTACATAAATTTTTTTACTGAGAGTATACGATTAATCAGTACATTTACTAAATGTACTATAGGAAAATACTACCATATATATAATTTAAACCTAAATAATAATAGAAATAAATTTATAGAAGTAACTAAACATGAAATTAATACAACTCTAGGATACATTAATTACACTAAATATCGTTATCTATCCACTGCTCATATAATGGATATTTTAGATAAATTAGATTTTTCACCCAAATATAATAAAAATTTAAAAATTTTTACAATACAAGTACCTAAATATAGAATACATGATATACAGAGAAGTATAGATATTATAGAAGAGATTGGTAGAATATATCAATTTAATTTGTTTAAGCAAAATATTTTAGAATTAACACATAAACCAAGTATTAATAATAATACTAAAATCATACAAAAAATTCGATATATATTACGTAATATAGGATTAAATGAAGTAATTAATTGTTCACTTACTAAAAGTAATCTAAATAAGAAAAATTACTCTAATGTACTTATATACAATCCATTGAATCAGGAACAAAAACAACTTCGAACAAATATTTCTGAACATCTGTTAAATAATTACCAATATAATATAAAAAATGGCAATGATCAAGTAGAAATATTTGAAATTAGTAAAGTATTTGACAAAATACAAACAAATCAATATAAAGAAGAAATATATTTAGGCTGTCTATTTAATAACCCAAATTTTATCCATAATGAATGGTCAGAAATGCCTAAAAATATAAATTTATTTCATATAAAAGGAATAACTGAAATATTTCTCGAACAAATTAATGCAAATATTAAATTACAAACAATTTCACAACAAGATAACACAGATAAAATTAGAAACGTTCTACGCTTACTAAATCCAATAAAGAAAATAGGTATATACAATATAAGCAATGAACAACTAATAGGTATTATAGGAGAAGTAAAGAAAATTTATACTATCAATAAAAATCAAACATATTTAATAGAAATTAATCTGAATGATCTAGTAAAAACAGTAAAAACAAAGAAACATTTACAGTATATCAACCAAATTTATTCTAACTATCCATATGTGACAAGAGATATTTCAATAACAATAACAAAAGAAAAAAATATTAATGAAATAAAAGAGACAATTTTAAAGAATAATTTAGATTTAATAGAATCAATAAAAGTGTTTAATGAATATAAAGAAATTAAATCAAACTTACGTTCCATCAGTTTAAGAATAATATATAGATCATATAATAGAACACTAAATAATAAAGATATAGAAAAAATTGATAAACATATAGAACAAATAAAATATAGCTTTTGAAATTTATATACATTAATTAAAGTAAGACATAAGCCGGGTTTTGTTCTTTATATAATATTGATTAAAATGATAAAATCAGTTATTAAAAAGGGTAATTATTAATCTTAAGTAAAATATATACTTTACTTTCTAGTGCAGTATATCAATAAGTCTAAAACAATTCATATGACATATAAAACTCATATAAAATCGATTACTTTGCTCATATATGGGGTTTACCTAGCAAATATCTTAAAAATATTTCTGGTGCGCTCTTACCACACCATTGCACCCTTACCTAAAATAGGCGGTATATTTCTGTGGCACGATCCTCATAGTTACCTACACTGTATTTATACAGCTATATTTTTATAAGTAGAGCCCGGACTTTCCTCAAACTTGTAAAAAGTTTACAACTACCTACGCTTACTTTAAATAAAGTACAAAAAATATAACTTAAATATAAAAAATTATCAAGAATATTTAAAATAAATCAAGAAGAATGCAATTCCAAAAATTTACTCAAATTTTACAACAATACAAGTATTATCCAAATGCTGGAGATATAGTTGCTGGAATAATACTATATAAAGAACATAATGGTTTTTTTGTAGATATTGGAGAAAAAAAAGCTGGATACTTACCAGAAAGTGAAGTATTATTACTTTCTAAACAACATAATACATCAAATACAATGCTATTGCATATAGTTCGAGAATTTTTTTTAATAACTAAACATGATGAACAATCTATTTTATCAATCAAAAGACTAGATTATATAAGATCATGGAAGAGAATAAAACAGTTCTATAAAGAAGATATCATTTTCAATATAGTTATAGAACATATTAATAAAGGAGGAATCATAACATATTTAGAAGGAATCCAAGGTTTTATTCCTAAATCTCATATATACCAGGAATTTATTCATTATAATAAAACAAAAAAAATACATTGTAAGTTACTGACAGTACAAGAATATAAAAATCAACTTATTTTAAGTAATAAAAGTGCTACACTAACACTTTCAATACATAAATTTAAACTAGGAGAATTAGTTTATGGTAAAATAATCTTAATAACATCTTATGGATTATTTTTAAATATATATAAAATAAAAGCACTTCTACATATTTCAGAACTCAGCATTGAATATGCAAAACATATATATTCACACTTTTATATACAACAATTAATTAAAGTTAAAATAACTTATATTAATAGTAGAGAAGGCAAATTATCTGTATCACAAAAAAATATCAAAAACTAACCACCACCTACAACAGTAATTACCTCGATATGATCATAGTTCTTAAGATAAATTGAATCCAATTCAGTTTTATCTAGAATACAATCATTATATTCAACTATAACACTACTAATATTAAAGTTTAAATAAAGCAAAATATGCAATAGAGACATAGAACATTCACAATTAAATGGTTCTCCATTTACAAATATAGTTAAATAATTTTCCATAATAAAAAAAATATATTATAATGATTGCTAATCTAATTATATATTATGGCGGATGTGGCCAAGTGGTTAAGGCAATGGATTGTGGCTCCATCATTCGCGGGTTCGATTCCCGTCATTCGCCCTTAATATCAAATAAAAAATATTAATTATTTAAGATATTAAAATGTATTATTGATTTCACTAGTTCTAAACGATTACGGGTATTTGTTTTATTTAATAAACGACTAATATATTTTTCTACATTCCTTAAACTTATATTTAGTCTTATGGCAATCTCTTTATTCATATATCCTTTAAGGACTAAGAGTAATACATTTTGTTCTCTTGGAGTAAAGGAATTTAATAAAGTGTTATTAATAGAAAATGTATCAACATAAGAAGATGAACATACTTGAAGTAAAGTTATTTGACGAAAAATATTATTAATTATTGCTAATAATTCTTTTGGATTAAAAGGCTTAGTTAAGTAAGCATGACATCCTAATTGATATCCTTTAATACGATCAGAAGTCATACCTTTAGCAGTTAAAAAAATAAAAGGTATTTTAAAAAATAAAGTATCTAATTTTAATATTTTAATAAAATCATAACCATTTAAGTCTTTCATCATAATATCTGAAATAATTAAATCAGGACAATCACTTTTTAAAATAACTAGAGCAGAATTAATATTTTCAACATGATTTACAAAAAAACCTTCAGCAATTAAATAATCAGATAATAAATGTCTTAAATTTTGGTCATCATCAACTAACAAAATTTTTTTCACCAGCTTCACTATAGTATAAAAAAATAAGATATAATAAAAATATTACATGTATAAGCGTAACATAATGTTAACGTATTAATATGAAATGGATTAACTTTTTAATAGATAGTAATATACAGTATTATATATATAAACTAGATCTAGAAGATGCAATTATATTGAATAAAAATAATTCTAATAAAAATAAACTATTTACTGTATTAAATGGAAGTATTCTAGTGACAAAAATTTTTTATAATAATGAAATTATACCAATAGCAATACTAAATAACAATAATATATTCACAATTAAAAATTTAAGTGATAGATATTATTATCAAATAAAAGCTCTAGAAAAAACATATATTATTACATTTACATTACAAAAAATTTTTACAAAAAAAAATAGAACTAATTTATTAGTACATATTATAGAAAATTACCAGAAAACTATACATCATTACGAAGTAATGAATGAAATTATTAATCAAAAGTACGCTAAACTTAGAATACTACAACTAATTTTCATATTATGCTTAGAATTCGGTAGAATAGAACAGAAGAAAATCTTTTTACCAATGAAGTTATCATATCATAACTTAGCTATTATATCAGGCACAAATAAAACAACTGTCAGTAAAATTATTAGAGAAATGCATAAGAATAAAGTTATCAAATATTCAAATAAATATAAAATCTACATAAACAATATATTTAATATAAAATTCAGATAAATAGTATAAAAAATTAACAAAAAGATTAATATTATAGTTATAATAAAGTTAACTTAAAGAAGTTTAAACGCACATACTAAATATATTCATAAAATTATTAAAAAATATGGGTAAAGTATACGACTGGTTTGAAGAAAGATTAGAAATACAATCTATAGCAGATGATATCTCTAGTAAATACGTTCCACCACATGTAAATATATTTTACTGTATTGGAGGTATTGTATTTACATCATTTTTAATACAAGTAGCTAGCGGATTTGCTATGACATTCTACTATAGACCAACTGTTGCAGAAGCATTTTCATCAGTAGAATATATTATGACTGAAGTTAACTTTGGATGGTTAATTAGATCAATTCATAGATGGTCAGCTAGTATGATGGTATTAATGTTAATTCTACATGTATTTAGGGTATATTTAACAGGTGGATTCAAAAAACCTCGAGAATTAACTTGGGTAACAGGAGTTATATTAGCAGTTTTAACAGTATCTTTTGGCGTTACAGGATACTCATTACCATGGGACCAAATAGGATACTGGGCAGTTAAGATAGTTACAGGTGTGCCAGAAGCTATACCAATTGTAGGTGGCACAATAGTTGAATTACTTAGAGGAAGTGTTAGTGTAGGACAAAGTACATTGACAAGATTTTATAGTCTTCATACATTTGTACTACCACTATTAACAGCAGTATTTATGCTAATGCATTTTTTAATGATTCGTAAACAAGGTATATCAGGACCATTATAAATATAAATTAAAATAATTAAAACAAAGATAATACAAGATCATGTCAATTATAAAAAAACCAGATTTAACAGATCCAAAGTTAAGAGCAAAACTAGCAAAAGGAATGGGCCACAACTACTATGGAGAACCAGCATGGCCTAATGATTTACTTTATATATTTCCAATAGTAATTTTAGGCACAATTGCATGCAACATAGGTCTAGCTGTATTAGAACCGACTGGTATTGGAGAAACAGCTAATCCATTTGCTACTCCATTAGAAATTTTACCAGAATGGTACTTTTTCCCAACATTTAACTTGTTAAGAGTAATACCAAATAAACTAATTGGTGTACTATCCATGGCATCAGTACCAGTAGGATTAATTACTGTTCCATTCATAGAAAATATTAACAAATTTCAAAATCCTTTCCGCAGACCAATAGCAACAACTGTTTTTTTAGTAGGTACAGTAATTACAGTTTGGTTAGGAATAGGAGCAACAATGCCATTATCAAAAGCAATTACATTAGGTATTATTTAAAAAATATCAATATTTAATATGGAATTAAAATGCAATAGCAGTATAGATTATATTATAGCTATTGCATCTTGTTTACTTAATTGTAACTTTAGCACCTGCTTCTTCCAACTTTGACTTAATATCTTCAGCATCTTCTTTAGACGTACTTTCTTTAATAGCTTTTGGGGTAGATTCAACTAATTCTTTAGCTTCTTTTAAACCCAAAGCAGTTAAAGAACGAACTACTTTTAAAATAGTAATTTTTTTAGGTGCTGGAACCTCATCTAAAATTACATCAAATTCTGTCTTTTCCTCAATTTCTTCTGAAGAATCTTTCTTAATATCTGTTGGCATCATTACCATACCACCTCCAGCTACTGCAGAAGCATCTACTCCAAAAATTTCTTCTATTTGCTTAACTAATTCAGCTGCTTCTAACAAAGTTAAAGATTTTAACTCTTCAATAATATTGTTAATTTTATCACTCATAATAAATTTTGATATACCATAAATAATTATACTAATTTAGAATCTCTCAATAAAGCAATATTTACTGGAATTCCTGGTCCCATTGTACTAGATAAATATAAAGATTTCCAATATTTTCCCTTAGAACCACTTGGTCTATTTTTATCAATAGATTCTTGCAAAGTTTTTAAATTATAAACTAAATCATTTATTTCAAAATTTAGTTTACCAATAGGAACATGAACTATTCCTGTGCGATCCACTTTATACTCTAGTTTACCTGCCTTAAATTCACTTATAGCATTTCTAACATCAGTTGTTACAGTCCCAGATTTAGGAGAAGGCATTAGACCTCTAGGCCCTAAAATACGTCCCAATTTAGCAATATTTAACATCATATCAGGAGTAGCAATTAATTTATCAAAATTTAAATTACCATTCAAAATATCATCAATTACATCATCAGAACCTACAATATCAGCACCACTATCTAATGCTTCACTAAATTTATTATCTTGAGTTATAACAACAATTTTAATAGATTTTCCTAAACCTTTCGGTAATATAATAGTAGATCTTAATTGTTGGTCGGCATACTTTGGATCTAAACCCAATGCAATATGAGCTTCAACAGTTTCTATAAAATTTGTATTAGAATGATATTTTAAAAACTGTAAAGCTTCATCAGGACTATATAAAAGGTTTTTATCCAATTTATCTAAAATACTCAAAAAACGACGTGAATGTTTAGGCATAAATAATAATTTCCTCTCAAATGCAATAATTAAAGATCAATAATGATACCCATACTACGAGCAGTACCTTGAATAATAGACATTGCCTTATCGACATTATCTGTATTAAGATCTTGCAATTTAGTTTGAGCTATTTCACGAAGTTGAGAAATAGAAATAGATCCAACTTGTTGAGAATTTGGGTTACCAGAACCTTTGTTTACACCAGCTGCTTTGGCCAATAACACTGAAGCAGGAGGAGTCTTCAAGATGAATGAAAAACTACGATCTTCATAAATTGAAATTTCAACTGGTATAACTAAACCAACCTTATCAGCTGTTTTAGCATTATATTCTTTACAAAACATAACTATATTAGCTCCATATTGACCTAAAGCAGGACCAACAGGTGGAGCTGGTGTTGCTTTACCTGCCATTAGCGCTAACTTTACAAAACCAACTACTTTTTTTGACATAAATTATATAAATATATAAATATAAATACATACAATATTAAATTAGAATATATTGATTTACTAAATTTCGCATTAAATACTTTAACTAGTATAAGTTTAATGTAGAATTCAACATTTCTCAAGTAGACATGATCTAACAAGAACACGCCTTGAAGGACTTGAACCCTCGGCATCAGGTTTTGGAAACCTGCGTTCTACCAACTGAACTAAAGGCGTAATGTAGATTATGCCCTTATTATAAACTAAATGAAAATATAAAATATAACAAATAGTAAAATTTCATTATGCTTAACCCAGACATACATTTAGTAAACATATCTGACATAGAATATATAAAATACTCAAAACATTTATTATTAGAAAATATTGGAATAGCAGGACAAAAGAGATTAAAAGCTGCAAAAGTATTAATAGTTGGTGCTGGTGGCTTAGGATGCCCTGTAAGTATATACCTAACTACATCCGGCATTGGCTACATAGGTATCATTGATGAAGATACTATTCAATTATCAAACTTAAATAGACAAATATTATATGATCAGGAAGATTTAAATAAATATAAAGTAGACATAGCATATAAAAAATTAAAAAAACTAAATAATCAATGTAAAATCATCAAGCATAAATATCATTTAAATAATGAAAATAATCTAGAAATAATACAATATTATGATGTTATTATAGATACAACTGATAATTTTATTGCAAGATATCTAATAGATGATACTTGCTATAAACTACATAAAACTCATATATATGGAGCAATAGATAGATTCGAGGGACAAATAGCTAGCTTAAACTATCAAAATGGTATCCGCTACTATAATATATATAATAACTCATTAAATATCAATAATAATGATTGTAATCAAAATGGTATTATGGGAATAACATCTGGTTATATAGGAATATTACAAACATTAGAAACAATTAAAGTAATTTTAGGTATAGAGAAAAAAAATCAAAATAGTATTATATTATATGATTTAATACAGAATACTTTCAAAAATAAAAAAATATACATTCTTAATAAGGAAAGAAATAATAAAAAAGAAAATAATTATAATTCAGTAAAAACTATTTCTAAAAAAATAATCAAATCGTTCATAAAGGAAAAAAAAAGTCAAGTAGTTATTATAGATATTAGGTATATATATGAATTTCATAATAAACATATAAAAAAATCTTTAAATATTCCATTAGTTAATTTTAAATGCAATAAAACATTTGAATTTATCGTTGAACAAAGTAAACAAAAAACTTTACTTTTATACTGTAATAACAGTAATAGAAGCATGATAGCATCACATTTGTTAAACAACTATAAAATTAAACATATAATAGTTGATTAATGTAGAATAAATTGTTTAAATAAACAATCTAATATATATATTTATATAAATACTATTTTTTTGATTTACAATATTAAATAGAAAATAAAATGAAAAAAAAAATTAATGTTATTATAACAAAAGATAAATACCAACAAGCAAAAAAGGGCAGCATAGTCAAAGTATCATCTGGATATGCATTTAATTACTTAATACCAAATCAAATTGCAGAGTTGGCAACCAAAGGAAGAATAAAACATACAAAAATGTTTGAAGATATTAAACAAAAAAAATAGATCGTAACAATCATAACAAAACTAATGATAAAATAAATTGAGAAGTAGCATATGAATAATATTATAATTGAATATATAAAACATAAAATATAAAACCATATAATAAGTAACAATACATAAAAAAATATTTTTATTACATGCTATAAAATATGAATGAATTAAATTATAATATATTTCTTCCACAAAATTATATAGCAGAAGAAATATTATTAGGAATTCTTTTAATTTACCCTAAAACCATATCTTACATTATAGATAAAATTAAAAAAGAGTACTTTTTTTTAGAATCACACCAAATATTTTATATTAATATAATAGAAATATATAATCATAATAAAGAAAATAATATTATAGAATTATTTCATAAATTAAATAAAAACCAACTTTTACACAAAATAGGTGGATATAGTAAAATATTAAAAATGATGAAACAAAGCCAAATTTTTATACTATCATCAGATATTGATTACTATATCATAAAATTAGTACAAATATTGCATGACAAGTATATAAAAAGATTAATTATTCAATATGGTTATCAAATAATTAAGTTAGCCAACAATTCAAATATCAATAATTTTTACTTATATAATAAAATTTTATCCTATCTAAAATTGACAGAGATAGAAAATAACTATAATAACAACTTAATTAATTTGAGAGATTTAATATCTATTAAAATTAGCGAAATAAAATATCAAAATATATTAGTAAAAAACACATTTCTAAATAATGGACTCAAATCAGGATTAAAAGATTTAGATAATATAATTAGCAATTTGCCAAATGGTAACCTGATTATAATTGCAGGCAGACCATCTATTGGTAAAACTTCATTAGCAATAAATATTGCATATAATATTTTTTTTAATGAAAATATAAGTATATCAATATTTAGCCTTGAAATGTCTAGTAAAGAAATACTTCACAAGTTTATATCGATTGCTTTAAAAACATATATACAACCAACTAGCATACATAAACTTAATCATAAACAATGGAAAAGTTTACAAATAATATGCAATAAATTACTAGAGAATAATATTTACATAAATGATGAACAAAACATCAATATTAATTATATCGAAAAAACAGCAAAAAGTTTAAAAAAAAAAAACGAAAAGATCAGTTTAATTATTATAGATTATTTACAACTAATAGAATTAAATGAACAATCTATATATAATCGAAGTCAAGAATTAGGATATATAACAAGAAAATTAAAACTCCTAGCACAAATTTTAAATTTACCTATTATTGTATTATCGCAATTAAATAGAAATATAGAAATACGAAGTAATAAAGAACCGGTACTGTCAGACTTAAGAGAAAGTGGATGTTTAAACCAATTAATCAATGTAGATCTCAAAATAAATAAAAATAGTAATTTACATAATGCAATTCATATAAGAAATATTACTTATTATTTATACAAATTAACAAATAAAAAAAATCTAATACAGCGAAAAATATATTTCTTTCAACAATACACTTTTAACTGCCATAATAAAAATCAATTTGTATCTCTGACACATAATCATAAATATCTATTAGGATGTAAATGGATTAAAACAAGTAAAATTACATCACATACAACAATTGATATAAAAAATAATAAACAATATATAAAAAAAATATATTTTGAGAAAATTCAATTTAATAATTATTCAAGTGTTTACGATATTAATCAAGGAAATTTTTTTTATATTATATCTAAAAATGTTATATTACATAATTCTATTGAGCAAGATGCAGATATAATAATTATGTTGTATGAAAAAAAAGAATACTTAAAACAAGATGATATAGAGATCAAGAATATAAATAAAATTTTAGATGTTAAAATTTCAAAAAATCGTAATGGTTATACAGGACAATGCCAAATAATGTTCATTCCTAAAACAGCAATATTTACAAATATTAGTAATATAGATTTAATATAATAAATAAAAAAATATTGCAATAAATAAAAATATAATATAATATAATATAATATAATATTCGAAGAATAAAAGTTAGCCGGGATAGCTCAGTTGGTAGAGCAGTGGACTGAAAATCCTCGTGTCACCAGTTCAAATCTGGTTCCTGGCATATAAAAAATAAAATATGATGATAATTTATAGAATTAATGATTCATTAAATAATAGATTTTATAAACTTATGAATAAAATAGTTTACAAAAAAATAAATTTTGTATAAAAATATACAAAATTTATGTCTAACAAAATATATTAAAAGATAAAATTTTCAATGTAAATAGTATAAATATAAAAAAATTTATTTATATCCACTACACTTCCAACTTATCACCTAATAAAACTTTAACTTGACCATCATCAGCAATATCAACAACAGCAGTATCTCCACCTTTAATTTTACCACCTAAGACCTCTTCTGCTAAACTATCTTCTAAAAGTCTTATAACAGCTCTACGTAATGGACGAGCACCATAACTAGGATTATAACCTTCATCAACTAATCTAGTTTTAAATCTCTCTGTAACACTTAACTGAATATCTTGCTGCTTAATACGTTCAAAAACTTCATTAAGCATTAAATCAGCTATTTCTCTAACTTCTTCTTTTGTTAATTGTCTAAAAACAATTATTTCATCTAATCTATTTAGAAACTCTGGTCGAAAATATTGCTTTAATTCTTCATTAACAAGAGATTTAATACGATTATATTGTGATTCAATCTGAGATTCACCCAGCTCAAAACCAAGACTACCACCTCCTTTCTCAATGACCTTAGAACCTATATTTGAAGTCATAATAAGCAAAGTATTTTTAAAATCAATAGTACGGCCTTTAGCATCAGTCAATCTTCCATCTTCTAAAATTTGTAGTAAAAGATTAAAAATATCTGGATGAGCTTTTTCTATTTCATCAAACAAAATAACCGTATAGGGCCTTTTTCTAACAGCTTCTGTTAAATAACCTCCTTCACTATAACCAACATAACCAGGAGGTGAACCAATTAGTTTAGATACCGTATGTCTTTCCATATATTCAGACATATCTAATCTCACCATCGCTTCTTGCGCACCAAAAAAATAAGACGCCAATGCTTTAGTGAGCTCAGTTTTACCAACTCCAGTAGGACCAGAAAAAATAAAACTTGCAATGGGGCGATTAGGATTTTTTAAGCCAACTCTAGCACGACGAATAGCTCTAGAAACAGCAACAACAGCTTCTTCTTGGCCAATTATACGACTATGTAAAGTTTCTTCCATATGCATTAATTTTTCAGATTCACTTTTAGTCAATTTAGTAACAGGTATTCCTGTCCAAAATGCAACAATTTCAGCAATATCTTCTTCTGTAACCACTGGATCTTCTATTTGTAAATTAGGTTCAGTATTCTTACTTTGAGCTATTGCAGAGATTTGTGCTTTAATTTCCATTTCACGTGTTCTATACTGCTCTGCTTTTTCATATTTTTGTGCCCTAATTGCTTCATCCTTTGTTTTTAAAACTGATCTCAACTCTCTATCTAATTCACGAGCAGCTGGAGGTAATTGAGAATTTAACAAACGTACACGAGAACCAGCCTCATCAATTAAATCAATAGCTTTATCAGGCAAAAAGCGATCTGAAATATATTGGTTAGCATACTTAGCAGCTGCAGCCAAAGCTTCATCTGACATTTTTAATTGATGATGCTTTTCATAACGATCTCTTAAACCAAATAAAATTTCTATTGTTTCTTCTACAGTAGGTTCACCGACTAAAACTGGTTGAAAACGTCGCTCAAGGGCAGCATCTTTTTCAATATGCTTTCTATATTCTTCTAAAGTAGTTGCTCCTATACACTGTAATTCTCCTCTTGCTAATGCAGGCTTTAATAAATTAGCAGCATCTATTGCACCTTCAGCAGCACCAGCACCAATTAAAGTATGAACTTCATCAATTACTAAAATTACATTATTAGCAGACTTGATTTCATCCATAATTCGCTTCAATCTTTCTTCAAATTCTCCCCTATATTTTGTGCCAGCAACTAGTAAACCAACATCTAAAGTAATAACTAATTTATCTTCTAAAATAGAAGGAATATCTCTATTTGCTATTCTTTGTGCAAGACCTTCAGCTATTGCTGTTTTACCAACTCCGGGTTCACCTATTAAAACAGGATTATTTTTTGTACGACGACCTAAAATTTGAATAACTCTTTCTATTTCTTTCTGGCGACCAACCACAGGATCTAAAACACCTTCTACAGCTAACTCTGTCAAATTTGAACCGAATTCTTCAAGTGTAGGAGTTTTACTTCTAGACTGAACATTAGCATTGCCATTAGTATTAACCTCTGTATTATCTCCTAGCATTTGAATAACTTCAGCACGTATAGAAGCAATATTAACATTTAAATTTTCAAGAACTCTTGCAGCAACTCCTTCACCTTCTCTAACTAATCCCATCAATAAATGCTCTGTACCAATATAATTATGGCCTAACTGCCTTGCTTCTTCTAACGATAATTCTAATACTCTTTTAGCTCGTGGAGTAAATGGAATTTCAACAGCAACAAAACCCGAGCCACGACCTATAATTTTTTCAACTTCAATTCGAGCATCTTTAAGATTTACGTTCATAGATTTTAACACTTGGGCTGCAATACCTGTGCCTTCACCAATTAAACCCAACAATATTTGTTCTGTACCAACAAAATTATGTCCTAATCTTCTAGCTTCTTCTTGAGCTAACATAATAACTTTAATAGCTTTTTCAGTAAAGCGTTCAAACATAAAAGAACCAGAAAAAATAAATTTACCTTCGATAATATAGAATTATAGCACAATTATAAAATAACTTAAACTAATCAATGGAAATAACATAACTAAGATTTAAAAACTAATTAAAAAGTTAAGAATAGTATTAATTTTTAATTATATAAATCTAGAAACAATTCGATCATTGATTATTAAATCATATTTTAAATAAAATACTAAATTCACATAAATGATTTGACTAATCTTTCAAACTTTACATAAAATAATATTATACTTATTTTATTTTAAAAAATTATGAAAAACAATATAGATACAATAAAAATAGTAGAAAAAGAATATTTACAACAACATCTACCACAAATAGATATAGGTGACAATATTAAGTTAAAGAAAGTTATTCAAGAAGGTAATAAAGAACGAATACAGGTATCAGAAGGTACTGTCATTGCAAAAAAAAATACCAATATTAATACAACAATTACTATCAGAAAAGTTATTCAAAACATAGGCGTAGAACGAATATATCTAATACACTCACCACAAATTATCAGTATAGAAATTTTACGTAAATCAAAAGTAAGAAAATCAAAATTATATTATTTACGTTATCGTTCAGGAAAAGCTACACGTTTAAAACAAAGATTTAAATAATTGATGTTAGAACATAAATGATATTATAAAGATTTAGATACAAGGATACATAGCTCAGTTGGTTAGAGTATCACGTTGACATCGTGAAAGTCACTGGTTCAAGTCCAGTTGTATCCCGATTCACACAAAATAGTATCAAAAATAAAATTAATTAAATCATAAAAAAAATTGCTTTTTAAAATTAAATTTATTATTATACTATAGTTGAAAAAACAACAAGGGTCGGTGCCCGAGTGGTTAATGGGGGCGGACTGTAAATCCGCTGGCTTAGCCTACGTTGGTTCAAATCCAACCCGGCCCATAAAACTGATTTACACAAATAATTCTATCCATGTATATAAGGTATCATTTGAGCATTACTTTTACCAGGAGCAACCATTGGATAACAATTTTCTTGTTCTCTTACTTTACAATTTAATAGAACAGGTCCTTGATGAGTGCAAAACAAATCTAATGTTTTATTTATATCTTTTCTAAATTCAATTTCTAAACCTAAAATACCAAAAGATTGAGCTAAATTTATAAAATCAGGAGCACCTTTTTCCATATTAGAATGAGAGTACCTTTCATTAAAGAATGCTTGCTGCCATTGCCTAACCATACCTTGCCACTTATTATTAATAATAATAATTTTAACAGGTAGATTATACTGTGAAATTGTACCTAATTCTTGCAAATTCATAAGAAAGCTTGCATCACCACTAATACATATAACCTTCTTATTTCTATTAGCAATTTGTACTCCAATAGCCGCAGGTAAACCATAACCCATTGTACCTAATCCAGAACTCGACATCCAATGACGAGGCAATACATTAATGAATTGGGCTGCCCACATTTGATGTTGGCCAACATCTGTTGTAAAAAATGCTTCAGGCTCTGCAATAGATAAATATGATAAAATTTCCTGTGCAGATACAAAATTTACATTTCTAGGAATAAGTAATGGATATTGTTTTTTCCAGGACGTAATTCTTGCATTCCATGAACTAGTTTGATCTATGTTAGGAATATAATCTATTTTATTATTAATAAATGACATAAATTCAGATAAAATTGTTTTTACATCTCCTATTAAAGCAAGTTGTGGAATTCTATTTTTACCTACTTCTGCTGGATCAATATCTATATGTATTACTTGAGCATTACATGCAAACTCATCTAACTTACCAGTTACTCTATCATCAAAACGTGCACCTAAAGCAATTAATAAATCACATTCACTAACTGCAAAATTAGCATAAGCTGTACCATGCATACCTAACATGCCTAACGATAAAGAACTATTTTCATCAATAATACCTTTACCCATTAATGTTGTAGTAATTGGTATTTTAAATTGATTTGCAAATTGATTAATCACATAAGATGCATTAGACGATACAGCACCACCACCAGCATATATTAAAGGCTGATGTGACTGTTGCAACATATCTAATATTTTATCAAATTGTTGATGATTAAAATCGAAATAAGACTTTTGTTTATAACCTGGTAAATTTACTTTTGTTTGCGGTACAAAATTATAAATGAACTTTTCTAAACCAACGTCTTTAGGAATATCGATTAGAACAGGTCCTGGTCTACCAGTTTGAGAAATATAAAAAGCTTCAGACACAATTCGACTAATTTCTCTTGGATCCTTAATAAGGTATGAATGTTTTACAATAGGTAATGTAATTCCAAAAATATCAACTTCTTGAAAGGCATCGGTACCAATAAAAGGACGAGCAACTTGTCCTGTAATTAATATAAGTGGAACAGAATCTATTTGTGCATTTGCAATACCTGTAACAAGATTAGTAGCACCAGGTCCCGATGTTGCAAAGCAAATACCTACATTTCCTGAAGAACGTGAAAAACCATCAGCAGCATGAACAGCTCCTTGTTCATGTCTACATAATATATGAGTAATCATACCTTTTTGTTCCCATGTAAATAATTCATCATATATAGGTAATATAGCTCCACCAGGATAACCGAATATATAAGATGTTCCATTTCTAATAAGACTATCCATTAATGCGAAAGAACCTGTAACTAATTCAGATTTAGACTTTTTAGGCATTAAAGTAGAAATATTTATATTTGTAGACGACATAATTTTAAATACTCCAAATAAAAGATGTTATATTATATATTATATATGTTTAATTTTTTATTCTACGCCTGTCATTTTTAATATAATTTTATAGAAAATTAATACTATAATAATTAAAATAATTGAGAATGTTATAAGATTTTTTTTTTTTTTTAATAGCTTAAAAATGGGCTGAAAAGTTATCAAGAAAAATCCAATCATGATACTTATTAAAAATCTTGGGAACTTATATATATTATTCCAAAAATTTGACATAATATTTAATATTTTATTATATTCTGTATGAAATTTGTATATTCTTCTTTAGTTTATTATTAATAGTAAATAAGTATTTAAATGTCAAATTTTATGACTCATAATAATTTTTATTTTTCTTCCGATGTATTATCTTTAGTAAATAAATATGCCGGTTCTATTATAGTAGTGAAATATGGTGGTTCTGTTATGCAAAATAATCATTTAAAACTTAAAGTAATAGAAGATATTTGCTTATTGTATTATTTAGGTATTAATATTGTCTTAGTGCACGGAGGAGGTATATTTGTTAATCAGTATTTAAATAAATTAGGTATAGAGCCTAATTTTCATAATGGTGTGCGTGTGACTGATTCTATAACAATGGAAATAGTTGAAATGGTATTATCTGGTAAAGTGAATAAAAATTTAGTTGATTTATTTAATATAAATAATATTCCAGCAGTTGGTTTATCAGGTAAAGATTCTAAGCTTATTCAGGCATCTTCTTTATTTAATGATAATATGCAGAATAACTTAACTGGTAAAGTTAATATGATAAATTCTAGTATTATACATTTATTGTTGTCTAATAAATATATCCCTGTAATAGCTAGTATCGCTTCTGATTTTAAAGGATTAACTTATAATATTAATGCTGATACAGTTGCAAGTGCTGTTGCATCTTCATTAAAAGCCAATAAGTTAGTTCTGTTAACTGATATGCCAGGTATTTTATCTAGTTTAGAAGATAGTTCTACTCTTATTAAAAATCTAAACTTAAATTCTATAAATGAATTAAAAAATAATGGTACAATTTCTGGTGGTATGTTGCCTAAAGTTGAAGCTGCTGTTAATGCTTTAGAATCTGGTGTAAACTCTGTTCATATTATTGATGGTCGAGTTCAGCATTCTCTATTGTATGAAATTTTAACAAATAATAGAATAGGCTCTAAAATTATTATTTAATAATTAATAATACATTTGTTTATTTTAAATTTAAGTGTTATATTCATTTCATATAGATATTGGCTCAGTAGCTCAGTTGGTTAGAGCAGGGGACTCATAAGCCCAAGGTCGCAGGTTCAAGTCCCGCCTGAGCCATTAGTTTTTAGTAATATTTTCTTTTTTTTGTGGAGAGGTGGCTGAGAGGTTGAAAGCGGCAGATTGCTAATCTGTTGTATAATTTTGTTATACCGAGGGTTCGAATCCCTTCCTCTCCTTCATATTTAATAAGTTTATCAATTATTTGAGGTTTGACAATTTTTTAATATATTGGATATTATTGTATGTAGTAATTATTGATGGGACTGTAGTTCAATTGGTTAGAGCACCGCCCTGTCACGGCGGAAGTTGCGGGTTCGAATCCCGTCAGTCTCGTTTTAAAAAATTTCAATAATAATAAATATTTTGTTTTGATTTATGTTTTTTATACTTATTCTCTTATTTAAGACTTAAACCTTGTGAGGTATTTTAGTATAATAATTAATAATTTCTCTAAATTCCTTTCCATCTATTGTTTCTCTTTCTATCAGTATATCTACTAACTGGTCGATAATTACTCTATTATTCTTAATGATTTGTATAGTTTTTAAATAGCATTCATTTACTATTTCTTGAATTTGTTTATCTATTTTAGTTGCTATTTCATCTGAATATTCACTTGAATTACCCATTCCTCTACCTAGAAAAGGATTAGTATCTTCATTTTCTAAAGATAATGGACCAATACTAGACATCCCAAAACGTGTTACCATTTGTCTTGCCATAGATGTTACTTGTTGAAGATCATTACTTGCTCCAGTTGTAATTTCTGATTCTCCGAAGATAATTTCTTCAGCTACTCTTCCACCTAAAGCACCCATAATTCTTGCTTTTATTTGAGCTCTCGAAATTAAGCTTTGGTCTTCTGATGGCGTAAACCATGTTAATCCTCTGGCTTGTCCGCGAGGTATTAAAGTTACTTTTTGCACATTTTCATGTTCTTTGAGTAAAGTTCCAACTATAGCATGACCTACCTCATGATACGCAATTAATCTTTTACTTTTACTGTCAATTAATGCTGTTCCTTCCATTCCAGCTATAATTCTATCAATTGCTTGGTCAATTTCTTGTAAACTAATTTTATTTTTGCGTTTTCTTGCAGTTAAAATAGCTGCTTCATTCAGTAAGTTTGCTAAATCTGCTCCTGAAAACCCTGGTGTGCGTCTTGCAACCATAGATAATGATACACTGTTATATATTTTTTTATTTTTTGCATGAACATTTAAAATTGCTAATCTACCTTTAAAGTCTGGTATATCTACATTTACTTGTCTATCAAACCTACCAGGTCTTAGTAATGCAGAGTCTAAAATATCTGATCTATTTGTGGCAGCTATGACAATAATACCAGTATTTCCCTCAAAGCCATCCATTTCTGTTAATAATTGATTTAATGTTTGCTCTCTTTCGTCGTTACCTCCACCAATTCCTGTTCCTCTTTGTCTGCCAACAGCATCAATTTCATCAATAAAGATTATGCATGGTGCATTTTCTTTTGCTTTTTTAAATAAATCCCTAACTCTTGATGCTCCTACACCTACAAACATTTCTACAAACTCTGACCCTGATATACTAAAGAAGGGGACATTTGCTTCTCCTGCTATAGCTTTCGCTAATAGAGTTTTTCCTGTGCCTGGAGGACCTATTAATAAAACTCCTTTTGGTATTTTAGCTCCAACTGCTGTAAAATACTCTGGTTTTTTTAAAAAAGTTACAATTTCTTCAAATTCTTCCTTTGCTTCATCAATTCCTGCAACATCATCAAATATAATTCCTGTTTTAGCTTCTATTTGAAATAATGCTTTTGATTTACCAAATGACATTGCTTGTCCAGGACCACTTGTGCTATTATTCGATCTTCTAAATAATAGTGTTAAACTGATTATAAGTAGTAATGGAAATAGTAAATTGCCCGCTAAACTCCAGATAGCTGTATTACTCTTTAATGGATGAGCACTTAAATCTATACGGTTCTTTTTAAGTTTCGTTATTAATTCTGTTGAACTTGTTGGAAGTTCTACTCTAATTTTTTGAATTCTATTTCCAAGTTCAGGACCAATAGCTTCTATTATAGCTGTATGTCCATTATCATATAGATCTACTTTTTTTACCCATCCCATATCTATATATTCTAAAAATCTACCATAGGTCATTCGTGAATTTGCTATGTTATTATTATTGTCATCAGTTACAGGAGCAAATAACCCCTGCCAAAGAAAAAAACATATTACCAATATAGGTAATGACCATAATAAAATATTTTTCCATGAAAATTTCATAATATTTTAGCCTTAAATAATTGCTTATTTACATGAATGTAACATCTTTATTATTTTGTAGGCAACTCTTGAAGGAAAAATGTTATTGTTTAATAATATTTTTGTTTAAAAAAGTTTATTTTTTGTGTAAAATATTTATCTATATGTAGTATTTATATAATAAAATCTTATTATTAATAATTTTATATTTATTTTGGAGAAATAATTATGTTTGAAAGAGGATCTAAAGTTAAAGTATTGAGGAAAGAATCTTATTGGTATCAAGATGTAGGTACAATTGTTAAAGTTGACAAAGGAATTAAATATCCAGTTTTAGTACGTTTCATTAAATCAGCTTACAATGGTGTAAATACTAATAATTTTGCTGAAAATGAGTTGATTTTAGTTAATTAGATTAATGTGTTTTTAAGGTTATACATAATGACAAGCTTATAATTATATTAATTGATGCTTGTCTTTCTGTTATTTGTTTACTTAATTTCCTAAACTTGCCCAATCTACATCTACATTTTCTAATATTAATGAAGAATTATAGATTTGTAAAATAATGAGTAAAAATAAGAAAAATAGTAGCATAAATATTGCCATTATTGGAGTTGTTCCCCATCCAGGTGCAACTTTGCCATATTCCGAATTTAGTGGTCTTAATATTTCTCCGAGTCTAGTTCTTAAAGCCATATTTTCTTTATATTAATTTGTTTAATTGTAAATCTTTATAATAACATTATAAAGATAAGTTATTTTATTTAGTGTTAAATTATGGAAACTGCAACAGTTCTTAGTATTTTTATATTAAGTTTATTATTTGGTGTAACAGGTTATTCTATTTATACTTCTTTTGGTCCTGTGTCTAAAGAATTGAGAGATCCATTTGAAGAGCATGAAGAGTAAATTTTGATTTTTTATATATTATATATATATAAAAGTATATATTTAATATACTTTTATATTATTAAAAATTTATTTATTTAGCTATTCTTGGTGGTTCTCTGAAGAAGATAGCAAAAAAGATTACCATAAGTGTTCCTATTAATAAAAATACATAAACTAGTGCTTCCATGTTATTTTCCTTATATATTATTTTTAATTTATACTACACCTTGTTTTTTACTGCTTCTATCGCCTAGTTTCTGGAATGCACCAAAATCAACTTGTTCTGTTACTTCTGCTCCAATTCCTGCAAATACATCTCTAAAAATAGTTCTTGATCCATGCCACAAATGTCCAAAGAAGAAAATTAATGCAAAGTTAGCATGGCCAAATGTAAACCATCCTCGTGGACTACTTCTAAATACACCATCTGATTCTAATGTAGTACGATCAAATTCAAATACTTCGCCTAGCTGTGCTTTACGAGCATATTTTTTTACGCTTGGTGCATCAGTAAAACTTTTTCCATTTAATTTTCCTCCATAAAAGTTCGCAGTTACTCCAACTTGTTCTATGCTATATTTTGATTCAGCTCTTCTAAATGGTATATCTGCTCTAATAATTCCATCTTTGTCTACTAAAATTACTGGAAATGTTTCAAAAAAAGCTGGCATTCTTCGAACAGTTAGTTCTCTACCTTCTTTATCTTGAAAAATAGGGTGTCCCAACCAAGCTTCTGCTATACCATCTCCTTTATCCATAGGTCCTGATCGAAATAATCCTCCTTTTGCTGGGTTATTTCCTATATAGTCATAGAAAGCTAATTTATCTGGAATTTTAGACCATGCTTCTTCTGGAGTTGCTCCTTCATTTAGTGAATTTTCTACTCTTCTTTCTATTTCTTGTTGGAAATATCCACTATCCCATTGATATCTTGTTGGTCCAAATAATTCTATAGGTGTTGTTGCAGATCCATACCACATTGTTCCACATGTTACAAATGCACTAAAAAATACAGCTGAAATACTGCTTGATAATACTGTTTCAATATTACCCATTCTTAATGCTCTATATAGTCTTTGAGGTGGTCTAACTGTTAGATGAAATAGTCCTGCTAATATGCCTACTGTCCCAGCTGCAATATGATGAGACGCAATACCGCTAGGATTAAATGGATTAAATCCATCTGGGCCCCATGCCGGTGCGATGGGCTGGACTTTTCCAGTAATACCATAACCATCTGAAATCCATATTCCTGGTCCAAATAAACCTGTTGTATGGAATGCACCGAATCCAAAGCATAATAAACTAGATAGTAATAAATGTATTCCAAAAATTTTTGGTAGATCTAATGCTGGTTCTCCTGTTCTTGGATCTCTAAATAATTCTAAATCCCAGTATATCCAATGCCATATAGAAGCTAAAAATAACATGCCTGATAATACTATATGTGTTATTGCTACTCCTTCAAAACTCCATAAACCAGGGTTGGATATACTTTCTCCTGTAATACTCCAGCCACCCCATGAATCAGTTATTCCTATTCTTGCCATAAATGGCATTACGAACATTCCTTGTCTCCACATTGGATTCAAGATAGGATCTGATGGATCAAAAATAGCTAATTCGTATAATGCCATAGATCCTGCCCATCCAGCAACCAATGCTGTATGCATTAGATGTACAGAAATTAAGCGTCCTGGATCATTTAAAACAACTGTATGTACACGGTACCATGGTAATGCCATAGAATGACATGACTCCTTTTCTATTAGATTAATATGTTGCTTTTCTTACTTTATTATTTTTTAATTTACATTAGTAATTATAACATTTTTTACTAATAATATTTAGTCATATTTATATCTTATTGTCTTATTCACTAATACTATGCTTAATATGCATGTTATGAATAGTATTAATATGCCTTCTCTTATATTTATTTGAAACCCGACTGTATCAATTACTTTATTTTGGAATGCTATATTATTTTCTAGATAAGTATTTCTAATAATTTCTATAGCGTATGTTAATGGATTTATACATGTTATAATTTGAAGCCAATAAGGCATGAAGCTAAGTGGAGCAAGTGCTGTGCTAGAAAATAACGTTGGTATATTAATCAATGTTGTTGTAAGAGCTAAAAATTCTATATGACCTGGTAAAATAAATGCATTTGATATGCTAATATTAGATATATTAATAATTATTAAGGTGCTAATTGCTATAATCATTAAGATTTGTTGAAGTGTAATTATTTTTTGTAGATAAAATATATTAAATGTAATTATCGTTATAATTTGTATTATTGTAATTAGCCACATATGTATAATAGAAGATAATATTAATGAATTTTTATATATTATTGGAGAGGTAAGTATTCTATTTAAAAATCCAAATTCTCTATCAAATATAGTTGTTAGTCCAGCATTTATTGAATTATTAAAAGCTGTAAAAATTATAATACCTGGATTTAAAAATTCTTTATATTGTATATTTTTACCTTTATAGAGGTAAATAGGTGCATTTTGAAATAATGCTCCAAAAAGTATTAGCCATAGTAATGGTTGAATAATATTAATAATTAGACTAGATGGTCTTCTATAAGTATTTATGTATAGTCTTTTAATGAAAGTTTTGATTTCTTGTTGTATTATATTATTATAAACTTTGTGTTCTTCAATGTATATTTTTTTCTGTGGTATTAAGTTTATTTTTTTATAATTATTTTGTACTGTCATTTTTTATTGATTATTAATTAATGAATCTATTTATATTTATGTTGTATATTATCTTTTAATATAGAATTATGTTTTGTATATACAATGAAATTTTTATAATTTTGCTTGATTTTATGTTTAAATATAATTATATTTAAAAATCAGCTATTATTTTAATTGTAAGTTGTTGATTATTATTTTATATTTTATATAAATAAGGGAAATATGAATGGCCGAATATAATGTAAATTTAACTATAGATAGTGGTGATGTTGTTACAATTTTATGTAATGAAGATGATTATATTTTAGATGCTGCAGATGATCAAGGTCTTGATTTACCTTATTCTTGTCGTGCTGGTGCTTGCTCTACTTGTGCTGGTATACTAATTGATGGTACTATAGATCAATCAGATCAATCATTTTTAGATGATGAACAGATTGCTCAAGGTTTTATCTTAACTTGTGTAACTTATCCTAAAAGTGATTGTTCTATAAAAACTCATCAAGAAGATGAATTATATTAAATATTAATTTATTTTTTTTATAATATAAAATAAACTTCGTAAAACATAGAAAATATATTTGTTGGGTTTATTTTATATTTTTTGTATTTTTTAATATATTATTAGGCATTAATTACATTAAAGTTTTACTTCGATATCTACGCCAGCTGGTATATTTAATTTCATTAATGCATCAATAGTCTGAGCTGATATTTTATGAAGATCTATAATTTTTGTATGTATCCTAATTTCAAAATGTTCTCTAGAATCTTTATCTACGTGTGGAGATCTTAATATACAATATATTTTTCTTTTAGTAGGTATTGATATAGGACCAATTACTTTAGCTTCTGTATTATTAGCTGCTGCTATAATACTATTACATGAAATTTTTAGTAATGTATGGTTAAAAGTTTTTAATTTAATTCTAATTTTATTTGTATTGTTCATTATAAGATATATGTCATTTGTTATTTAAGAATTTTTGATACTACCCCTGCACCTACAGTACGTCCTCCTTCTCTGATAGCAAATCTCATTCCTTTTTCGATAGCTATAGGATGTATTAATTGTGCACTCATTTTTATTCTATCTCCTGGCATTACCATTTCTGCTGTAGAGTCATCATCAGCAGTAAATTTATTGATTGTTCCAGTTACATCAGTAGTTCTTACATAAAATTGTGGCCTATAGCCAGGGAAAAACGGTGTATGTCTTCCTCCTTCTTCTTTTGTTAAAATATATACTTGAGCCTCAAATTCAGTATGTGGTGTAATAGCTCCAGGTTGTGTTAATACCATGCCTCTTTGTATATCTAATTTTTGTATTCCTCTTAATAGTATTCCAATATTATCACCTGCCATTCCTTCATCTAATGTTTTTTGAAACATCTCTAGCCCTGTTATTGTTGTTGTTTTAGTATCTTCTAAGCCAACAATTTCTATAGTGTCTCCTACCTTTATTTTTCCTCTCTCAATTCTACCTGTTGCCACAGTTCCTCTTCCAGTGATTGAAAACACATCTTCTACTGCCATTAAAAACGTTTTTTCTGTTTCTCTCTGAGGAGTTGGAATATATGAATCTACTGCTTCCATTAATGAATGTATTTTATCTACCCACTCATTATCTCCAATTTGTATATCTACTTTTTCAGTTACTGTTTCTAATGCAAGTAATGCTGAACCAGCAACAAATGGAATAGTATCTCCTGGAAAATCATATTTTACTAAAAGTTCTCTAACTTCTAGTTCTACTAATTCACTTAATTCTTCGTCTTCTACTTGATCTTGTTTGTTTAAAAATACAACAATATTTGGCACTCCAACTTGTTTTGCAAGTAAAATATGTTCTCTTGTTTGAGGCATTGCTCCATCTACGGCTGAAACAACTAATATTGCTCCATCCATTTGAGCTGCTCCAGTAATCATATTTTTTACATAATCTGCATGGCCAGGGCAATCTACATGTGCATAATGCCTATTTTCTGTTTCATATTCTATATGTGCTGTATTAATTGTGATACCTCTAGCTTTCTCTTCTGGAGCTGCGTCAATCTCGTCAACTTTTTTAGCTTTGTTTTGACTAGCAGCTGCTAACGTTGCAGATATAGCAGCTGTTAATGTTGTTTTACCATGATCTACATGTCCAATTGTTCCGATATTAACATGTGGTTTTTTTCTTTCAAATTTTTCACGTGCCATTTGTTATTTACTTCCTTTGATTTTAATATTTATATTCAATCTTTTATTAATATCTATAATGTGCAAAAGCTTTATTTGCTTCTGCCATACGATGAGTTTCTTCTCTTTTACGTATTGCATTGCCGCTCTCATTAGATGCATCAATGATTTCATTGGCTAATTTAATAGCCATATTAGTTCCTGATCTCTGTATAGCAAATTTAATTATCCATCTTAGAGCTAAATTTGTTCCTCTATATGCTCTTACTTCCATTGGTACTTGATAAGTAGATCCACCTATTCTTCTTGCTTTTACTTCGACTAATGGTGTTGTATTGCGTACAGCTTTTTCTAAAGTTTCTAATGGATCTTTTTGAGTTTTATTTTTTATTATATCTAAAGATCTGTAAATAATTTTTTGAGCTAATCCTTTTTTACCACTTTTTAATATTCTTACAGTAAGCATGTTTATAAGTTTACTATTATATATTGGATCTGGATATATATTTCGTTTTTTAGCGATGTTGCGACGTGACATATTGTATTATTTAATAATGCTATTTACTTTTTTTAGTTCCATATTTAGATCTACCATTAGTTCTATCTTTGACTCCAGCTGAGTCTAGTGTACCTCTTATCACATGGTATCTCACTCCAGGTAAGTCTTTGACTCTCCCTCCTCTAATAAGTACAACAGAATGTTCTTGAATATTATGTCCTATACCAGGTATATAGGCAGTAACTTCAAAGCCAGACGTTAATCTTACTCTTGCTACCTTGCGCAAAGCAGAATTAGGTTTTTTAGGTGTAGTTGTATATACTCTAGTACAAACTCCTCTTCTTTGTGGACAAGCTTTTAGTGCAGGAGATTTAGTTTTTTTCTCATATTTTTTTCTTGCTGATCTTACTAATTGTTGAATAGTTGGCATGATGAATTAAAATAATATTCAATTTAGAATATTTTATAAATTATAGTTATTGTATTATTTAGCGTCAAACTCTTTGGTAATAATAAGATTTAATAGATTATATTTATTTAATTTTATATTTTTTAATAAATTTTTCAACTCGCCCTTCTATATCTATAATTCTTTGGGATCCTGTAAAAAAAGGATGATTTCCTGACCAAATGTCTACATTCATCTTTTCTTTTGTTGATCCAACAGTCATAATATGTTTACCATCACAATACACTTTTGATTCATTGTACCATTTTGGATGAATATTTGTTTTTGCCATAATTATTTTTTTGCTTATACTATATATATATGTGTAATATATATATTAACTAATATTACTTTAATCTTAAATTTCTTTTTTAAATTATCTTTTTGAATATTGAGGAGCTTTTCGTGCTTTACGTAATCCATATTTTTTTCTTTCTTTAATTCTAGAATCTCTGCTTAGTAAACCTTGTGATTTTAATGTTAAGCGATTCTCTGGATTTATATTACATAAAGCTCTTGCAAGTCCTAAACGGATAGCATCAGCTTGACCTGTCAAGCCTCCTCCTTCGGTTTTCACATATATGTCATATTCTTTATCTAGTCCTAGTATGTTTAATGCTGCTCTTGAAATTCTTAAATAATTAGGACTAAATTGTAAGTATGATTCTCCTGGAATTCCATTAATAGTCAGTTTACCTGATCCTGGTATAATATTTACTCGAGCTATAGAGGTTTTTCTTCGACCTGTTCCTGAGTATATAACTTTATTTTTTGATGAGATTATCATGGATGGTTGTGTAATTATATATAATGATATTTTAATTTATATTTAAAGTTTTTATGTTTTTTGACATATATGATGGATATTCATTGTTTGAATAGATATTAATTTTTTTGTATAAATTTCTTCCTAGTGTATTTTTGGGTAGCATTCCTTTGATAGAATGTTCTAAAATTTTATTAGGTATTCTTTTTTGTACTTCATTAAATTTTTCAATTTTTAATCCACCAGGTCTTCCAGAATGTCTTTTATATGTTTTTTGCTTATCTTTATTACCTGTTACTTTAATATCTTTAGAATTAATTATAATGATATGTACATTATTTTCTTGGTAAGGTAAAAATTGTATTTTATTTTTCCCAAGTATTGTAGTTGCTATTTGGCTACTAAGTCTGCCTAAATTTTGATTTTGTGCGTCAATAAGATACCACTGTTGTTCTTTTGGGATATCTTGAATAATTGTTTTATTTTTGTCCATTATATGTATTTGTTGTATTGTAATATTTTATCTTGAAATTTTAAATCTATTGTTAAATTTTTTCTTCGGGTAAGTTAATACTTAACTTATTTTTTAATGCTTCAATAACTTCCTCTGCAGATTTTTGTCCAAAATTTTTTATTTCTAGTAATTCTTCTTGAGAATAATCTAGTAAATCTGCAATAGAATGAATTTCTGCTCTTTTCAAGCAATTATATGCTCTCACTGATAATTGCAATTCTTCAATTAAAATTTGATTAATTTGTTTTTCCTTACTTTCGTAGTAATTATTTTTAGATTTAAAATTGATATTAGTTAAAGGATGAAATAAGTTTGTCAGTATATTTGCTCCTTGACTAATTGCTTCTTGTGGAGAAAGACTTCCATTAGTCCAAATTTCCAAGAATAGTTTTTCTTCTATAATAGCTGAATTAATTTTTTTTTCTTCTATTCTATAATTAAATTTTTTTGCTGGCATAAAAATAGCATCTATTTGTAGAAAATCAATAGATTTGTCATCTATTCCTTTTTCTACTAAACGGTATCCATTACCTTGTTCAATTCTGAATTCCATTTCAAAAATTGTATTATTGCATACAGTTGCTATATATTGTTTAGGATCAATGATTTCAATTTCTGGAGGTAATTCAAATAATCCAGCGGTTATAATTGCTGGTCCTTGTATTCTAACTCTTCCTATTTGTGCTTCTCTATTATAGCTTTTAAGAACAACTTCCTTTAAATTTAAAATTATTTCTAGAACATCTTCTCGAACTCCTGTTATAGTTGAAAATTCATGATTAACTCCTGCTATTCTAACAGCTACTATTGCAGTTCCTTGAAGATCTGATAAAATAGTTCTTCTTAAAGAGTTTCCTATAGTGATACCTTGTCCTTTTTTTAAAGGTTCTAAAACAAAATGTCCATATTGTTCTCTGGCTCCTTTTGTTTTTGACTCTATGCATTCAATTTGAAAATGAGTCATTGGAATATTGTATTTTATTTAATATTTATAGTGTATTTTTATTTTTTAAATTCTCCGTTTTTTAGGAGGTCTACATCCATTATGTGGAACTGGTGTTATGTCTTTTATAAGAGTTATTTCTATGCCTGTTGCTTGTATTGCTCGTATTGCTGTTTCTCTACCAGCACCTGGTCCATTAACTGTAATTTCGGTTTGTTTCATTCCACATTCTATAGCTGATTTAGCTGCTTTTTCTGCTGCCGTTTGTGCTGCAAAAGGAGTATTTTTTTTTGCTCCTTTAAATCCACTTGCGCCTGAAGAACACCAAGCGACTGTCTCTCCTTGTAAATCTGTAATTGTAATAATAGTATTATTAAATGTAGATTGTATATGTGTAATTCCATTAATAATGTTCTTTTTTTTCCTGTTTTGACTCTTTCTACTTTGTCTAGCCATCTTTATTTATTTGATTATTTTTATTCTCTATTTTCTTGGTGCTTTTTTCTTACCTGCTATTGTTTTCTTTGTTCCTCTTCCAGTTCTTGCATTTGTACGAGTTCTTTGACCTCTTAATGGAAGGTTTAATCTGTGTCGTCTTCCGCGATAACAGCTGATATCCATTAATCTTTTGATATTCATTGCTTCTAATCTTTTTAGATTTCCTTCTAGTTCATATTCGTTACTTAATATATTTCTAATTGTAATAATTTGATTATCTTGTAAATCTTTTGTTTTGGTATCTGGATTAATCAGTGCGTTTTGTAAAATTTTATTAGATCGTGATTTACTAATGCCATATATATATGTTAAACTAATTTCAATTCTTTTATTTTTTGGTAAGTCTACACCTTCTATTCTTGCCATTGCTATATTACTTCCTTATATTAGTTCTTTATAATTATCCATAGCTCATCCTTGTTTTTGCTTATGTTTAGGATTTTCACAGATGATCATGATTTTACCATGTCTCTTTATTACTCGGCATTTATCACATATCTTTTTTACAGATGGTCTGATTTTCATAAATATTTTATTTGATAAGTTGTTAATTCCTCAATTTACTCCATCATATTATCATATTGCTCTGAAATAATATAAGTCTGAATCTGTTTAGCTGTATCAATTGCTACTCCAACAAGTATTAGTAATGATGTGGTTCCTAGGCCTTGAAATATATTTAATTGTGTTATGTTAGATATTATTAATGGAAATTGTGCTATGATAAATAAAAAAATTGCTCCTATAAATGTTAATTTGTTAATAACTTTTCTTAAATATTCTTTTGTTTCTACTCCTGGTCTGATATTTGGTATACTAGCACCCATTTTTTTTAAATTTTCAGCAATATCCTGTGGATTTAGTATAATAGATGAATAAAAGTAGCTAAATATGATAATTAAGATGGAATATAATACTAAATAAAATATATTATTTGATCTAATGAAATGAGTGAAAATATTTATAGATAGTATCTTGTAGTGTATTTTAGTGGCTAAATATTGAGGTATTGTCATTGCGGCGGAGGCAAAAACAATGGGCATAACACCTCCTTGATTTAATTTAAGTGGTATATAATTTTGAGAACTTAGTATTTGCTTTTCACCTAATTGTTTTGTTGATATTATATAAATTTTACGTTTACTGTCTTGAATTAATATATTAATGATTAAAATAGTGATACATAAACATAGTATAAGTACTAATTTTTTTGTATTATTTTGTGTGGCTATTGTACTCTGTAAGTTTTGAGGTATATTGGAAATAATATTTTGAAATATTAATAAAGATGCTCCATTTCCTATGCCGTATTCTGTGATTATTTCAGAAAACCACATTATAATAATAGATCCTGTTGTTAAGGTTAACATAACATTAATAATAAATATATTATTCCAATTAAATGTATATGGTTTAATCCATAATGATATTGATAAGCTTTGTATTAGTGCCCAAATTGTTGTAAAGTAACGAGTGATTTTAGTTATTTTTTGCTTTCCTATTTCTCCTTCATTTTTTTGTATATTTTCTAATTGTGGTATTATTTTAATTAAGAGTTGGGTTATGATAGAAGAATTGATATATGGAATTATTCCTAAGCTAAATATACCAATTATTGAAAAACCTCCACCAGAAAAAGTATTTAGAAAGTTAATTATATTATTGCGATTAATATTGCTTGCAAAATTTTCATGATTAATTCCTGGTATAGGAATGAAGATTCCTATTCTTGCTATAAATAATATGGTGATTGTAATGATAACTTTTTGCGTAAGTTTATTCATATTATAATTATATTTTTAATATAGTTGTTGTATATCAATATTTCTATTTTTTGCTGTTTCATTGAAAGTCCTTAAATTTTGTAATGCATTTAATGTAGCTCTAGCATTGTTGAGCTTGTTATTTGAACCTAATTGTTTTGCTAGTATATTTTTAATTCCAGCTAGTTCTAAAACAATTCGTGTAGATCCACCAGCAATTACTCCTGATCCAGTTGCTGATGGTCTTAAAATAATTTTAGCAGCTCCTGATATTCCATTTATTGGATGAGGAATTGAATATGATTTAGTGAGAGGTATATTGATTATATGTTTTTTTGCATCAGTTATACCTTTTTTTACTGCTCCTATTACATCGCTAGCTTTACCAATACCAACTCCAATTTGTCCATTTTCATTACCTATTACTAATACAGCTCTGAAACTTAATTTTTTACCACCTTTTACTACTTTTGTTACTCTTTTTACTTGTACAACTTTTTCTTCCCAATTTTTGTCTTCTTTACTTTTTATATTTTTTTTCTTTATCATAGTTTGATTTTATTAATTTTTAAAAAATTATTCCTTCAGTTCTTATTGCATCTGCTAATGCTTTTACTTGACCATGATATATATTTTTTCCTCTATCAAAAATAATTTTTTGTATACCTAAATTTTTAAGCTTTAGTGCTATGTTTTTACCAACAAGACTTGCTGTGTGACAGTTTTTAAATATCTTGACCTCTTTTTTCAAATCTTGTGAGATAGTTGAACTGCTTGTTAATATCTGGTTTTTAGTGTTATCTATAATATGTGCATATATATGTTTATTTGATTTTATGATATATAATCTAGGTTTATTTTGAGTACTTTGATTTAAATTCATTTCTTTATTTTCCTGCCTTACCTACTTTGCGTCTGATATTTTCATTTTCATATTTAATTCCTTTACCTTTATATGGTTCTGGAGGTCGAATATTTCTAATTTTGGCTGTTACTTCTCCGACAGTTTCTTTATTGATACCAGAGATTAATATTGTAGTGTTATTCTCGACTTTAATAGTTATATCTTTAGGTGGTTTTATTCTTATTGCATGACTATATCCCATATTAAGTATTAAAGTTTTACCTTCCATTTGTGATCTATATCCAACACCTTGTATTAATAATTTTTTTTCAAATCCTATTGATACACCTTGTATCATATTATTCAATATACTTCTTGATAAGCCGTGCATAGATTTTGCTTCTTTATTTTCATTCTTTCTTGTTATTTCTATGAGATTATCTATTTTATTAATTTCTATGATTTCTGGTATCGTATATGATAATTCTCCTTTAACTCCTTTAATTAATACTATCTTTTTGTTTTTATCAATAATAACTTCTGTTTTATTGGGTATATTTATTGCTTTTTTTCCTATTCTAGACATGGTGTATTTGTTAAGTATAATGATTTATATAATATTTAAGTGCTACCATATATAGCATATTACCTCGCCGCCTAAGCCTGATTGTCTTGCATTCTTATCAGTCATTATTCCTTGAGATGTTGAGATTATTGCAATACCAATACCTCCTAGTACTTTAGGAAGTTCTTTGTGATTAGCATATACTCTTAGTCCAGGTTTACTTACTCTTTTTAACTCTGTTATAATTGGTATTTTATTTTTTCCTCTATATTTTAATGATATTAATAAATATTTTTTTAAATTTTCACCTATTTCTTCATATTGATATATAAATCCTTCATCTCTTAAGACTTTAATTATATTTTTTGTCATTTTCGTGGCTGGCACTTGTACAATTTGGTGCTTTGCTAGGTTTGCATTTCTAATTCTTGTTAGCATATCTGATATTATGTCATTTATCATATGATTTATTATAAATAATTTAAATTTTGGCAAAATGTTAACTATTAATTTTGGAAAGGCATTCCAAATTTTTTTAGAAGTGTTAAGCTTTCTATGTCAGTTTGGGCTGTAGTTACAATTGTTATATTTAATCCTCTAATTTTATCTATTTGTTCATAATTAATTTCTGGAAAGATAAGCTGTTCTTTTACGCCTAAATTATAGTTACCTCTTCCATCAAATTGTTTAGGGCTAATTCCACGAAAGTCTCTTATTCTTGGTAACGATAAATTTATGAGTTTATTTAAAAAATTGTACATTTTTTCTTTTCTTAAAGTTACTTTTATGCCAATAGGTATATTGTCACGTATTTTGAAGCCAGCTATAGATTTTTTTGTTTTAGTTATAATAGGTTTTTGACCTGTAATTTGAGCTATTTCTTTAATATTTTTATCTATAATTTTTGTATTATGTGCAGCTTCTCCTAAGCCTCTATTGATAGTTATTTTTACTAATTTAGGTACCTCATGAATATTGGTGTATTGAAATTCTTTTAATAATTCATGAAAAATTTTGTCATCGTAAAGTTGTTTTAGTGAATTATTCATTGCGTATAATATGATTTAATTTAATTAATGATTTTAATGTTTGAAAAATTTATATAGCCTTCTATTTGTTTAATACATCCTTTTTCTTCTGTTTGTTTCGGTTTAATGTGTTTAGTTTTTATATTAATATTTTCTATAATGACGGAATTTTTTTTTCTAAAAATATGTTTTACTATACCAGTCTTTCCCTTTTCTTTACCAGATATAACTTTAACGTTATTGCCTATTTTAATTTTCATATTTATTATGTTGTATATATCTTATTTTTAAACTACTTCTGGTGCTAATGATATAATTTTCATAAAATTTTTATCTCTTAATTCTTTAGCAATTGGTCCAAATACACGTGTTCCTCTAGGATTATTGTCTTTATTTACGATAACAGCTGCATTATCGTCAAATCTAATACACATTCCATCTGATCTACGTAAAGTTTTTTTAGTTCTTACAATAACTGCTCGAACAACATCAGATCTTTTTATCGGCATATTTGGAGATGCATCTTTAACTACACCAATAATAATGTCGCCAATCTTAGCATGGCTTGGATTATTTGTTCCTAAGACTTGTATGCACATAATTTTTCTAGCACCACTATTATCTGCTATATTTAAGTAAGTTTGTGTTTGTATCATTGATTTTTTATTAATTCTATTAATGTCCAGCGTTTCTTCTTGCTTAATGGTCTTGTTTCTTTAATTTTTACTTTATCACCAATTTTACATTGATTTAGTGGATCGTGTGCGTAGTATTTGTTTGTTTTTGTTATAATTTTTCCGTACTTTTTATGTGATACTTGTTTTTTTACTATTACAGTAATAGTTTTATCCATTTTATTACTAATTACAATTCCTGATGTTTCTTTTGTTGGCATATTATTCTATTTTATTTTTTTAAGTTCATTGATCTTAGCACTTCAGAAACTTTATATTTAATTTTTTTTATTTCATGACTTTTTATATTTTGTTTTGTTGCTTTTTTTATACGTAAAAAAATAAGTTCTTTTTTTAGTTCTGACACTTCCTTATTTTTTTCTGAGTACTCTAATTTTTTATTTTTGTGCTTTATCATTTTTTTCATGAAAAAATTATTACTAATTTAGTTTTTGATAATAAATTTAGTTTTTATAGGTAATTTATATGACGCTAGTTTCATAGCTTGTTTTGCTATATTTTCAGGTACACCTGCTATTTCGAATATAATATGCCCTGGTTTAATGACAGCTACCCAGTATTCTGGTGCCCCTTTACCTGATCCCATTCTCGTTTCAGCTGGTCTTGCTGTAATTGGTTTATCTGGAAATATTCTAATCCAAAGCTTTCCTCCTCTTTTTACATATCGAGTTATAGTTCTTCTTGTAGCTTCAATTTGTCTTGAAGTTAACCATGTAGGTTCTATTGCTTGTAATCCATACTCACCAAATGTTATGTAATTTCCTTTGCTAGCATTTCCTCTCATGCGTCCACGATGCTGTTTTCTAAATTTAGTTCTTTTAGGACTTAACATATAATATTTATTTTTTGTCTTATAATTTGTATTTTATATTAACTATACTTCTATTTTTTCACCTTTAAAAAGCCATATTTTAATCCCTAAAATTCCATAAATTGTATTTGCTCTAGTATATGCATAGTCTATATTTGCTCTAAGAGTTTGTAATGGTACTCTTCCTTCACGTATCCATTCTTTTCTTGCTATTTCAGCCCCATTTAATCGCCCAGCAATTTGTATTTTAATTCCTTTTATATTAGCTTTATTAGCTCTTTGTATTCCTTGTCTAATAGCTCTGCGAAATGCAACTCTTTTTTCTAATTGCTGTGCTATCCATTTTCCTAATAATATTGCTTCTCTATCTGGTTCTGTTACTTCTATAAGATTTATTCTGATTTTACTGTTACTTATTATTACTTTTTCTAATTTATTTCTTAAATTATCAATGCCTGTTCCCATTTTACCTAAAATTAAACCAGGACGTGCTGAATGTATATGAATTTCTATTTGATCTAACTTTCTATCTATTTTAATCAATGATATACTTGCTTTATTTAAGCTATTTTCCAAATATTTTCTTATTTTATAATCTTCTTGTATAATTTCAGGATATATTTTCATCTTTGAAAACCATAATGATTTATGAGATGATGTAATCCCTATTCTGAACCCTGATGGATGTGTTTTTTGTCCCATAATAAATTTATTGTACTTCTAATTTAATTGTGATATGGCAAGTTGGCTTATGGATCTGAAAAGCTCGACCTTGTGCTCTAGGCTGAAATCTTTTTAGTGTAGGTCCCTTATTAGCAAAAGCTTCAGTAATTTTTAGTGTTGTTTTATCAATTTTTTTACCTGTTTTATTTGATATGTTATTTGATGCTGATTCTAATATTTTTAAAATTATATTACATGCTCTGTATGGCATGAATTTTAAAATGAGTTTTGCCTCATTATATTGTTTACCTTTGATTTGTTGTAATACTCTTCTAGATTTATGTGTAGATATTCTTAAATATTTTCCTATGGCATAGGAAGATATATTTTGACTTGTCATAATTTTAATTATAAATATTTTATTTTCTTGTTTTTCTATCGCTTTTTATATGGCTTCGAAATGTTCGTGTAGGTACAAATTCTCCTAATTTATGGCCTATCATTTGTTCTGATATAAATATAGGAAAGTGTTGTTTTCCATTATATACTGCAATAGTATGACCAATCATATTAGGAATGATTGTTGAAGATCTAGACCAAGTCTTAATAGTTTCTTTTTTACTATTCTCATTTAGTTTTTCAATTTTTTTTAGTAGTTTTAACTCAATATATGGACCTTTGAATAATGATCTTGACATATAAAATTTAAGGTTTTGTTATTTTATCAAATAAATTTAATATCTTATTTGCGGCGACGCAATATATATTTATTGCTATATTTTTTTTTCTTCCGCGTTTTTTGTCCTAATGCAGGTTTACCCCAAAGACTAACTGGTCGTGTTCTACCAATAGGTGATCTGCCCTCCCCACCTCCATGTGGATGATCAATAGGATTCATTACGACGCCTCTTACTTTAGGTCTTTTCCCCAGCCATCTATTACGACCAGCTTTTCCTATAGTTATATTACTAGCATCTATATTACCTATTTGTCCTATTGTCGCATAGCATTTCTTATGAATAATACGTACTTCGCTAGATGGTAATTTTAATGTTACAAAATTACCTTCTTTAGCTACAATCTGTGCATATGTACCAGCAGATCTTACCATTTGGCCACCTTTATGAGGTTTAATCTCTATATTATGTACGGCCGTCCCTAAAGGAATTTTTTCTAAAGGTAATGCATTGCCTACTTCAATGGGAGCATTTTCTCCTGAAATAATTGTTTCACCGATTTGTAATGATCTAGGATATAATATATATCTTTTTTCACCATCTTGATAATAGATTAAAGCAATTCTTGCATTTCTATTAGGATCATATTCTATACTAGCGACTGTTCCGATAATTTCTGTTTTACTTCTTTTAAAGTCAATAATTCTATACTTTTTTTTATGTCCTCCTCCTCTATGTCGTGATGTTATAATACCCCGATTATTACGACCTTTTGGTGAATGTTTTTGTTTGATTAAGCTTTTTTCTGGTTTATTTTTTGTGATTTCACGAAAAGTTGAGACTGTTCTATTACGTGTACCAGGAGTGTATGCTTTATATAAACGAATAGCCATATGATATTAAAATTTTTTTTATATGATTAATTATTGTTAAATAAGTTAATTGAATATGTTTTCTTTAATTTAACAATAGCTTTTTTATATTGAGATATTTTACCTGTAAATTTACCAAGTCTTTTTGTTTTTGGATAAACATTAATTGTATTAATTTTTTCTACCTTTACATCAAAAATATATTCTATCGCTGTCTTTATTTCACTTTTATTAATTGTTTTATTGACTTTGAAATAATAAACATTATTTTCTATATTTTTAGTTGTTTTGTCAGTAATGATAGGATATTTAATATTATCTATTAATTTATCAATATATGCTTTTTTTTGCATGTTAGTATAATTTTTTATTGTACTTTTAGTATATTAGTTGTTTTTAATGCATCTACTGTTATTAATATTGTATCAGCTTTTAATAAAGATATTATATTTATATTTTGAGCTTCTATTAATTTAATATTCGCAATGTTACGGAAAGATAAATTAATAAGTTCAGTTTTTTCTTTAACAATTAATAAAATTTGTTTTTTTTCCCTAATATTAATACCTAATTCTTCTAATCTTAGTAAAGCATTTTTAGTACTGGGAGAAGTTATATGATTTAGTAATTTATTTGTAACAATAGTATTTTTAAATTTATTATATAATAGTGTAGATAGAGCTAATGTTTTTTCTTGTTTATTAATTTTAGAGTTATACATTTTTACTCTTGGTCCAAAAATTACACCTCCTCCTTTCCATAAAGGTGATCTTTTAGATCCAGCTCTAGCTCTACCTGTACCTTTTTGTTTCCATGGTTTTTTTCCTCCTCCTCGAACTTCACCTCTCGTTTTAGTATTAGCATTTCTAATTCTTGTATTTTTTAATTGTTGTTTTAATGCTTTATGTATTAAATACATTTGTTGCTCTTGTGTTTTACTAATTTTCAGATTGATATTTATAATATCATTTGATATTTTTTTATTATCTATAATTTGATATGTTAAATTTTGTAATATAGTCATATTTATTTTTTATATATATATATAACGCTTCCATTTTTTCCTGGTACTGAACCTTTAATAATAAGAATGTTGTTTTTTGTGTCAATATTAATAATTTTTAAATTTTTTATACTGACTTTTTGGTTACCCATTCTACCAGCCATTTTTTTTCCAGGAAATACTCTGCCAGGTGTTGTTCCTGCACCTATTGATCCTGGTTGTCTATGATTTTTTGATCCATGTGACATTGGTCCTCTACTAAAATGATGTCTTTTTTGGTAGCCACTAAAACCTTTTCCTATGCTAATTCCCGATACATTAATTGTTGAACCTATTTTGAATTCTTGAATGTTAATAATGTGACCTACCTGAATGTTATGCCATTCATTACTTTTATATTCTTTCAAATATTTAAAACATGGTAATTTTTTATTCTTAAAATGTCCAATATTTGGTTTTTTTAGTTTATTTGGATTTATGTATTCATATCCTATTTGAATATTCATAGTATTCTGTTTACTATTTTGTTTAATTTGTGTAATAGTACAAGGTCCTACCTTTAATAAAGTTACTGGTATAGCAAAACCATCTGTATTAAATATTTGAGTCATACCTACTTTTGTACCTAACATTCCTATAGACATTACAGATCTCCTTATATCTATGTATAACTTTATATGAATTACTTTTATTATATTATTATCTTGTAATTTTGTTGAATTTTCAAGTTTATAAGACATTTTTACTTTTTTGTGTTCGGTAATTACTACTTTACTGTCTTCATAATATATTGCAATATTAAATTATTAATATAATATAATTTAAAATTTAAAGGGATACTTAAAGTATGAATAAAGTTGTTGGTATTGATTTAGGAACAACTAATTCTGTTGTTGCTGTAATGGAAGGAGGTAAACCTACTGTAATATCGAATAAAGAAGGATTACGTACAACTCCATCTGTTGTTGCATATACTAAAAAGCAAGATAAATTAGTTGGTAATATCGCAAAGAGACAAGCTGTTATGAATCCAGAAAATACATTTTATTCAGTTAAACGCTTCATTGGTCGTAAGTACGATGAAATTTTGAATGAAATTAAACAATTATCGTATACAGTAAAGACTGATAATGGTTCTAGTATAAAATTAGATTGTCCTGCTTTAAATAAAACTTTTGCTCCAGAAGAAATTTCAGCACAAGTTTTAAGAAAACTGGTTGAAGATGCAAGTACTTATTTAGGTCAATCTATTACTAAAGCTGTAATTACAGTTCCTGCTTATTTTAATGATTCTCAAAGACAAGCAACGAAAGATGCTGGGCAAATAGCTGGTTTAGAAGTTTTGCGTATTATTAATGAGCCTACTGCTGCATCTTTATCTTATGGTCTAGATAAAAAAAATAATGAAACTATTTTAGTCTTTGACTTAGGTGGTGGTACTTTTGATGTATCTATTTTAGAAGTAGGAGATGGTGTTTTTGAAGTTTTATCTACATCAGGTGATACTAATTTAGGTGGTGATGATTTTGACCGCAAAATAGTAGAATGGTTAGTTTTAGAGTTTAAAAATGATGAAGGAATAGATTTAAGTCAAGATCGTCAAGCTCTACAAAGATTAACTGAAGCAGCAGAAAAGGCTAAGATGGAATTATCTAGTTTATTACAAACAGATATTAATTTACCTTTTATTACATCAACTGATACCGGTCCTAAACATTTAGAGCAACATATTACACGTGCTAAATTTGAAGATTTATGTGCTAATTTAATTGCTCGATGTCAAGTACCAGTTAGTAATGCTTTAAAAGATGCTCAGTTAACTGCTACTGATATAGATGAAGTAGTATTAGTAGGTGGATCTACAAGAATTCCTGCTGTTCAAAAATTAGTTGTAGATTATATTGGTAAAGATCCAAATCAAAGTGTAAATCCTGATGAAGTAGTTGCAATTGGTGCTGCTGTTCAAGCTGGTGTTCTGGCTGGTGAAGTTAAAGATATTTTATTACTTGATGTTACGCCTTTATCGCTAGGTGTTGAAACTTTGGGTGGAGTGATGACAAAAATTATTTCTAGAAATACTACAGTACCTACTAAAAAGTCAGAAGTTTTTTCTACAGCTGTTGATAATCAGCCGAATGTTGAAATCCATGTTCTTCAAGGAGAAAGAGAATTTACTAAGGATAATAAAAGCTTAGGTACATTTAGATTAGATGGTATTATGCCTGCTCCTAGAGGTGTACCTCAAATAGAAGTGACTTTTGATATTGATGCTAATGGGATTTTATCTGTTACAGCTAAAGATAAAGGAACAGGTAAAGAACAGTCAATTACTATTACTGGAGCTTCGACTTTGCCTAAAAATGAAGTTGAACAGCTTGTAAAAGAAGCTGAACAAAATGCTGCTATTGATAAACAAAAGCGTGAGCAAATTGATTTAAAAAATAGTGCAGACTCCCTTTGTTATCAATCTCAAAATCAAATCAATGAACTAGGAGATAAATTAGATAATAATATAAAGCAAGAAATACAGTCGTCAATAAATAATTTAAAAGATGCAATTCAAAAAGACCAATATGAGGAAATTAAATCATTGCAAGCTAATTTACAACAATTAATGATGGATGTTGGTAAAAAAGTCTATGCAGATAATTCGAATAATTCTTCTAGTAATGTAGATGATTCTGTAATTGATACTAATTCTAAAGAGGCTTGATGATATGTAAGTTTTTTTCATAGTAAAAAATTATCTCTTTAAAAATAATATAGTATGGTATCCTTATGTAGCTAAAAGTTGTTTGTTTGATCTATTGGTTTCATTTGGATGCTTAAATCAGTATTAATCTAGTTTTAAGTTTTTTTTAACATATTTTTATTATTATTCTATCTTATATTTATTTTAATAATAAAATGCAAATTTTTTAATTTAAATAATCCTTTTTATATACGTTCTTTGGTTTATCTCTTATAAAATCGTAAGACATATCTTTTAATAAGATATATTATATTAATTTTTAGTGTCTGAAATAATCTATATTTTTTTATATAAATAAAAATTACAATTTAACAAACATAAACAATAGGTATTGTTAATATTAGAGTAATTATAACCTGTTAAATTCTCAGTTTGTAAGTATACAAAACTTAAATTTCTATATTGCATTGATAATTTATATTATGAAAGTTTTCACACTTCTTCTGTGTGTTGACGTATAGTATATAGTTTACGTTAGTATTTTTGATTTATTAATGTCTGTTAAAGAAAGTATTCTATTTCGTTTTATGGTTATACTGCATTAATGTGTCACATGGGAAGCATTAGTGTTATGTATCCAGGTTTTCGATTTGGTATAAAACAAGACATTTTAAAATGGCTGTTACTAAATTTCACTGGTTTATGTAAAAAAATATAGATCCATATCATTTATCAGTTTTGTATATCTTATTAAAATTTCCTGGAAGACCATTGCCTAAACAAGTAATAATTCATGATATTTATAATGATTATTCAGAAGATTTAGAAGTGTTTGCACTAAAACAGTGCAAATTATTTTCGAGAACGCTTTATGATTGAAGGAATAGGTGTTTCATATGGTCTTCTTTTTATAGTAGAAGTTGCAGAGATAAAGATGACTGGAACAACAATAAGTAAAAGTAGAAAGGAATCAAAACAAATAACAGACAAAAGAACAATTTAATATTTAAATCCAATTATGAGTTTCTGGAGAATTAGTCAATAGATTAATAAAGAGGAAAAAATAAATTATTATTGAAAGCATTTTAGCAGTATCCTGTATTTTGATTCTTCTATTAGGCATATTTGATGTAAATAAGTAGTGTACAAGTACTAAAAGTTTTTTGTCTGATAATGATATTAGATTATTTTTCATGACTGTATCTTCATTTGCTGGTGGGTTTAATATTTTTTCAAATTCACTTCTATTTTTACTAGCATATATAAAAAATGGACTGTGAGTATTGTTGTTTAATATTATCCTGTCACCTTTACTGTCTGTAGGAATTCTATATTCAGTCATTTTATCATTATGCGTTTTGATACCAAGTACTTCTCGATCACCATCTATATATAGTCCAATTGGAACTAATTGTGGTATCATGGTTAGAAGATAAAGTAAGTTTCTTTTTTTCATGTTACCTCACATCAGTTATTGCTATAATTGGTTTAATATGAAAAGAATTATTTTTCAGGGTATTTTTCATTCGTTTCTACCTTTTTCTTTGCAGGAAAAACTATGTCATAATTTACTTGTGCTCCTGGTATAAAAAAATCTTGTGTAAATATTTTGTTGTAGTGATTTATGATTAGATCTGTATCTTATAAATATGGATTGTATATACCATGTATTTTTGAATTCACTGGCATAGGTTTACCTTAAAATATGATAGACATATTAAGTATATGTAAGTTAGGCTCTTCTGCTTCACATTTTACTTGACCTATCATATCGACTAATGGCAATTTTAATATTAATATATCCAACTTATTGTTTTTCTTGGTTGGATATGTTATCCTTTCCCATTTTACACATTCATGTTGTAATGACATAAAATTCATGATAATATCAGCTTTTATAGCCTTAATAAAGGTAAACATGTGTAGCTGTCTAGAGTCAGAAACCTCAATGCATAACAAAAGAGTTAATATTTTGACTTGTTGATTAGGAAATATATATCGAAAATGCAAAGTGTATATATTTTGTTGCAGCTATGTATATGGTCTTTAGTTGTTCTAGCATAAGAATTTAATTTTTCTTCTGGATCTGTTTTATAAAATTTTTTCGATTATCCTTAATTGGTTTAGAATTAACATCAATTACATTATTTTGGCTAGCAAAAGAAACTAAGTTTTTCTCAATTGTAGAGATGGCATACTTGTATAAATCAAAAACTCCGATACATAGTATGATTGCTCTAAGAGATCTGAAAGAAGCCAATATAATTGATCATGTTTTGAGATAAACCAATGATAAATATATTTCCTTGCATGTTATTAATAAGATGTTTAGCTTCAATAGAGCTGGCTATGATATTAGGAGGGTTGCCAGCTACTATGGCATTGCTCTGGGTATTACTAAAAATAGGTTTGACAAATATACGAATTGCACCAATTTCATACTTACGTTATTTGCTTTATTATGTACAAAGCTAGATACAAAATGATTGGCCATGCTAAAGATATCAAAACGTCTCACTCGATTATTGTCAATAGTGACATTACCTAACCTGTAAGTTATGCTAGTTATAACTATCTAAGCAACAGGATTACTGGTGACAAGAGGTAATCGAACTATTCTTCTGAGTAAATTCATGTGAAAAATTCCTTTTTTTTATTGAAAAAACAAAAAAATAATAAAGAGATAAAAAAATAGCGAAAAAAAAAGCAACTAAGAAAAAAGTAAAAAAAGCGCGTAATTTTTTTCCCAATAATCATTATGAAAATAGCTAAAAGTAGCACTTATATGGGTATATATACTTCACTCTGCACGTTGATAATTTTATATATTTATTATTTAATACATGTATTAATTTATTTGTTTATTAGTACTTCTTCCGCTTTTTGGCGTGTCTCTATCATATTTCTTATCTGGTCATATTTTATTTTCTTTGGATGGTCTTTTAAGTTCCTTCTTTGTTTAAAGTATTTTTTTTCTCCTTTTCTTATTTTTTCTTGTATCCCTTTTATCATATTTATATAATCTAAGCTTCCATTACCTTTTTGGTATTCACTTTGACAACATCTTTGTATTTCTTTATGTTCTCTTTCCCACGATATATATTACTCATGTGTCCTAAATAAAAACATTGATATATTAAATTCATGTATCATCTGTACTCTTTGGTCTATATCACTACTTCTATTTCGAATTTCTTTATTCTTTCTTTTTGTTGTCTATAATTCTTGGTTTTTATATATAAGTCTTCTACAAATGGTTCTTGTCTATCCACTTGACTTGGGTTTTTACATATGGTATCTAACCATCTTTCTGCTCTTGAGTAGTTGTCTTTTATCTCTTTTGTGTTTATATCTATATTTACATATTCTTCATTTTTATACGACCTCATTTTTGTTTTTATAATTTTCTCTTTGTTGTATATTTGATAGTTCGAACTACCATGTGTTGCTAACACTGTGAATTTGTTTTTTACTTCTATTTCATATTGTTTTACTACAGTTGCTTTTTCAAATGTTTCTCTTACATGGTCATTTATTACCTTTTCTATTTTTTTTATAGATATACTATTTATATCCTCTTGTTTTATTTTCTTCATCATCAATAGACCATATGATAAATCTTTATGTGGTCCATCGTATTTTAATTAGAAGTATTTTACATTAGTTAATTTATATCTTGATTTGACTATTTTATTTATGTCAAATGCGCATCTATCTGTTATTGTTTGAGTCCTATGCAATGCTTTTTCCATATACCATGCCATTACTCTAGCTCTGCCTGTTATGTTGTTTCCTACGATTGTATTGCTGTGTAAAAATAAGGGCTTGATAGATCTCCATATATTGTATTAATTATTAGTTTTATAAGCTCTTTCATTCTCCTTTTGTCTTTGTTATTTTTATCGTACTTTTCTCTTAGCTTTATTAGTTTATCTATATGTATCTCTCCTATATTTCCTCTATACCATGCATAGTTTTCCATCTCGTATTTTTTTATTATTAATCTTGCATCCTTGTTTTTTATATATGTTTTACAGTAATTTTTTCCTTTTTTTTCTTTTAGTTCTTTCTGTAATTCTTCTATTATTACACATTCTAATGATTTTGGATAAAATGTTGCTGCAATAATTATGATTTTATCGTATAACTCTTATCTTTCCTTTTTGCATGTATAATTTTTTATCCATTCCATGCCATCTGATTGTAATACTCCTAAATCAATCTCATGGCTATATATTCTGGTGTGGTCATATTCTATTATTTCTTCTTCCTCCTGCATGATATAATCTGTTTTCAGAATATTTTTGATCTTTTGTGGTGGATACCAGCTTGTAAAAAATCTTGATTAAATGTTAACTCTTCTTTTGTTGATATTCTGCAAGACCATAATCCATCTACTAATTCTTTTTCGTATGTTTTTAAAAATTCCCTTAATATTTGATAGTAATTTATTTCATTTTTTTTGTTATAATCTATTATAACTGGTTTGCCTACTGGATGATCTTAGGATCCCAAGCCTTTTCTGTAGCAATTACTTATACCTGCATCTACTAGTGCTCCCGTTATCGATGGCTCCAAAGGTCTGGTATTGTAGCATCTTCCTTCACTCGTTTTTGCCGGATATATTTTTGTGCTTAGTTCATTTTTTGATAAGTTTTCATGTAATGCGTCTTCTACTAGCCTTTTTAAATATCTATGATCACTTATTTTAAAAAAATTTTGTAAAGTTGCTTCTAATAAATAAAACACACTTGATCCTATTGATAATTTTAGTTACCGGTAATATTTGCAAAAGCCTGTTTCTTCATATATTTGCTCCATAAGTTTTGCATGTCCTAATAAAGCTTGATAGGTCATTAAATTTCCTTTACAATATTTTTTAAATTTATCTTGCCATTGCTTTGAATTTATTTATAATTCTAGTAGTATATTTTCTTTATAATGAGGTATATTACTGTTTAATGATTGTATGACTATGACGTTTATATTTCTATATGACTCTTTGAGAGTGATTTTTCCTTATATTGTTCATATGTCATTCATTGATATATATACTTGAAATATCACTCGATCTATGCAATAATATTTATTGAATTTTATATACCTCTCATATTTATTACTTCCTCCAGGTTTAAATCTAAGTCTTTGATGGTGTTCTACTTCTCCTTTTAAAATTTTTTTTAAATAGTCTAGCGAAATCTTTTATAGCATAAAAACCATGAAAATCTATTTTTAGTTTTTTGAAATCTTTACTATGAAGTTCTTCGTTTTTATCGAAATAAATTTTATGGCACGTATAATGATTTTCAATAGTTATGTGATACTTCTTCTACATAATTCTTTAATTGTTGTACCTTATCTAGTTGAAATTCTTTCCATATAGTGCTTTCTATTATATCGAACACACACATGTCTATTGTGTTCTGTAAGCTTTTGATATATCTTACTATGCTTTATGTATATAATTTGTAAGTATTATAAATGTCCTATTAGAGAATTATAATTCATTGCATCTCCTATAATGTAGTCGACAAATTGTTTTAGATCTTCCTTGAATATTTTTAATATATGTTTTTTATCTTCATCTATAATCTCTGTTTTATGTTCTAGTTCCACATTTGTATTTTTGCATGAGGTTGCATAGTCTATCTCTTCTTGCAATCCATTATCATATTTTTTAATGTATATTTTGTAATACTTATTTATAATTGTTACATATTTAAAAGTATATATATGAATAATTTTTTATTAATTTGAGCCATTATATATAAATTGTTTGTTGGTGAAATTTTATTTTGTAAGTGATCATGAATATTAATTGGTATTACAACATATCTATAATGTTCTAATTTTAATATAATTCTAATAAATTAAAGATATAAAAATCATGTTGTATGATTAGATATTGTTTGTTTTCTTTACTAATAAGGTTTCATATCTAGGTAAAGATAAAAAGGATATTTAATATAAACTTATAGTATTTAATAATGTTTTAATGGTATATATAGAAACTATAACTTTTGTCAAATGTTTAATCTTAATAAACATTCTAATTTTGATTATTAGTTTATTGATGTAGTAAAATTGATTATTGACACTTGCAATGTGTGTATTTTGGCTTATCCTTCTTAATTAATTGTTAATTAATGGTTTTTGATGATAATATATTTTTTGCTGTTCATATTTAATTATTTTTTTACTAATTTTACTAATAAAATATGTTTTAATTTTGCTTTACCAAGCGGGTAACGCGATTCGAACGCGCGGCATTAACCTTGGCAAGGTTACGCTCTACCACTGAGCTATACCCGCTAATCTTTAGCTGACTTATATTAAATTATGATAGAAAAATAATTTTTTGTCAAGCATTAGTATTATTTATGTAGAATAGTAATAACTATTCTACTTTATTTTTTGTTCTATTCTATCTTGATGATTGAAATGTATAATATTAAACAATAAATGAATTGACGATACTTGTTATAATGACTAAACCTACCCATATACTTATACTAGTATAAATTAAGTTTTTTGATTTTTCCCATTGACCTGGAGATGCTAATGTTACAGGAACACTAATTGTTAAAATAGTAGATAAAATAACTAAAGCTATAACTAGTAATTGAATAATTAATACCATCTGATTTTCCTTTTACTCTCTAATTATATTTGTATATCATTGTATATTGTATATCATTATATATTATATAAAAATAATCTTTTATCTTCTTTATAAATATAAATTAAAGATATAATTTTAGTTTATATACTTCTGATATATTTCAATTTTTATCAAAAAAATAATAAATTATTTATCTTTATTGTAAATTACTATATAGATGTAGTATATTACTATGTATGATATTAATATTTGTATATTTAAATTAGAATAAAACTTTTAGTCAAGAGGTATTATGTTTACAGTTATATTTTTTGCACAATTGCCAGAAGCTTATATGTTATTTCGTCCTTTAGTTGATATTTTACCAATAATTCCAATTTTCTTTTTATTGTTAGCTTTTGTATGGCAAGCAGCTATTGGTTTTAGATAATTATTATTATTTATATTTATTAAACACTTTTATTTCATTTATTTTATGGTAGAACCACTTTTGTCAGGGATTGTTTTAGGTTTAATTCCTATTACTTTATCTGGGTTGTTAGTTGCAGCTTATTTGCAGTATCGTAGAGGTAATCAATTAGGTTTATAATTTATGTTTATATGTCTTGAAATTTTATGTTTCAATTAAATTTTATCAATATTTATCTAAGTATTAATCAAAATACTTAGATTTAATTATTTTATTTTGTTAACTACCAACTAGATTTTTTTATACCAGGTAGTAAACAATTATGCGCCATTTCTCTTAATACATGTCGAGATAAACCAAAATCTCTATAAACACCTCGACTTCTTCCAGTCATCCAACATCTTTGTCTATTCCTACACTGTAGACTATTTCTAGGTAACTTTTGTAATTGTTTTTGTAATTCTATATTATTTTCGAAGTCTTTACTGTTTTTTATTAAACTTTTAATTTGTTCACGTTTTTGCTTATATTTATTGATTAATTTATCTCTTTTAATTTCTCTTTCTATCATGCTCTTTTTGGCCATAATTATTGTACATTTTTTATAAAAAAGTTTAATGCATGATCCAATTTTATATCATTTTATAATCAATTTCAACTTATATCAGTAAATTATGAAATAATAAAAGAAGTTCAAAAACTTCTTTTATATTATTTTATTGTTTATATAAATTAATTTAGCCTACTTTATTTGAAGTAGAAGCTATTACAAATGCTGCATATGTTAAAATATAGCCTACTGAAAAATGTGCTAGACCAACTAATCTTGCTTGTACTATTGATAATGCTACTGGTTTATCTTTCCATCTAATTAAATTTGCTAAAGGTGTTCTTTCATGAGCCCATGCAAGTGTTTCTATTAGTTCTTGCCAATATCCTCTCCAAGAAATTAAAAACATAAATCCAGTAGCCCATACTAGGTGTCCAAATAAAAACATCCATGCCCATACTGATGTGCTATTCATTCCACCAGTATTATATCCATTAATTAAAGGTGATGAGTTTAACCAGAGATAATCTCTAAGCCATCCCATTAAGTACGTTGATGATTCATTAAATTGATTAGTATTACCTTGCCAAATTGTAATATGTTTCCAATGCCAATAAAAAGTAACCCATCCTATAGTGTTTAGCATCCAAAATACAGATAAATAGAATGCATCCCAAGCAGATATATCACAAGTTCCTCCTCTTCCTGGACCATCACATGGAAAACTATAACCAAAATCTTTCTTATCTGGCATTAACTTCGATCCTCTAGCATCTAATGCACCTTTAACTAATATTAGAGTTGTTGTATGTAGTCCTAATGCAATTGCGTGGTGTACTAAAAAATCTCCAGGGCCAATAGTTAAAAATAGAGAATTCGTATTATCATTAATTGCTTCTAACCAGCCTGGAAGCCAGATGCTATTTCCAGCTTTAATTGTTATATTTGAAGAAGAAGATAATAATACGTTAAATCCATATAATGCTTTACCTGAACTTGCTTGAATCCATTGAGCAAATACTGGTTCAATTAATATTTGTTTTTCCGGAGTACCAAAAGCTAACATTGTATCATTATGTATATATAATCCTAGAGTGTGAAAACCTAAAAATAATGATGCCCAACTTAAATGTGAAATTATTGCTTCTTTATGTTCTAGCATTCTACTTAAGACATTATTTTTATTAGTTTCAGGATTATAATCTCTAATAAAAAATATTGCGCCATGTGCAAATCCACCAACCATTAAAAATCCTGCTATATATTGATGATGCGTATAAAGAGCTGCTTCTGTTGTAAAGCTTTTTGCCATAAATGCATATGGCGGTAAAGCATACATATGTTGTGCAACTAAAGATGTTACTGTTCCTAATGCTCCTAAGGCTAATCCTAATTGCATGTGTAATGAATCAGTTATCGTCTCATATAAACCTTTATGCCCTTCTCCTAATTTACCACTAGGTGGTGTATGTGCATTTAGAATATCTTTTAGATTATGACCTATACCCCAATTAGTTTTATACATATGTCCTGCAACGATAAATATAACTCCTATTGCTAAGTGATGATGTGCAATATCTGTAAGCCATAGTGATTGACTTTGTGGATGAAAACCTCCAAGAAATGTTAATATCGCAGTTCCTGATCCTTTATTAGTGCTAAAGATATGATTAAGTGTATCTGGATTATTCGCATATTCGAACCATTTACCTGTAAAGAATGGAGTTAAACCCGCTGGATGTGGTAGTACTTCAAGGAAATTATTCCATCTAATATGCTGCCCACGAGATTCTGGAATTGCTATATGTACTAAGTGCCCTGTCCATGCTAACGAACTGAAGCCAAATAATCCTGATAAATGATGATTTAATCTTGATTCGTTATTCTTGAACCAAGCAAGACCAGGTCTAAACTTAGGTTGTAGATGTAGCCACCCTGCAAATAGCATAACTGCTGATAGTGTTAACAGAAAAATTGCTCCATTATATAGGTCATTATTTGTTCTCATGCCTATTGTGTACCACCAATGATATAAGCCAGAAAATGCTGTATCTACTGGATACGACTTTGTATTTTGTGAAAATGCTTTAATTGCTACTTGTCCAAAATGTGGGTCCCAAATAGCATGAGCTATAGGCTTGGTTTTTAGCGGGTTTATTACCCATTCTTCGAAATTGCCTTGCCAAGCAACGTGAAATAAGTTCCCAGATGTCCATAAAAAAATAATTGCTATATGTCCAAAATGAGATGCAAATATTTTTTGATATAAATTTTCTTCTGTCATTCCATCATGACTTTCAAAGTCATGTGCTGTTGCTATACCATACCAAATCCTTCTAGTTGTAGGATCTTGTGCTAGTTCTTGGCTGAATTTTGGAAATTTTGTTGCCATATTTTTATCCTTATCCTACTGTTATTATTCTTGCTAAGAAGAAAGCCCAAGTTGTACCAATTCCACCTAATAAATAGTGTGCTAATCCAACAGCTCTTCCTTGTGATATGCTTAATGCTCGTGGTTGAATAGATGGAGCAACTTTAAGTTTATTATGTGCCCATACAATTGATTCAATTAATTCTTGCCAATATCCACGTCCACTAAATAAGAACATTAAACTAAATGCCCAGATAAAATGTGCTCCTAAGAAGATTAAACCATACGCCGATGTTGCTGATCCATAAGATTGAATCACTGGTGTTGCTTGCGCCCATAAAAAGTCTCTTAACCATCCATTAATAGTAATTGCTGATTGAGTAAAATTACCTCCCGTAATATGTGCAATTTTTCCAGTTTTTCCAATAGTTCCCCATACATCTGACTGCATTTTCCAACTAAAATGAAATATTACTATTGATAGTGAATTGTACATCCAGAATAAACCTAAGAATACATGGTCCCATCCTGATACTTGACAAGTTCCTCCTCTACCTGGACCATCACAAGGAAATCGGAATCCTAAATTTGATTTATCTGGTATTAATCTTGAATTTCTTGCAAATAAGAATCCTTTTACAAGTATTAATACTGTTACATGTATTGTAAAAGCATGTATATGATGTACCATAAAATCAGCCGTACCTAATTTCATTGGCATCATTGCAATTTTATTATTGATAGCTATAGTGTCGCCTCCAAATATATAACTTGCTGTAGCTAATGTATTTGGACTTGTATTACTTGGCGCTAGTGTATGTATACTTTGTATCCATTGAGCAAAAATAGGTTGTAATTGTATTGCTGTATCTGAAAACATATCTTGCGATCTTCCTAAAGCTCTCATTGTATCATTATGAATATATAAACCAAATGAATGAAACCCAAGGAAAATACATAGCCAGTTCAAATGAGAAATAATTGCATCTCTGTGTCTAATAACTCTATCTAAAACATTATCATAATTTTGTGCCGGATTATAATCTCTAACCATAAATATAGAGGCATGAGCACCTGCACCTACTACACAAAATCCTCCTATCCACATATGATGTGTAAATAATGATAATTGTGTCGGGTAGTCTGTTGCAATATAAGGATATGGAGGCATAGCATACATATGATGTGCAACAATTATACTAATAGATCCTAGCATTGCTAGATTAATAGCGAGTTGTGCATGCCATGATGTTGTTAAAATTTCATATAAGCCTTTATGCCCTTCACCTGTGAATGGTCCTTTATGAGCTTCTAAAATTTCTTTCATGCTGTGTCCAATTCCCCAGTTAGTTCTATACATATGTCCTGCTATTAGAAACAATACAGACAGTGCTAAATGGTGATGAGCAATATCACTTAACCATAGTCCTCCATTGATTGGATTTAAACCTCCTTTAAATGTTAAAAAATCTGAGTATTCACTCCAATTTAGTGTAAAAAATGGTAAAATTCCTTTGCTAAAACTAGGGTAGAGTTCACTCATTAAGTTTCTGTTAACCATAAACTCATGTGGTAGAGGAATTTGATCTGGTGTGATACCTGCATCTAATAGTTTATTAATGGGTAATGCTATATGAATCTGATGACCTGCCCACCCTAAGCATCCCAAGCCCAGTAATCCTGATAAATGATGATTCATCATAGATTCTACATTTTGGAACCATTCTAATTTAGGTGCTGATTTATGGTAATGAAACCAGCCTGCAAAAAGCATTAGTCCAGACATAAATAGTCCACCTATTGCTGTAGCATATAATTCTGATTCATTAGTTATACCTGATGATCTCCATAACTGAAAAAAACCAGATGTTATTTGTACACCTTGAAAACCTCCTCCTACATCTGCATTCAAAATTTCTTGTCCAACAATAGGCCATACAACTTGTGCGCTTGGTTTTATTGCTGTTGGATTACTAAGCCATGCAATATAGTTTGAAAATCTAGCTCCGTGAAAGTACATTCCACTTAGCCATAAAAATATTACAGCTAACTGTCCAAAATGTGCGCTAAAAATTTTTCTTGATACTTCTTCTAAAGAGTTTGTATGACTATCAAAGTCATGGGCATCTGCATGTAAATTCCAGATCCATGTCGTAGTATTTGGTCCTTTAGCTAGTGTTTTTGAAAAATGTCCTGGTTTAGCCCATTTTTCAAATGATGTTTTAACTGGATTTTTATCTACAGTTACTTTTACTTTGTTTGTTTCTTGCTCTGTTGAGCTTGTTGCCATTGATATTTTCCTCTCTATATTTAATTTCTTTAATGAGAAGACGATTAATAAAACACTCGTTTAGATTAATTCTCAAAATTTTATCTCATATATAATGAAATACGAGTTTTTATTATTCTATAATAATATTATAGTTTTATTTATTGAAGTAGTTTGCATCTGTTAACAATAGTTTAATTTAAATTTAGTCTTTGTTAATTGAAGTTGTATATTATAAAATTATATGAGTTTAACTTTCATTAATGCTTGTCCACAATCTACAATTTCACCATCTTGGACTAAAATTTCGACTATTTCCCCTTTTACTTCTGATTCTATTTCATTCATGAGTTTCATTGCTTCGATAATACAAACAGTTTGTTTAGGTTGAACCATTTCATTTATTTCTATAAAAGCTTGCTCATTAGGTGCAGGTGATTTATAGAAAGTACCTACCATTGGTGATATAATGGTTGAATATATATTTGATTTCTCTGTAGAATTTTGATTATTGACTTCACTAATTGGTTGTTCATTTGTTGTATTTATTTTTTGTTTATAATCCTCATGATTAGTATTTACATGTGTAATATCTTTATAATGTTTAGGTATATTAGATATATTATTTTGTAGATAACTTATTTTTTTTCTTTTATTAATTATAATTTCTGTAGTATTTTTTTTGATTTTAATTTGTGCTATGCTTTTTACTTTAGTTGAGTATATGAAATCAATAATGCTTGTTACATTAATAGCCATAAGTTTGATGAAAATTTAAATTTATATTATAATTATTTCTATATTTTAATTATATATATTATATGATTATTATTTCAATATAATTTCACTTTTTAGTAACCATATCCTGGTTTCATTTGATAATTGTATAATGAATACTTTTTGTTTTTTTGTTATTCTTTTATAGCCTACCAAATATAATTTATTATACATATGGTATAATATTTTTTTTCTTATTTTATTTGGTATATTATCTATCTTTATTAAGTATTTTTTCATCTCTTTTTTAATTGTAGAAGTCATATAATTTGAATTATTATTGATAAATTATTATAACTTATAGCAAGTTTTCTATATAATATATTAAATATTAAAAAATATAGTAATTTTAATTTAAATAATTTAATTGTAACTATTTATATTATGATTTATCATGTTAATAGCCGATGATTTAGATGAGTTATTAGATATATTGCCTGATTTTATTCGTATTCCTTTAGAAAAACATCCAAACAAAAAATTATTAATAGAAATAGTTATGGATCTTGGTAGAAGGCCAGAAGCTCGTTTTCCTTATGGTCCTCAATATTTATCTGAGATTAATATTGCTTGGCATGATTTAGATTTTTGTATAAAAAAAATACCACGTTTTAGTGATGATAATAGATCTGGGATAGAATCTACGCTTCATCGTATTAGTTCTATAAAAAATAGAAAAGGTAATATTATTGGTTTAACTTTTCGTGTAGGACGAGCTATATTTGGAACTATTAGTATAATTCGAGATCTTTTATATGATAGTAAATCTATATTATTATTAGGCAAACCAGGTGTTGGTAAAACTACTGCTATTAGGGAAATTACAAGAGTTTTAGCTGATGAAATGGAGAAAAGAGTTGTAATAATTGATACATCTAACGAAATAGCTGGTGATGGAGATATTCCGCATCCAGCTATTGGTAGAGCTCGAAGAATGCAAGTTACAAAACCTGAATTACAGCATCAAGTAATGATTGAAGCAGTAGAAAATCATATGCCTGAAGTAATTATTATAGATGAGATAGGTACTGAATTAGAAGCATCGGCTGCACGTACAATTGCTGAAAGAGGAGTTCAATTAGTTGGTACAGCACATGGTAATTATTTAGAAAGTGTGATTAAAAATCCTACCCTATCTGATTTAATTGGTGGTATACAATATGTGACTTTAGGTGATGATGAAGCAAAAAGACGTGGTTCTCAAAAAAGTATTATTGAAAGAAAAGCATCACCAGCTTTTCAAGTTGCAATAGAGATTCATCACAGATATAAATGGGTAATTCATGAGAAAGTTGATTTAATTGTTGATCAAATTTTACAAGGTACTACAAAATATATTCAAAGTCGTAAGTATAATGATGATGGGTTAATTTCTATAGAATGTGCTGTTTCTAGTTCAACAGATTTTTTTATTCATAGCAACAATTTATTAAATGATAAAATGTTGAATATGAAAACTGGTTATGTTAACAAGTCTATTATTTCAATTAAGTCTAATAATAGAAGTAATTTATTGCTAGATCAGAATAAGTTAGATGATAATTTTTTACCTCAAATAGCAAAGCTACAAGGCTTAAAATTACATAACTATAGAAATAATAGAGATTATCAAAAATTTGTTACTTTATATGTTTATGGAATTAATTTACCGCAAGTAGAATCGATAATTAACTCATCAAAATTATCAATTAATCTTACTCGTGATATTTTAAAAGCTGATTATATCTTAGCTTTAAGAATGCATATTAAAAATAATACAAAAATTCGTCAACTTGCTAAATCAAGACAAATAATTATTTATACTATACATAATAGTACCATTAATAATATTTTTAGAGCTCTTAGGCAAATGTTACGGTTTAATGTCATTTCTAATATTAATTGGCATAATATTTGTATAAATAAAAATATGGATGAGATTAATGCAATACTTGAAGTTAAATTTGCTGTAGAAAAAATTGTTTTTATTAGTAGACAGCCAGTTGAGCTTTTGCCTCAAGTCAATTTAATAAGAAAGATACAATGTAAATTAATTAATATGTATGGCTTAAATTACTCTAGTTATGGTAATAGTAATTTAAATTTAATTATCCACCCTTATTAGTTTAATCTTACTAGATTGTAATATTTTTTTGTTAATAATTAATTAATTGTTAATACTGTAGATACAGGTCTGTAATAATATCTTATATATCAAAGGAGAAACTGTGTTATCAAAAGAAACAGATTCTAATATTTTTGAGAAAGTTAGAAGTATTGTTGCTCAACAATTAGGAGTTGATGAAAAAACAGTAACTTTAGAAGCAAATTTTGCTAACGATTTAGGTGCTGATTCTTTAGATACAGTTGAATTAGTTATGGCTATAGAAGAAGAATTTGATATACAAATACCTGATGAAGATGCTGAAAAAATTGCAACTTTAAATCAAGCTGTTAAGTTTATCAAAGAAGCTGTTAATCCAAATTAAATCTACATATTTACGGAGAGGGTGGGATTCGAACCCACGGAACTTTTCAGTTCATCTGATTTCAAATCAGACGCAATAAACCAACTCTACCACCTCTCCAGATAACTTATATAACTAGTTTATCAAATAAAAACTATAACTACAATCTCGATTTTATAGTTATAGTTTAATCTTTTACTCGTATGTAGCTTGATTTGTAAATTTTTTATTTACTGGATTATCATTTTTTCCTATACTATGTTGAATATTCCCTATTCCAATCCTACCTTCATTAACTTTTTCTGGAAATACTCCATCTTTCGGATGCAAGTACTGTACTTCCCCGTTCGGAAATATTCTATAAATTTTAAAATCATTTATTTTAAATTTACTTCTTAATTGACTTCCTAGTGCTAAACATTGCTCTTTTTTAGCTAAGTATAATAAGTTATCTCCTTCAGTCATTATTGCCGAACCACCTGTAGGCATTTCAAAAATATTTTGTTTCTTACTTGTCCATGTAATGGCATACTTTTCTTCTATTTCTGCAGCTTTTAACCATCCTCCCGTACTGCCACCAAATGTAGGAGATGGCATTTTTAGATCAATTGTATAGTTCATTATTATATATTGGGTTATTATACCTATAATATGTGGTTATGTAATATATAATTTTAGATAATATATTTTTTATTTATATTTACTTAATGAAAGAAATAAAGCTTTACATTTTAATTTTATGCATGATTATCTATTTAACTGTATGTAGAATATTAGATGATTCTATTGGCTTTATTAAAAATAGTTTAGTCAAATTCAGTACTAATTCCTTATATATATATATTTTTTTTATTGTTTTAGTAATGATATTGATATTACTTTTTTCTACTTCAATTAAAAGTTTATTTTGTGATGCACATATATCTAGGTACTTAAAAAATTCTGGTTTATCTATATTCAAAGCAATAGGAAAAATTCTTGACGCACTTTCATTTGTTTTACGTATTACTTGAATATCATATCTTCTTGCATCTAGTCCTATAGTTCTATAAAAATCTGATCTTTGGAAATCATTTAAATACATTGTGGTAAAAACGCTTAATAGAAAAAATCTACACCATAATTTAGATTCTAAATTATTTAAAAATTGTGGCTGTGATTTTAATAGTGCTGCGAAAAAATCTCCATGTCTATTTTCATCTTGGCACCAGTTCTCAAAAAATTTAAAAATTGGATAAATTCTATGTTCTGGATGTTTTTCAAGGTGTCGATATATTGTAATATATCTCCAATACCCTATTTTTTCAGATAGATATGTTGCATAAAAAATGAATTTCGGTGAAAAAAATGTATATTTTCGACTTTTAGTTAGAAATCCTAAGTCTAATGATAAATTGAAATCACCTATTGCTTTATTTAAAAAACCTGCATGTCTTGCTTCATCTCTAGACATAAGTAAAAAACATTCAGCTAAAATAGGATTACTTTTTTCTAATCTTCTTGATAATTCTTTATACAGTAAAAATCCAGAAAATTCTGCTGTACAAGACCTTTCTAAAAATTCAATAAATAGTCCTTTTGTCTTATTATCTAAGTTATTCCATGATCTGTTGAATTCTTCATCTCTAATAAAATGTTTTTTATTATAATCTGCTCTAAATTCTTGCAATAATGCTTCAAATTCATCTGAATTTAACGAAATATCCAAATTTGCCATCTCGTTGAAGTCAGTAGTATAAAATCTGGGTGTTAATAAAGTTTCTTTTATTTGTTTATTTGTTTTTTCAAGAGTATCTGCCATATTTATATGTGTAGTTTAATGAAATTAATTAATTACATTTTATTACCTATTAGAGAATAATATAATGATTTTTTAATTATACTAACTTTAAGTGATAACTTAGATATTAATATTTTGAAAAAATTTACATTTCTTATTCTTGTAGCAATTAATGATTGATTTATTGTTATTAGGGTATTATATTAATATATTATATTAATATACTTTATTTATTGAAATTTTTATGAATATTATTAGTTTAGGTTGGGGATCTTTATTAGCAGTTTTTACTTTTTCTATTGCTTTAGTTGTATGGGGAAGAAATGGTTTCTAAGTAAGTAACTATTATTAATATTTTTATATAAGGAGTTAATTTATGTTATTGGAAATAGCAACTACTTCTATTGTTAGTTCGATAATGATTCTTATTGGGCTAATTTTGGGCTTTATTCTCTTAAAAGTTCAAGGTGAATAATAAGATTTCTCTATATTCTTTTTAAATTATAGTGCTAAAAATTTAATAAAAATATTTACAATATTTTTTTATTAAATTTTAATTGTATATATTATTATTAATTATTATGATACAAATTTTATGGTATATCTCTTGTATATTTACAATAATATTGATACTGATTAATAGTCCTAGTAGCAATATTAATAGTAATTTATTAAGTGAAAATAAATTATTTAATGTTTCTTCTAATCAATCATTTATAAATCAATTTATTTTTTTTAATATCTTTCTTTTCTTTTTGTTGACTATAATATCTTTATTAATACTTTAAATATTAGAAGTGAAAATTTGATATGTTATTTGTATAAAATTTTATTTAATTATGTTTTTTTCAAAAAAAGAGTGTCCTGTTCCATTTGATCAACAACCGCTAAATGAATATTTAGCTTTAAAAAAATCTTGGTTATTTGCTTGGTCATTGTCTGATATTAAACCTTATCTAATAAATATGGTTTTGATATTTTTGTCTCTGTTTATATTTTTTTTTTTATTTATTTATATAATTGTCAGTGATTTTAAGCAAACTTTCTTTTATGCTTATATTATTTCTAGTTTAATATTATTTTTAATGTGTATTAGAATTTATTTAGGTTGGTCTTATATTATAAAAAGGTTACTAAGTGCAACTATTTTTTATGAAGAATCTGGATGGTATGATGGACAAGTATGGGTTAAAACATCTAATTATTTAGCGCAAGATAGACTAATTGGTTTTTATGAAATCATACCTTTTATCACACGTATTAAATATACTTGTTTTAGTAATTGCATATTATTTCTATTAATATTTTTTATACATAACATTTTTTATTGAATATATAGTATAATAATTGAGCCGCGGGGTAGAGCAGTCTGGTAGCTCGTCGGGCTCATAACCCGAAGGCCAATGGTTCAAATCCATTCCCCGCTATTAATTACTTTCATAATATATAATTAATAAATACTAATATCTAAGCACTTTTAGTATTATTATATAATATACTATTATTATCTGTATTATTCTATTCAGATTATATCAATCAATAATGTATTTAATATAATTATGCTAACTAAAAGTTTTATTCAAGTCGGAGATAAGGCTCCTGATTTTTCTGCTACTTCTGTTTATGAACAAGAATTTAAGCAAATTAATTTGTCTGACTATTTGGGAAAATATGTAATTTTATTATTTTATCCTCTTGATTTTACATTTGTATGTCCTACAGAAATTACTGCTTTTAGTGATATGTATAATGAAATTTCTTCTTTAGATACAGAAATTTTAGGCATATCTGTTGATAGTGAATATTGTCATTTAGCTTGGACACAGTTAGATCGTGAATCAGGTGGTGTAGGAGATTTAAATTATCCTTTAGTTTCTGATCTGAGTAAACAAATTAGTTTATCTTATAATGTTTTAAATGTTGAAGGTAAATCTTTAAGAGGTTTATTTATTATTGATAAAGAAGGCATTATTCAACATTGTTTAGTAAATAATCTAGATTTTGGTAGAAGTGTTCATGAAACATTAAGAACTTTAAAAGCTATTCAGTATGTACAAAATAATCCTGATGAAGTATGTCCTGCAAATTGGGAACCTGGAAAGTCCACTATTAAGAGTGATCCAGTGCAAGCTAAAAAGTATTTTGAATCTATTTAATCTTAATGTTATATAATTTTGTCAATTAATCTAATAATATAAGGTATTAACTCTATGTCTACAAATTTGGCTCAGCAATTAAGAGAAGGAACAACTAAGTCTCATAGTATGGCTGAAAATGTTAGTTTTGTTAAGTCTTTTCTTGGTGGTGTTGTTGATAAAAAATCTTATCGTAAATTAGTTAGTAATTTATTTTTTATATATGATGCAATAGAACAAGAAATAGAAAAAAATAGTAATCATATTGCAGTTAAAGCAATATACTTTCCTGAACTATATCGAAAAAATAGTTTAATTAATGATCTTATTTATTATTATGGTGACGATTGGGAAAAACAAATTAGTCCTTCTTTAGCTACACAGGTATATGTTGATCGAATACATCAAGTTGGTAAGAATAATCCTGAGCTATTAATTGCTCATGCTTATACTCGTTATATGGGAGATCTATCTGGAGGCCAAATATTAAAAAAAATTGCTCAAAATGCTATGCAATTACCTCCTAATTTAGGTACAGCTTTCTATGATTTTATTCTTATTAAAGATGAAAAAGTTTTTAAAAATTCTTATAGGGATTCTTTAAATAATGTTCCTTTAAGCAAAATTGAGGTTGATCAAATAATTGTTGAAGCTAATATTGCTTTTAATTTAAATATGAAAATTTTTCAAGAACTTAATTCTAATTTAATTAAAATTATGTTAATGTTATTATTAAGCTCTATTAATAATTTTCGTCGTAAATTTTTATAAGTATTAATGTTGATTCATCATTTAATAATTTAATGATTGGGGATATTAAATTAATGTATAAACTGAAAACTAATCGTTCAATCAATAAGCGTTTTAAAATAACATCTAAAGGTAAATTATTAAGGCGTAAAAGTTATAGAAGTCATTTATTGCAAAAAAAAAGTAGTAAAAGAAAGCGTCAATTACGTAAAGTTAGTATTGTAAGCTTAGGAGATTATTTTAATCTAGTTAAAGGTTTACCGTATATACATGAAAAAAATTAAATTGTGAGTACTATTTATGACACGTGTTAAAAGAGGTAATGTAGCCCGTAAAAGAAGAAAAAAAATACTTAAGTTAGCTAAGGGTTTTAGTGGTTCTCATTCTAAGTTATTTCGTACTGCTAAACAACAGGTTTTAAAAGCTTTAAAGTATGCTTATGTTGGTAGAAAACATAAAAAACGTAATTATCGTCGTTTATGGATTATACGTATAAATGCTGCTGTTCGTTTGTATGGAATGAATTATAGTGAATTTATTTATTCTCTTAAGAAAATGAATATTGCATTAAATCGTAAAATTTTATCTCAAATAGCAATTTTAGATGAAGCAGCATTTCAATTTTTTATTCAAAAATTGAAAAGTAATAATTAAGTTTTTTATTTAATGCGGTTTAAGATGTAGTAACTAATTTTTATTAAACTAATAATATTATAATTAGTATATCTTGTATTAATTATATTTAATGCTAATTGAATATGTTCTTCTGCTAAATCTTTAGCTTTTTGAATTGCTTTTGTTTTCTTTATAATTTTAATTGCTTTATTAATATCTTCTTTATTTTGAAATTCTTGATTAATTAATTGATTTAATTCAGGTTTTTCTTCTATTGCAAATATTAATGGAGCTGTTAAGTTTCCATTTTTAAGATCTGCACCAGCTGGTTTGCCTAAATCTTTAGATAAACTTATTATATCTAAAATATCATCTATTATTTGAAAGGCTAGTCCTAAATGTTTACCATATCTGTAAAAGTCATTTTGTATATTAGGATTACAATTATTTAATATTGTACTTGCCTTACAGCTACAGGCTATTAATGAAGCAGTTTTATAAAAAGATTTTTCCAAGTAACTTTCTATAGAAATGGTTTTATCAAATGACTTTATCCCTTGTTGTACTTCTCCTTCTGCAAAATCAGTAATAACTTTTGATATTACTTTAACAACATGAAGATTATTTAAATTTGCCAGATACCATGATGATTGAGCAAATAAAAAATCACCTGCTAGAACAGCTATTTTATTATTGAACATATTATGTACAGTTACAGTACCTCTTCTTGTCTCACAATCATCTATTATATCGTCATGTACTAAACTAGCAGTATGTATAATTTCTGTTATTTCAGCTAATCTTTTATGTTCTGGGGAAATATTTTGTTGATCATTTGTTATTTTTGCTATTAGCAATATCATAATAGGCCTAATCCTTTTGCCTCCTGCGCTAAATAATTGTTCTGCTGCAGCATATAATATAGGGTGTTCTGCTGCAACCATTTTTTTCAAGTTTATATTTAATTGCTTTAATTCTTGATTAATTGGTTGTGTTATCTTATCAAAAGAAATAATCATTATTTAACAGGTAGTTAATAGAATAAATTATAAGAATCATATGATTATATGATTCTATTGTTAATAGTCTATTATAAGTATATAATTATAATTAGTTATGTAATGTTTATTGTACTAATTATGATATATTAAGTTTAATTATATTTAATTTATAGTTTATTAAGGAGTATTGTTACTATAATGTCTGAAGAAGTAACAAAAATAAATTTACCAGTTAATTCTTTATCGAGTGATCCGATTAATATTGATATTCTTCTATCATTATATGAAGATATGGTTTTGGGTCGTAATTTTGAAGATATGTGTGCTCAAATGTATTATCGTGGAAAAATGTTTGGATTTGTTCATTTATATAATGGACAAGAAGCTGTCTCTACAGGTATTATTAAGTTATTAGGTCCTGAAGATTACGTATGTAGTTCATATCGTGCTCATGTTCATGCTTTAAGTAAAGGAGTTAAACCTCAATCAGTAATGGCTGAGTTATTTGGTAAAGAAACTGGCTGCAGTAAAGGACGTGGTGGTTCTATGCATATTTTTTCCTCTCAACATAATTTTCTTGGTGGTTTTGCCTTTATTGGTGAAGGTATTCCAGTAGCGGTTGGTTCCGCTTTTCAAAGTTTGTATAAGAAACAAGTTCTTAAAAGTACAAATATTTTAAATGTAACAGCTTGTTTTTTTGGTGATGGAACTACAAATAATGGACAATTCTTTGAATGTTTAAATATGTCTGCTTTATGGAAATTACCCATAATTTTTGTTGTTGAAAATAATCAATGGGCAATTGGTATGGCACATCATCGTTCTACTTCTTTGCCTGAAATACATAAAAAGGCAGAAGCTTTTGGCTTACCTGGTATTGAAGTTGATGGGATGGATGTACTTGCTGTAAGAAATGTTGCAGAAAAAGCTATTGCTAGAGCACGAGCAGGTCAAGGACCTACGTTAATAGAAGCATTAACATATCGTTTTCGTGGACATTCTTTAGCTGATCCTGATGAATTAAGATCCAACCAAGAAAAAAATGCTTGGTTAGCACGTGATCCTATTAAACGTTTGAAACAACATATAATGAATATTAATTCGAGTAATATTGATTTTTTAGAGCAAATTGATATAAAAGTTAAAAATACTATAAATGATGCTGTGGATTTTGCTTTATCAAGTCCTGAGCCTGAATTAAGAGAATTAAAACGATATTTGTTTGTAGATGACAATTAATTATTAAATACTGCTTGTTTTATAATTTTAATAAACTATAAATATATAAATTTGTAAAAATATTAAATTAAGGTATGAGTAAAATTTTTTTATTTGATGCTTTGCGTGTAGCTACTGATGAAGAGATGAATAGAGATTCTTCAGTATTTGTTCTAGGTGAAGATGTGGGACATTACGGTGGTTCTTATAAAGTTACAAAAGATTTACATATTAAGTATGGAGATCTCCGTGTATTAGACACACCTATAGCAGAAAATAGTTTTATGGGTCTGGCTATAGGTGCTGCCATGACGGGTTTAAGACCTATAGTAGAAGGAATGAATATGAGTTTTTTACTTTTAGCTTTCAACCAAATTTCTAATAATGCTGGAATGTTAAGATATACTTCTGGAGGTAATTTTAAAATACCATTAGTTATTCGTGGTCCTGGTGGTGTTGGTCGTCAATTAGGAGCTGAACATTCACAACGTTTAGAAGCTTATTTTCAAGCTATACCTGGTTTAAAAATTATAGCTTGTTCTACTCCTTATAATGCTAAAGGTTTATTGAAATCTGCTATTCGTGATGATAATCCAGTAATTTTATTTGAACATGTTTTATTATATAATTTAAAGGATGATGTACCAGATGAAGAGTATTTTTTACCATTAGATCAAGCTGAGATTGTTAGAAAAGGTAAAGATGTAACAATTGTTACTTACTCTCGCATGCGTCATCATGTAATGCAAGCTGTAGAAGTTTTAATAAATAATGGTCATGATCCAGAAGTCATTGATTTAATTTCTTTGAAACCAATTGATATTAATACAATAATTAATTCTTTGCGTAAAACACATCGTTTAGTTATAGTTGAAGAATGTATGAAAACAGGAGGTATTGCAGCTGAAGTTATTGCTCAGGTGAATGATAATTATTTTGATTTATTAGATGCTCCAATTATTAGATTGTCTTCTAGTGATATTCCTACACCATACAATGGAAACTTAGAAAAAGCTACTATAATACATCCTCAGCAGATTATTGATTCTGTGAGAATGCTTTTATCTTAGTATTCGTAAATCAATAAATTTGATATATTTTTTATTAAAAATTCATATCTGCTGCTTGCACTTTTTCCCATTGCTTTTTCTTTAATACAAAGAAAATTTGTGCAATTGTTACAACTATGAAAAATATAATCATGTTTTTAATTCTAGTAGGGTTTTGTAATACAATTTCTGTTTCATCCTGACCAAATCCGCCTACATTAGGATCATTTGTTAAGTTTTGATTTGTTGAAATATTACTACCTTTTTGAATTAATAGTTTTAATCCTGCCGGTACTTCTTCTGTAATAGTTTCTCCATCAGCTTTTTCGATACTAATTAAATTATTTCCTTTAGAGTTTGTAGTAATTTCTATAACTTTTCCATTTACACTTGAAACTAATGGATTATTATTTGACTTATTTCCTTGTGGATAAATTTGACCTCTTCCTCTATTTGCTCCAGCATATATTGGGTATTTTAAAAAATGCACATTTTTATCTTTACTAGGATCTGGTGATAAAATAGGGAAATATATTTCTTGATTACTATTTCCACTTACTGGTCCAACAACTAAGATATTTTGTTTTGATGTGCTATATGGTTGTATATAATTATTTTTAGTTTTTTCCTTAAGTTCTGCATTTAACATTTGACTTGGTGCTAAAGTAAAACCTTCTGGTAAAATAAGTACTGCACCAGTATTTATTGATCCTTCTTTACCATTACCTAAAATTTGTTTACTACTTGAATTATAAGGTATACTAATTTTTGCTTCAAATATACTATTTGGAAGTACTGATTTAGGTATTTCTATTGAAATGGGTTTTTGTGCTAAATGGCAGTTAGCACATACTATGCGTCCTGTAGCTTCTCGAGGACTTTCATATCCTTGCTGTGCAAAAATAGGATAACTATATGCTTGATTATTATGAACATCTAATAATCCTATAAAACTTATTAAGATTATAATGACTACCCTTGTATATATTTTGATATTTCGTTTATTCATATATTTGATTATTTTAATAATTAATTTTTTGTTTTCTATAATAACAATCTATCTTTATTCTTGATAATATTATATTGATTTTTATTATTTATTTAAAATTTTTAGGATTAAGATACCACTAAAATATAATAGTAATATAATGGTGCTCATAATAATTTGTGTAATTGGATCAGTTGACGGTGTAATGACTGCTCCTATTATTGTTGATATAAAGCCAATATACTTCCAATACTTTAGCATCTTTTCCCATCTTATTATATTATTTAATCCTAAAATAATTTGTAAAATTGGAATTTGAAATGCTATTCCTGTTGTAAATAGTGCTAAAATTATAAAATTGAAATATTCTTCAAAGGACCATATGGGTTCTATGATATCTGACCCATATTGAATAAAAAAATTTAGTGTTATGGGAACTAAAAAAATATATGCAAATAAAACACCACTTAGAAAAAGAAATACTGAAGCTATTGATATTGGTATAATATATCTACTTTCTTGTTTTGTTAAGCCAGGTAAAATAAATAAAATCATTTGATATATACTAAAAGGACTACTTAATACAATTGCTAAATATATTGCTATTTTAATTGATACTATTAAGTATTCTCCTGGAGCTAACTGTAGAAATTTAATACCCACAGCCGGTTTTTGTAGGATGATTGTTATATCTTTTGAGTATACTAAGCATAGAACACTGATTATTAAGAATACTATAATAGAAAAAGATATTCGGGTTCTTAGTTCTCCTAAATGATCAATAATTGACATAAAATTTGCATTTTCACTACTGTATATTTTTATTTTTTTCATACTAAAGTTATATATTTTTATGCTTTATTTTAATTGATAAGTATTACAATATTTGTCGTTATTCAAGGTAGTTTTTAGATTTAATTATATTATATGAATGATTTCTCTTAAACATATAAAAAAAAGTAAATATATTTATACTTTACTTATATAGATTGTTGTATATCATTCCTTAATTAAGATAACTTATATCTATTAAGTAAAAATAAGTATGGAGGTATATATTAATTATGATTGTTAAAGCTAGCGGTGCTAGTCCTTTAGTACAACCTAAACTTTATAAAACAGTTTCTATTTCTAGTATTCTACAAGCTGAACAGCAAGATAGATTTTTACAAGTAGGTGAATTGAGTCAATTAGTATCTTTCTTCAATTCTGGTAATAAGCGTCTTGAAATAGCTGATTTATTAACGCGTAACTCTAATTTTTTAGTTTCTAAAGCAGCTGACAAAATCTTTGTTGCTGGATCACCAATTTCTTACCTAGAAAAGCCTCAAGCAGCATTTTTAGGTTCAAAAATAAATAATGATATAGATTCATTGCAAGATATATCAGGTAATGCATCTACAAAAATTTTAGATAATTTGTCTTCAACATTATTTAATGCAAATGATTCATTACCTCCAGGCTTTAAACCTATTAATGTAGCTCGTTATGGTTCTACGCGTATGAAAAAATCATTACGTGATTTAGATTGGTTTTTAAGATATCTAACTTATGCAATTATCGCAGGAGATTTTAATATTTTATCTGTGAATATTCGAGGCTTGAGAGAATTAATTGATAATGCTTGTTCTAGTGCTGCTGCAATTGTTGCATTGCGTGAAATGCGCAAGTTATCTCTAAATCTATTCGTAAATGATTTAGAGGCAAAGCAATTAGTTCAGCAATATTTTAATGTTATTATTAATGAATTTGAAGCTTCTGGTTTAAGTGATAAAGTTCGTAAAAGATTTTCTGGTGATATACAAGGTTTACGGTTACCTCAAATATATAATCAAGCTGGTGTTATAAATCAAAAATTTGTAATGAAAAGTAGTTTATCTATAGATGAAAAAAAATCTGTAATTAAAGCTTGTTATAGACAAATATTTGAAAGAGATATTACAAAAGCATATAATCTACAATTTATTGACTTGGAATCTCAAGTACAAACAGGTCAACTATCTGTTAAAGAATTTGTCCGTTTATTAGGAAAATCATTAATCTACAAAAAACAATTCAATGAACCTTTTGTAAATAGTCGTGTAGTAGAATTATCTTTAAAACACTTTCTTGGCAGAGGATTAAGTTCTTTAGAAGAATTTCAAAAATATTTTTCAATATTATCTACAAGAGGTTTAGATGGATTAATAGATAGTTTAGTTAATTCATGTGAATATGCTGATTATTTTGGTGAAGAAACAGTTCCTTATTTACGTATTTTAGGTGAGGAAGCACAAGAGTCTCGTAATTGGGGACCTCAAATTAATTTATTTAATTATAGTACAGTTTTTCGGAAAGTACCAGAATTTATTACATTATTTGCTGATTATAAGACAAATTTACATGATCAACATCCTTATGGTTTAAGCAATGATCCATTATCTATTCAATTTGGAGCTATATTTCCTAAAAATTTAATGAATTTAAAGAATAAATCTTCATTTTTTACTAAAGATACACGTAGAATATTAGTTAGATACGGTCTAGATATTTTTAATCAAATTAGTAATCCTAATGCTAGAAATAAACAAAATAGTTCATTAGCACCAATTATATTTAGTTCAAATAATACAAATCAAACTGTTGATCAAATAATTTCTGCTATATATTTAAAAGTATTTGGTCGATTTGTTTATTCAGAAGAAATATTATCAATATTAAAATATGAAAATGAATTTAGAGATAAATCAATTTCTGTACGTGAATTCATAAGATTACTAACTAAATCTGAATTATTTAGAGGTTTATATTGGAATTCTTTATATATTTGTAAAGCTATAGAATATATTCATATTCGATTACTAGGAAGACCTACATATAATAGGCAAGAAATAGATAAATATTTTAATATTGTATATAAAGATGGTTATTATAATATGATTGATAGCATTTTAGATAGTCAAGAATATATTGAAGTATTTGGTAATAATATTGTTCCTTATGAACGTTATATAACTCCTTTAACTGTTTCATCGAGGTGTCTATCGAAAAATGAATTTAGCTTAAAGTCATTGAAGAATAAAACTTCAATTAATTCTATTATTACTAAGACAAAATATATTTCTGGTAAAGATATTGATTTAAAAATAAATCAAGGAGTTACTAATAGAAGATCACAAATTAAAGTATTCTGCGATAATTTAGATAATAAACTTCAAGTTTTAAGGGCTATTTATAGGCAAATTTTTGAGAGAGATCTAAATTCATTTAGTATAGGTGATGAATTTTATCATTTAGAAAAAATATTTTTATCGGGTAATTTAACTGTTCAACAGTTAGTTGAAAAATTAGGTTACTCTAATTTATATCGTAAAGAATTTTATAATACTTGTCCTAATACTAAAGTTATTGAATTAGGTACAAAGCATTTCTTAGGTAGAGCTCCTAATAACCAGTCAGAAATTAGATATTATAATCAAATTTTAGCTTCTCGTGGAATATTTTATTTTGTTAATGTCATGGTAAATAGTCAAGAATATAATTCTGTATTTGGTCCTGATATAGTTCCATATCGTCGTTTTCCTACATTACCTGCAGCTAATTTTCCTAACACAGAAAAATTATATACTACGTTAACTAAACAAAGTAGTCAAATTATTGTACCTAGTTTTAAAGTAATAGCAAGTTATTAAAAAGCTATCTTGCTTTAGTACTTTTTCTTACAATATATTGAGTAATTCATTAAAATAAGAACTTTTAATGAATTATTTTTTATTATCTTATTTCTAGAAAGTATTATTTAATTCTTGCTTTTATAAATTTAAAAATAAAAAAGAAAAAAAGAGTAGAGTATTTATACGAATAATATTAAATAATAATATTAAAATCTAAGGATTGTTATTTATGAGTATTGTTACTAAATCAATTGTTAATGCAGACGCTGAGGCAAGATATTTAAGTCCTGGTGAATTAGATCGCATTAAAAGTTTTGTACTTTCTGGTCAAAGAAGATTAAGAATAGCACAAATATTAACAGATAATCGTGAAAATATTGTAAAGCAAGGTGGACAACAGTTATTTCAAAAACGTACAGACGTAGTTTCTCCAGGAGGTAATGCTTATGGTGAAGAGATGACTGCAACATGTTTAAGAGATTTAGATTATTATTTACGATTAGTTACTTATGGAATAGTTGCTGGTGATGTCACTCCTATAGAAGAAATAGGTTTAGTGGGTGTAAAGGAAATGTATAATTCATTAGGTACACCTATTTCTGGTGTAGCTGAAGGAGTGCGTTGTATGAAAGATGTTGCATGTTCTTTATTATATGGAGAAGATTCTGCAGAAGCAGGCTTTTATTTTGATTATACTTTAGGAGCAATGCAATAAGAATTAATTAATGAATCTGTGATTATACTGTTATAAAATTAAAAGGAAAATACTTATGCAAGATGCTATTACTTCTGTGATTAATACAGCTGATGTACAAGGTAAATATTTAGATGATAATTCCTTGGATAAATTAAGAGGCTATTTTGATACTGGTGAATTAAGAGTCAGAGCAGCTGCTACTATTGCTGCTAATGCTGCTACAATCATTAAAGAATCTGTTGCTAAAGCACTCTTATATTCTGATATTACTAGGCCTGGTGGCAATATGTATACGACAAGAAGATATGCTGCTTGTATTAGAGATTTAGATTATTATTTAAGATACTCTACTTATGGTATGTTAGCTGGTGATCCATCAATTTTAGATGAAAGAGTATTAAATGGTTTAAAAGAAACGTATAATTCTTTAGGTGTTCCTATTGGTGCCACTATTCAAGCAATACAAGCTATGAAAGAAGTTACATCTTCCTTAGTAGGTTCTGATGCTGGTAAAGAAATGGGTATATACTTTAATTATATTTGTTCAGGTCTAAGTTAAATATTAGTTTAATTATATTAATAATCGCAATATAAAAAGAATCAAAAATTTTTGATTCTTTTTATATTCTGCATTTACTTTAGCTATTAATTACATTTGCTGCCTGTAATTTTGCTTTTGCTTTTCTTAACTCCTGTGTTGCTTCAATTTTTTCTTTACTTGTTGTCGCTTGTTCTACTAAGATTGTAGATTCATCTAAATATTGTTTTGCTTCCTCTATATTAATTTCTGAAATTTCCTCTGCTCCATTAACTAATATTGTTATGCTATTATTATTAACTTCAGCAAATCCACCTAGTAGTATTATAGGCTTCCATTCTTTATTAATCCTAACACGCATGACTCCTATATCTAAAGCTGTTAGCAATGGAATATGTCCACTTAATACTCCTAATTGTCCTGTGCTACTTGGTAATATAATTTCTTCTGCATTTGCATCCCAAATAATTTTATCTGGTGCAATTACTCGTATTTGTAATGTCATAATTATTATATTATATTATTTTAAAGTTTCTGCTTTGTCTATTGCTTCTTCGATATTACCAACTAGATAAAATGATTGCTCCGGTAATTCATCCAATTTTCCTTCTAATATCATTTGGAATCCTTTAATAGCTTCTTTTAAAGAAACATATTTACCTGGAGATCCTGTGAAAACTTCAGCAACAAAGAAAGGTTGAGATAAAAATCTTTCAATTTTTCTTGCTCGTGCAACTGTTAGCCTATCATCTTCAGATAATTCATCCAATCCTAATATTGCAATAATATCTTGTAATTCTTTATATCTTTGTAAAGTTGATTTAATTCGTTGTGCTGTTGAGTAATGTTCAATGCCAACAATTTCTGGTTGTAACATTGTAGATGTAGATCCTAAAGGATCTACAGCTGGATATATTCCTTTAGCAGCTAAACCTCTTGATAAAACAGTAGTAGCGTCTAAATGTGCAAATGTTGTTGCAGGGGCAGGGTCTGTCAAATCATCAGCTGGTACATATACTGCTTGTATAGAAGTAATTGATCCATCTTTAGTAGATGTAATCCTCTCTTGTAATGCTCCCATTTCTGTTGCTAATGTTGGTTGATATCCTACAGCAGACGGCATTCTACCTAACAAAGCTGATACTTCTGAGCCAGCTTGTACAAAACGGAAAATATTATCAATAAATAATAAGACATCTTGTTTATTAATATCTCGAAAATATTCAGCCATTGTTAAAGCCGTTAAACCTACTCTCATTCTTGCTCCTGGTGGTTCATTCATTTGTCCATAGACTAAAGCCACTTTAGAATCTGTAAGTTGGTCTGAATTAATTACTTTAGATTCTTTCATTTCCTCATAAAGATCATTTCCTTCACGAGTTCTTTCTCCTACTCCTCCAAATACTGATACACCACCATGTGCTTTAGCAATATTATTAATTAATTCCATAATTAAAACAGTTTTACCTACACCTGCTCCACCAAATAATCCTATTTTTCCTCCTTTTCTATATGGAGCTAATAAATCTACTACTTTAATGCCTGTTTCAAAGATAGATGGTCTTGTTTCTAAATCTGTAAATAATGGTGCATTTCTATGAATTGGTAGTGAATCTTCTGAATTAATATTACCTAAATTATCTACTGGTTCTCCTAGTACATTAAAAATTCTCCCTAATGTTGGTATACCTACTGGTACTGTAATCGGATTACCTGTATCAATTACTTCAGTCCCTCTTTTCAATCCTTCTGTTGAACTCATTGCTACTGCTCTAACTTTATTGTCACCTAATAGTTGTTGTACTTCACATGTAATTGTATTTTCAGGTCCTTTTAATTTTAAAGCATTAAAAACTTTAGGTAATTTACCACTTGGAAATTCTATATCTAATACTGGTCCAATTATTTGAATAACTGAGCCTTGTGATATTGATTGAGTCATTTTTATTTATACTTAATATTGATTAATATTTAATAAATTAACAAAGTTTCAAATATTATAATGTTGGTAACTAACTGTATTTAATTATATAATAATTATATTTTATATTAAATTTAATTAAATATTATGCATTATATTCGCGTCCAGTTGTTTTTAACCAATTCTGTGCTTCAATATAATTATTGGGGGCTAATGCAATAGCTTTGATCCAATATTTAGCAGCTTTTTTAAACATTGCTTTTGAAATATTGATATTTTTTTGACTTGATGCTTTTAATCCTTGGTAATGATATATAACTGCAATATTATTAAGTGCTTGTGGTAAATTAGAATTTAATTCTAGAGCTTGATGATAATATTCTAGAGCTTTAATATGTTCTCCATTACTGCCATAAATTAAACCAATATTATATAATATATATGATCTATCAGATGGATCTTCTTCTAGCTGAAGTGCTTCATAATAATTTTCTAAAGCCTCTGCATATTCTCCTTCTGATTGAGCAGACATTCCATCTCTATAGTAATAAAATGCTTGTTTAGCTTCTTTAGTTGTAGGTAAAATTTTTAAGACTATATCTGCTAATATTGAAAATGTTTTATCTATAAAATTATCATTTTTTTGTAAGCGTGGCATATGAAATATTTTATTTTTATAGTATAATTCATTGATGATATAAATTAATTATATTATTGTAATAAATATTCCTTCTATATATGCAATAATTTACAATATTAGTCACTTAAAAACTTTATATGATTTATTTATTTCTTTTATCCCAAAATTCTTGTTATAGATTTTTTTTTCAATCTATATTTAATTATAGTATAGATATAATATATTCAGATACACCTTTAATATTAGTATCACCCAAATTGATTAATTATTTAGATGTTAAATCAATAAATACTTCTATTTCGCCTGTTATTAATAATACTTCAAATAATAAATTTACTTTATCTAGTAAATTTGAAAAAAAGTATAAAGTTCATAATGATCAAGAGGTTGTAGATGCTCGAAAAAGTAAATTAAAAGTAAGTAAGAAGAAGCGTAAGAATATTAGTAATATAGATCATGAAGATATTTTTCATGATAATGTGAATGCTTTATTGTCTGAAAATTCTTTAGATATGTCTATTATTAAATCTCGTAAGTTAAATAGGATTAAAAAAAGAGATAAAGCTCAAATAGAGATATCTTGTAGCTCAGTAGTTGATAAAAATAAGAATTATAAGAAAGAAGTATATGTAGCTCATCCTTTAAGTATTCAAGAATTGTGCTTTAAATTGAATATTCCAGATGCAGAAATTATTAGATATTTATTTCTAACTAAAAGTATCTCAGCTACATTAAATCAAGTTTTAGATATAAATATTATAAAAGAAATTGTAACATATTATGGTTTTACTTTAGTTACCAAACATAATGATTCTATATCAGATAAAATATTTTCTATTGAATCTAATGAATCGTCTATCAATATTCAAAGAGCTCCTATTATAACTATCTTAGGTCATGTAGATCATGGTAAAACAAGTTTATTAGATGCTATTTTAAAAACAGATTTAGTTCAGAAAGAATTAGGTGGAATTACTCAATCTATTTCAGGTTATAAAATTCAGTGGAATTATAATTCTAATAATTATGAACTTATTTTTATTGATACTCCAGGTCATGAATCATTTAAAGCTTTACGTTTAAGAGGAGCAAAAGTTACAGATATCGCTTTATTGGTTATAGCAGCAGATGATAATTTAAAGCCCCAAACTATTGAAGCAATTGAATACATTAAAGAAATGTCTTTGAATTGTATAGTTGTTATCACGAAAATTGATAGAATATCTACTAATATTGATTTAATTAAACAAGAAATATCTGGTTATGGATTAGTTCCACAAGATTGGGGTGGAGATATTATGATAATTGAAGTTAGTGCTTTAACTGGGTATAATATTGATAAATTATTATCTTATATATGTTTATTATGTGATACAAACCATTTTGTTACTAATCCATCTCAAATGGCTAATGGAACCATTTTAGAAGCTTACTTAGATAAAAAACAAGGTCCTGTAGCTAATCTGGTTATACAAAATGGTACTTTACATTTAGGAAATATTATTATTTCATCTAATAGTTATGGTAAAATCAAAAATATTACAGATATTTCGGGTAAAAAAATTCAATCTGCTATTGCATCTTCAATAGTGCAAATTTTAGGATTTTCTGAAGTTCCTCGGGCAGGCTTATCTTTTAAAGTCGTTCTAAATGAAAAGGAAGCAAAACAATATTGTGCAGCATATTTGAAAAATAATAATGTTAATCCTACAAAAAAAATATTGAATACTAGAATTAGTGCTGAAAATATGCAGATTAAACAATTGCAATTAATTATTAAAACAAATACACAAGGCTCTTTAGAAGCTATAATTGATTTATTATCTAGTATTCCTCAAAATAAAGTACAGATCAATATTATTGCTGCAAATTTAGGTAATATTTCTAATAAAGATATAGAATTATCTTTAGCTTTTAATGCTATGATTATTGGTTTTAATATTAATGCTTCTATGCAAATTAATAATTTAATTAAAAAATATGATATCACTTTTCAAAATTTTGGTATAATTTACGACCTATATGATTATATTGAAAGTTCTATGCTGAATTTGATTACACCAGAATATGATAAAGTTTTTATTGGTAGTGCAGTTGTACAAGCTATATTTAATATGAACAAAGGTTATGTAGCTGGTTGTCTAGTTAATGAAGGAAAGTTAAAAAAAATGTGCTATATATATGTATATCGCAAAGAAATAATAGTACATGAAGGATATTTAAACTCATTAAAGCATTTAAAATCTGATGTAGATGAAGTTTATGCTGATGATGAATGTGGTGTAATGTGTGATTATAATTTATGGCAATTATCTGACATTATTAAAGCTTATGATTTAGTATTAAGGGATAAATCATTGTAATTTATATTATTTAAATTGAAAGATGAAATAAATATCATTAAGCAATATTTAAATTTCATCTTATTTTTGTATATTTATTATTATTAGATATAAATTTTATTATTCTTTTTTTAAGAACGGCAGTAATGCTAATAGCCTTGCTCTCTTAACACACTTTGTTACCTTTTTTTGTTGTTTCGCATTAAGTCCAGTAGATCTTCTTGATAAAATTTTTCCTTGATCATTTACAAATTTTCTTAGTAAATCTATGTCTTTATAATCGATATTTTGTTTATATAAGTTTTTGATATTTTTCTTTTTATATACATTCATATTATTTGCAGATTTTATTTTATATAATTATTTAATTTCTTTAAATGTTATATGCTTATTACAATAAGGACAAAATTTTTTAAGTTCTATTCTATTAGGTGTGTTTCTTTTATTTTTCGAGCTTGTATAACGGAAGATTCCGTTTTTTCTTTTACTTATTTCATTACTTTTATAATCACCTTCTAGGGTAATTGTTATACGATTACCTTTACTTTTTCCCATATTATTAATTTAATTATATTCAATTTTTTTTATTATCTCATAATTAAATTTTACTTATCAAGTTTTTATACTATTGTATATATTAATATAATTATGTATACTATGGCGAAGTAGTGTATTTTATAAAATAGAACACATCAAAATTTGTAATTGAATTTTAATTATTTATATTAACATGTCTCAAAAATCATCTAATACCACAAATGTTCAAATTAACTTTAGGAATCGTTGTAAAAATAAAAGATATAAATTGTCTATCAAAACAGCTGTCAAAAAATACTTGTTTAGTTTACAAAATTTTGAATTAAATTCATCTGATATAGATATATGTAAACAAAATTTATCATTAGTTTATAAAAGAATAGATAAAGCTGTAAAGAGAAAAGTATTACATAAAAATACTGCTGCACGTAAAAAATCACATTTTGCTAAAATGATACAAGTAAATAAAATATAAAATAAACTTATAATGGAATTTTATGTATTTTTAATACTAATACTTGTAATAACTTACTAAACTATAATTTAGTACTATTTTTATAGTATAAAAACCCTAATTAATATTTAGTATATATATATTTATATATACAATTTGTTTATTTCATGAATTATATGGAGTTTTTATGTGTCAAAAAAAAATTTCTGTATCTATAATACCTGACTTAGCTGAAATTCAAATTAAAAGTTTCCGATCATTTTTAGAAAAAGGCTTAGTAGAAGTTTTAGACTCATTCCCAATAATTACCGATCCTACAGGCAAGTTAGAATTAAGATTTTTTGGTAAAGATTATAAATTGAAATTTCCTCGCTATAATGTACGTAAGGCTAAAACTCGTGATAAAACTTATAGTGTACAAATTTATATTCCTTCTAAATTAACAAGAAAAGACACGGATATTATTAAAAAGCAAAAAGTTTTTAATTATATTAACTTAATACATGATTCAGATAAACATAAAAAGTATCGAAAAAGACAAATTTTTATAGGTGACTTGCCTTTTATGACTAATAGAGGTACTTTTATTATTTCTGGTACAGAAAGAATTATAATTAATCAAATTGTTCGAAGTCCTGGTATATATTATAAAAAAGAATTAGATAAAAATAATAAATCAATATATAGTGCAAGCTTAATTTCTAATAGAGGTTCTTGGCTCAAATTTGAAATTGATGCTAAAAATCAAATTTGGGTAAAAATAGATAAAACTCATAAAGTTAATGCTTACGTCTTTTTAAGAGCTATTGGCTTACAAAATGAAGAGATTAAGTCAAAGTTAATTAAATATACATTTTTAGTTAATGCATCTAATTTATACGAACAAAAAGAATTATTGAAAGAATTTGGTAAATCATCTGTAGAGCATTTAACTGATGAAGAAGCATTACTCATTGTTTATAGTAAGTTACGCCCTAATGAGCCTGCAACAATATTAATCGCGAGACAAATGTTATATTCTCGTTTTTTTGATCCTAAGAGGTATGATTTAGGTGATGTTGGTAGACATAAAATTAATCAAAAACTAAATTTAAAAATTCCTAAAACTTTTCGAGTTTTATCTCCACAGGATATTATTGTTGCTGTTGATTATTTGATTAATATTAAGGAACAAAATATCGGTACGTTTGATGACATAGATCATTTAGGTAATAGAAGAGTACGCTCTGTGGGTGAACTTTTACAAAATCAAATTCGTATAGGAGTTAATCGTTTAGAACGTATTATACGAGAACGTATGATTGTTTGTGATTTAGATTCGCTTAGCTTATCTAATTTGGTTAATCCCAAGCCACTAGTTGCATCAATAAGAGAATTTTTTGGTTCAAGTCAATTATCTCAATTTATGGATCAAACAAATCCCTTATCTGAGCTAACTCATAAAAGAAGAATTAGCGCATTAGGTCCAGGTGGATTAAATAAAGATCGTGCTGGCTTTGCAGTACGAGATTTACATCCTAGTCATTATGGTCGCATATGTCCCATTGAGACTCCAGAAGGACCTAATGCAGGTTTAATAGGATCTTTAAGTATTTATGCAAAAGTTAATCAATATGGATTTATTGAAACTCCTTGCTATAAAGTTTCTAATAGAGAAATAATTAAAAATAGAATTCATTATATTACAGCTGATCAAGAAGATGAACTAAAAGTTGCCCCAGCAGATACAATGTTTGATAAAAATAATAAAATTGCCTATAAAGATATTCCAATTAGATATCGTCAGCAGTTTCTTACTTCTTCAAGTGATCATGTAGATTATATTGCTGTATCTCCAATCCAAGTAATATCTGCTGCTACTTCATTAATACCATTTTTAGAGCATAATGATGCGAATAGAGCTTTAATGGGTTCAAATATGCAAAGACAAGCTGTTCCTTTACTATATCCTAATCGGCCTATTGTAGGTACAGGGTTGGAAGCTAAAATAGCTCGTGATTCAGGAATGGTTATAATTAGCCGAACTTTTGGATCAGTTAGTTATGTTTCTGGTACAAAAATTGGTATACAAGATTTATATGATAAAACAATACATTATAGGTTAAAAAAATATTATAGATCTAATCAAGATACATGTATTAATCAAAGACCAATAGTATGGCCAGGAGAAAAAATTCATAAAGGTCAAACTATTGCTGATGGTGCTTCAACTGACTTTGGAGAAATGGCTTTAGGTCAAAATATTGTAGTTGCTTACATGCCATGGGAAGGATATAATTATGAAGATGCTTTTTTAATTAGTGAAAGGTTAGTCTATGATGATCTATATACATCTATTCATATTGAACGCTATGAAGTTGAATGTCGTCAAACAAAATTAGGTCCTGAAGAGATTACACGAAATATACCTAATATAGGAGACTCTTCTATTTCATTATTAGATAAAAATGGTATTATTTCAGTTGGATCTTGGGTTGATGCAGGTGATATACTAGTTGGAAAAATTACTCCTAAGGGTGAGTCAGATCAATTACCGGAAGGTAAATTATTAAGAGCTATTTTTGGTGAAAAAGCTAGAGATGTCAAAGATACTTCTTTAAAATTACCAAATGCAGCGAAAGGTAGGGTTGTTAATGTAAAAGTCTTTAAAAGACAAAACGGTGATGATTTGCCACCAGGTACTAATATAATAGTTAGAGTATATGTAGCACAAAAAAGAAAAATTCAAGTAGGTGATAAGATGGCTGGTAGGCATGGAAATAAAGGTATTATTTCTAAAATTTTACCCCGGCAAGATATGCCTTTTCTTCCTGATGGTGAGCCTATAGATATAATTTTAAATCCTTTGGGAGTTCCTTCTCGAATGAATGTTGGGCAATTATTTGAATGCTTATTAGGTTTAGCCGGACAGTATCTTGGTAAAAGATTCAAGATTATTCCTTTTGATGAAATGTACGGTCAAGAAGCATCAAGGGCATTAGTTAATAGTAAATTACAAGAAGCTAGTTTAATTACAAATAACTCATGGCTATTTAATTCTATGTATCCTGGCAAAATTTTGTTAACTGATGGTAAAACAGGGCAAATTTTTGATAATCCTATAACGGTTGGTAAAGCTTACATGCTTAAACTAGTCCACTTAGTAGATGATAAAATACATGCTAGATCTACAGGTCCTTATTCCTTGGTAACTCAACAACCTTTAGGTGGTCGTGCTCAACATGGAGGTCAAAGATTAGGAGAAATGGAAGTTTGGGCTTTAGAAGCTTTTGGTGCAGCTTATACTTTACAAGAATTATTAACTGTAAAATCTGATGATATGCAAGGTAGAAATGAAGCCCTGAATGCAATTGTTAAGGGTAAACCTATTCCTAAACCAGGTACTCCTGAATCTTTTAAAGTTCTCATGCGTGAATTACAATCTTTAGGTCTAGATATTTCTATTCACCAAGTGGAATTTAATGATGATAATGATCATATTATATCTAAGAGTAATATTTATCAAGATTCGTCTATTGTTAAAGATATTTTTTTACATTAAGGGTTTTTTATTAATGATTGAATCAGAAAATTACTTTGATTATGTTAAGATTAGTCTTGCTTCTCCTAGTAAAATACGTTCTTGGGGTGAAAGAGTATTGCCTAATGGTCAAATTGTTGGAGAAGTAAGTAAGCCAGAAACAATTAATTATAGAACTTTGAAGCCTGAAATGGATGGACTATTTTGTGAACGTATTTTTGGACCTGTTAAAGATTGGGAATGTTACTGTGGTAAGTATAAAAGATTCAGGTATAAAGGTATTGTATGTGAAAGGTGTGGAGTAGAAGTTACAGAATCTAAAGTTAGGAGGCATCGCATGGCCTATATTGAATTAGCAGCACCTGTAACTCATGTTTGGTATTTAAAAGGCATTACTAGTTATATTGCTTTAGCTCTAGATTTAACTGTTAAAGATGTAGAAAAAATCGTATATTTTCATTCTTACGTTGTTCTTAATTCAGGCCAATATGATAAATTATGCTATAAGCAATTATTAGAAGGTTATGAATGGCGATCTATCGAAGATAAATTATATGATAACTCAAATGATATTTTAGACGTAGAAGTTGGAATAGGTGCTGAAGCAATTTATAAATTATTGAAAGACATAGATTTAAAAGCTAGTATAGATATCTTAAGAGAAGAAGCACTTAGGCCACCAAAAGCATTAAAAAATTCATCTACTAAGTTTAGCAAAAAAATGAAAAGATTACGCTTATTAGAAAATTTTTTTTCTACTGGCGCTGAACTTGCTTGGATGGTTTTATTTGTAATACCTGTCATACCTCCAGATCTTAGACCAATGGTACAATTAGATGGAGGGCGCTTTGCTACAGCAGATTTAAATGAGTTTTACCGTAGAATTATTAATAGAAATAATCGTCTAGCAAGATTAAAAGCTATCTTGGCACCTGAAATTATTATTAGAAATGAAAAACGTATGCTTCAAGAAGCAGTGGATGCATTGATGGATAATGGACGTCGAGGTAGAACAGTTGTTGGATCTAATAACAGACCTTTAAAATCTTTATCTGATATTATTGAAGGCAAACAGGGAAGATTTAGGCAAAATTTGTTAGGTAAACGAGTTGATTATTCAGGTCGATCAGTTATTGTTGTTGGGCCTAGTCTAAAATTACATCAATGTGGCTTACCCAAAGAAATGGCTTTAGAATTATTTCAGCCTTTTGTAATGCATCGTTTAATTATTCAAGGTTTAGTAAATAACATTAAAGCAGCTAAAAAATTAATTCAAAAAAATGACTCCATCGTTTGGGATGTATTAGAAGAAGTTATTTATGGTCATCCAGTATTACTCAATAGAGCTCCTACTTTGCATCGACTAGGAATTCAGGCTTTTGAACCCATCTTAGTCGATGGAAGGGCTATTAAATTACATCCTTTAGTATGCCCTGCATTTAATGCTGATTTTGATGGTGATCAAATGGCTGTTCACATTCCTTTATCTCTAGAAGCTCAAGCAGAAGCTCGGCTATTAATGTTAGCTCCTAATAATTTTTTATCTCCAGCAACAGGTAGTCCTATTATTATGCCAAGCCAAGATATGGTTTTAGGATGCTACTACTTAACTACACTAAATCCAGCAGCTTCTAAGGGATCTGGTCATTTTTTTTCTTGTTTACAAGATGCTATTATTGCTTATTATAATGAAAAAATAGACTTACATGCATTGATTTGGGTTCGTTTTGATGGTTTAATTAATGATTTATATTCTAATAGTAAAATGCAAGTTAAGAAAGAAATTGTCATAAAATCTTATAAGTTGATTTATTATCCTAATAAAATTATTAAATTTGATCAAAATAATAATTTATTAGTTCAATATATTAGAACTACCGTTGGTCGTATTTTATTTAATAATGCAATACATAATTCACTTATGGTTTAATTTGACTTTTCAGTCTTATAAAAATTGAAATATATTTATTTATTATGGACAAAAATTTTGTAACAATATCTTTTTTTAATAAAGTGATTGATAAGTTTGAGCTTAAAAATTTAATTACTTGGGCTTTTAGAAACTATGGAATTGCTCGAGCATCTAATATGGCGGATATATTAAAAGATATTGGTTTTTCCTATGCTACTAAAGCAGGTATTTCTTTAAGTTTAGAAGATTTACGTATCCCTCCTAGTAAGCAAAAGTTATTAACTTTAACAATGACATCTATTCAAAATACTGATAAAAAATATGATAGAGGTGAAATTACAGCTGTTGAAAGATTTCAAAAAGTCATTGATACATGGAATTATGCTAGTGAAGATCTGAAAAAAGAAGTTATTCAGCATTTTAAGTATACTGATCCTTTAAATTCTATATATATGATGGCTTTTTCTGGCGCTAGAGCTAATATTTCCCAAGTTAAACAATTAGTTGGTATGAGGGGATTAATGTCAGATCCTCAAGGACAAATTATTGATTTACCTATATTTCATAACTTTAGAGAAGGATTAACTGTAACAGATTATTTCATTTCATCTTATGGTGCAAGAAAAGGTTTAGTAGATACAGCATTACGTACAGCAGACTCTGGTTATTTAACGAGACGTTTAGTAGATGTTGCTCAAGATGTAATGATTCGTGAATATGATTGTAAAACTCGTAAAGCTATTTTATTAGAGCCAATGATAGATAGTCAAAAAACTCTTATTACTTTACGACAGGCATTATTAGGAAGAGTTCTTGCACAAGATATTATTGACTATAATCAAAATAAGGTTGTTGCTAAAGCAAATCAAACTATTGATAGTGTACTGGTTGATCAAATAATTTTATTAGATATGAAAAACATATTAGTACGTTCTCCACTTACTTGTAATTCTATTCGCTCTGTGTGTCAACTTTGTTATGGCTGGAATTTAGCTCATAGTAAAATAGCAGATTTAGGAGAAGCCGTCGGAATTATTGCTGCTCAATCTATTGGAGAACCAGGTACTCAATTAACAATGCGTACTTTTCATACAGGAGGTGTATTTACTGGTGAATTATCTCAAAATATATTATCTTCATCAGAAGGTAAAGTCCAATATCCTGCAAATATTAGTTTAACTCAAGCAAGAAATAAACATGGTGATGATGTCATGCTGGTTAATAATGATTGTTATTTAAAAATAGTTAGTAATGAAAAAAAAGAAAATACCTTATTCATTCCTAGAAATTCATTGCTTCTTGTTGACAACGATAGTATAGTTCAAAACAATACTATTATAGCTGAATATCCTTCTAAAAATAAATTATCTACAGAAAAAGCCCAAAAATCAGTTATTGCTGACTTTTCAGGTAGTGTGCATTTTAATGAATCTGATTTAAAAAAAAATTTACTTAATAGTAGTTTACAAAATAGTATCATTATTTGGATTCTTTCTGGCGAAGTTTATGATCTTCCTAAAGGTACTAATTTAATAGTCTCTAATAATCAATTGATTGAAGAAAACAGTCTTTTGGGACATATTACATTATTGAGTCAATATAGTGGAAAAATTTATAATATCAAAGATCATTCTTTATCATCTAAATTACTTCTTGTAACTTCTTCTAAGTTATATACTAGCTTAAAAGTATTTGTTGATAATAATACAGATTATAAGAAATACATAATTCAAGTAGATAATCTCGATAAATTTATTTTAAAATGTCAACCAAATAAAAAAATTGTTAACCAGCAAATTATTGCAGATCTTATTTCTAATGCGTATAAAACAAAAACAGGTGGTATCATCAAATATTTAGATTTATCTGTATCTAAAAATGACGATCAGGATTTTTATTGTATTCATGGTTCTGGTTATATTTTATGGATACCTGAAGAAACACACATTGTTAATAAAGATTCTTCATTATTATTGGTAGAAAATAAGTCTATTATTGAAGTTGGTACTGAGATAGTACAAAATATTTTTGCTAATAATTCAGGTATTCTGGAAACAATAGAGAAAGATGGAATTATTAGAGAACTTATAATAAAACCTGGTAAATTATATTCTATAAATATTTTGAATAAATCCTTAGATAGACAAAGAGGTTTCTTACGACCTGGTGAAAATATTCTTAATCAGATTACAACTAATAAATTAGTTTATTGGGAGTATATTAAAATTTTGGATCAAGATTTTATTTTACTAAGACCAGTAATTATTTATTCTGTTCCTCAAAAAAAGCTAGTACTGAAATTTTCAGATAATTCCTTTGAAACTGATACAATTAATTTAAAATTAGTACGCAGAACTTCTTTTAAAGATGGAGAAAGGATAAAATCTATTACTGGAATAGATTTAATTTCTACTCATTTGATTGTTGATTTTCATAAAGATTATTCATCTTTAAAATGTTATATGCAGTTATGTTTAAACAATCAACCTAATATAGATAATCATTTACTCTTAAAATTTATTACAGCTGATTTTATTACTATTAAAGATAACTATTTTAATAAAAACCACAATTTATATACGCAGACTTCTCTTTTAGTAAGTGATGGGCAATATATAAATGCAAATAGCATTATATCACAAACTGATATACTTTCCTCTATTGCAGGTAAAATAGCGTATATACAAGAAACAAAAACAGCTGCTAGACGTATTCTTATTGTGAGTCATCTAAATACTTTTTCTTTTAATATTAATAGCAACGAATTAATTAATGTAAAAGTCAATGATTGGATACGTGTAGGTGATATGATAGCTAGTAATACTATAACAAATTACTCTGGTCAAGTTATTGATATTCATAATAATCGAATTATTGTTAGAATTGGTCAACCTTATTTAGTCTCTCCTGGTTCTTTCTTACATATTATGCACGAAAGTTTAATTCAAAGAGGAGAAAATATTGCTACTTTAATTTTTGAAAGAGCAAAAACAGGTGATATAGTTCAAGGCTTGCCTCGAATAGAAGAGATTTTGGAAGCAAGAAAAAAGGTTGATATGTCTTTTAATCCTCATTTTATTCTTGAAATAAAATTCAGATATTATTTAGATCAAGGTATTAATATTAGTGATGCTGCTCATTTAAGTTTTCTCGAAGTACAGATGTTATTAGTTAAGGAAATTCAATTAGTTTATCAGTCACAAGGAGTTTATATTTCTGATAAACATATTGAAGTCATTATTAGACAAATGACATCTAAAGTTAAAATAGAAAATGGAGGAGATTCAGAATATTTACCCGGTGAATTAGTAGAAGTACAAAAAATAGACTTAATTAATCGTTCTTTAATTTCTATTAATAAAAAATCTGCTTTATATTATCCTATTTTACTTGGTATAACTAAAGCTTCTTTAAATACTGAAAGTTTTATTTCTGCAGCAAGCTTCCAAGAAACAACTAAGGTTCTAACAGAAGCTGCAATATCAGGTAAGATCGATTGGTTAAGAGGGTTAAAAGAAAATGTTATTATTGGTCGTTTAATTCCTGCAGGAACTGGCTTTAATGCTTATAATTCTAAGAAAATACATCAAGATATTTATTCTAAAATTAATGATTTTACTAAATCTAAAAATGATATATTAAATATTAATTATTCAAAGGAGAATCAATATTTTGAGGATATAATAGTAGATGATAGATTATAAATTATTAGTTAATTTTATTTTATGTTATTATTAAAATTAGTATTTAGAAATTGAATAATGGTGTTCTATTAAGTAAACAGTATAATGAATTTATTATATCACTAATTATTTTTATGTCTATAGTATCTTTAGAGGAATTATTAGAAGCAGGTGTTCATTTTGGACACCAATCGCGTAGATGGAATCCTAAAATGTTTCCTTATATTTATACGGAACGTAATGGTATACATATAATTGATTTAGTACAAACAGCTCATTTACTAAATGATGCCTATGAATTTATTAAAAAATCCTCTCAATCAGGTAAAACTTTTTTATTTTTAGGTACAAAGAGACAAGCTGCAGGTATAATTGCAAGGGAAGCTATACGTTCTAATTCTTTTTATGTTAATCAAAGATGGTTAGGAGGTATGTTAACAAATTGGATAACAATTAAATCAAGAGTTAATAGATTAAATGAATTAGAAATAAAAGAGAAAGAAGGTTTAATTGATATATTACCTAAAAAAGAAGCTGCAACTATACGTAAAGAATTAGATAGATTGCATAAACATTTAAATGGTATTAAAAATATGCAAAAGTTACCTGATTTAGTTATTGTTGTTGATCAAAAAAAAGAAACAACAGCTATACAAGAATGTATTAAATTAGGAATACCTACTATTTGTATGTTAGATACTAATTGTAATCCTGAGATAGTAGATATTCCTATACCTGCTAATGATGATGCAATTAGATCAATTAAATTGGTTCTATCTAAAATATCAGATGCTATTTTAGAAGGTAGAAATTCTTAACTAAATTTTTTATTATTAAATATAGGTTTATATGCTAAAAAAAATTTCTGCAGAGAATATTAAAGAATTGCGTAGTAAAACAGGTGCTGGTATGACAGATTGTAAAAAAGCTTTAGAAGCATCTAATGGTAAAATTGAGATTGCTATTGAAGCATTAAGGAAAAAAGGTCTTGCTTCTGCAGATAAAAAGTCTGCAAGAATAGCAATAGAAGGATTAGTTGAAAGCTATATACATGCAGGTTCTAGAGTAGGAGTTATAATTGAATTAAATTGTGAAACAGATTTTGTTGCTAGACAAGATAATTTTCATCAATTAGCAAAAGATTTAGCTATGCAAATTGCTGCTTGTCAATCAGTAAAATATGTTTCAAAAAATGATATTCCTAAAGATATTATTACTTATGAACAAAATATTGAATTTGAAAAAGAGGATTTAGGCAATAAACCTAAAGAGATAAAAAATAAGATTGCTCAAGGTAGATTGATAAAGAGATTAAATGAATTATCTTTAATAGATCAACCTTTTATTAAAAAACCAGAAATATCAGTTGATGATTTAATCAAACAACATATCGCTTTACTAGGTGAAAATATTAAAGTAAGACGTTTTCAGAGATTTATATTAGGTGAAGGTTTAGAATCAAAAAATGATAATTTTGCTGAAGAAGTATCAAATATGATTAATAATAAATAGTTCTTTCATAAGAAATAATATATTATATTAAGAGATCTTAAAGTAAGATGCTATTATTAATATATAAATTAGGCATTTTTATTTAATTATAATTAGTCTATATTTATAGATTATCGTGAAATTTTATTATTATTATTAATGTTAGAGAAATATGTATCAACAAAATTATTATGACTTATCTACTTATATTTCTCTGTCAGGAGTAGAAGTTGGTAAACATTTATATTGGAAGATAGGAAATTATAATATACATGGTCAAGTATTTATTGTTTCTTGGTTAGTTATATCTGTATTACTAGTTATTGCTTTTATAGGTACTCAAAAATTAGAAAGGGTTCCTAATAAATTTCAAAATTTTATGGAATTTATTTTAGAATTTTTACAAGATATTGCAAAAAATCAAATAGGTGAACATGAATATAGGACTTGGGTTCCATATATATCTACAATATTTTTATTCATTTTAGGTAGTAACTGGGCAGGGGCATTAATTCCTTGGAAATTAATTCAACTTCCAGAGGGTGAATTAGCTGCACCTACTAATGATATTAATACTACTGTTGCTTTATCTTTATTAACTTCTATTGCTTATTTTTATGCTGGTTTAAGTAAAAATGGTTTAAGTTATTTTTTGAGATATATTGAACCTACACCGGTGCTATTACCTATTAATATTTTAGAAGATTTTACTAAACCTTTATCTCTTAGTTTTAGATTATTCGGTAACATTTTAGCAGATGAATTAGTTGTATCTGTATTTACTTTATTAGTACCATTATTTATTCCATTACCAGTTATGATCTTAGGATTATTTGCAAGTTCTATTCAAGCTCTAATTTTTGCAACATTATCTGCTGCATATATAGGAGAAGCTTTAGAAGGACATGGTGATCATTAAATAAATATTGATGAATAATTAAAGTAAAAAATTACTTAATATATATGATATACTAGTATAATATTCATATATTATATCATATATTATATCATATATTATATAATGAAATATGTTAATTTTCTATTTTTAATAAAAATATGAAGTCATTATGGATTCTATTATTTCAGCTGCATCTGTTGTAGCTGCAGGTTTAGCAGTTGGTTTAGCTGCAATTGGCCCTGGTATTGGTCAAGGAAGTGCTGCAGCTAATGCTGTAGAAGGTATTGCAAGACAACCAGAAGTTGAAGGTAAAATTAGAGGCACTTTACTATTAAGTTTAGCATTCATGGAATCGCTAACTATATATGGACTCGTAGTTGCTTTATCTTTATTATTTGCTAATCCATATACAGGTTAATTAATTGAAATCACACTTAATCTATTATATTAAATTGGAATTTATAATAATAGGCTAAGTGTATTTAATTAAAGCATCAATTTATTAAGTTATAAAATTATTAAAATATCCATAATGTATAGTTTATTATCATTGTTTAGTGAAGTATCTAATATAGAAGCTAAGGGTGGTTTATTCGATTTCAATGCAACTTTACCATTAATGGCTTTACAATTTCTTACATTAAATGTATTTTTAAATTTTTTATTCTATAAGCCAGTTACTAATATCTTAGATGATCGAGAAGAATATATTCGTAATAGTTTAACTAGTGCATCAGCATCTTTAGTAAAAGCAGATGAATTAACACAGAAATATGAAACTGAGTTAGCTGAATCACGTAAACAAGCTCAAACTATTATTAAAAATGCTCAAGAAGAAGCACAATTAATTGTTTCAGAAAAAATTAAAAATGCACAAAAAGAAGCTGAAAATTTATTATTAAATACATACAATGAGTTAAGTATCCAGAAAGAACAAGCACTAAAAAGTTTAGAAGTTCAAGTAGATATTTTAAGTGAACAAATTAAGCAAAAATTATTGAATGATTAATATTCATTTTAGTTAATATCTAAATATAATAGAATAGCTTGTATCGATATCATTCTTAAAGATATAAAAATAGGATAATTAAAGCATGCAAGTCGTAGAGATGATTAGTCAAGAAAAAGCAAATTTAGGAATTAGTTTTAATTCTGATTTTTTAGAAGCTAATGTTTTAAATATTAGTCTTTTATTAGCTGGTTTGATATATGTACTAAAAAACTTTTTAGGTTCTGTCTTGTCTGCTAGGCAAAATAAAGTTTTATTTGCTATTCGTGAATCTGAAGAAAGATTAGAACAAGCTAATATTCGCTTAGATGAAGCAGAAAAACAAATAGCTCAAACACAAATTATTATTAACCAAATAATTCAAGAAGCTGAGTCAACAGCAAAAAGAGTAAAACAAACTATATTAGAACAAGGTAAATTAGATATAGACAAACTAACAGAGTCTAGTAAAACTAGTGTACAATTTGCTGAAAATCAAGTAAGATTACAGATTCAGCAACAAATTACTAATTTGGCTATTAATAGAGTTGTTAATCAATTAAAAAGTCAAATAACTCCTAGTTTACAAGCTCAAATAATAGATAAAAATATTATACAGTTAGAAGGTAAGATTAATGTATGAGTAATCAAAATATTCGCGATAAAATAGCTGTACCATACGCAGAAGCTTTATTAGAAATTGCTCAAAATGTTAATATTTTGAGTGAAACAAGAAATAATTTATCATCAATTTCTACTATTTTATCCAAGTCCAAAGATTTACAATTATTTTTATCGAATCCACTCATCAATGCTACTACAAAAAAAGAATTATTACGAACACTTTTTGATGATCAAATCAACAGTTTTATTATGAATTTTTTATTAGTTCTGGTAGATAGACGTCGAATTTCATTTTTAACTTTAATCATAGAAAAATATTTAGAGTTAACATATCGATTAGAATCTACAACAGTAGCAGAACTATCTGTAGCAAGTGAATTAAGTGAGCTTCAATACCAAAATTTAATGGAAAAAATTAAATTTATTACTAAAAGTAACAATATTAAATTAGAGACTAATGTAGATCCTAGTCTAATAGGAGGTTTTATTATAAAGATTGGATCTAAAATAATCGACGCTAGTTTAGCTGGTAAATTAAAGCAAATATCTTTGTATTTAAATGCAAAGTCATAAAAAATATACAATTAATATTATTCAATTTATATTTATATATATTAAGTTAAGTTTATAAATTATATGGTAAATATTAGACCAGATGAAATTAGTAATATAATACGTCAGCAGATAGATCAATATAATCAAGAGTTAAAAGTTGCTAATATTGGAACTGTTCTTCAAGTTAGTGATGGTATTGCTCGTATTTATGGATTAGATGATGTTATGGCTGGTGAGCTATTACAATTTGAAGATCAAGATCAAACAATAGGAATTGCACTAAATTTAGAAAGTGATAATGTTGGTGTTGTATTAATGGGTGATGGACGTAATATTTTAGAAGGTAGTGCAGTAAAATCGACTGGACAAATTGCACAAATTCCTGTAGGAGATACTTTTTTAGGTCGTGTAGTAAATCCTTTAGCTAAAGCTATTGATGGTAAAGGAACTCCTAATTCTACAGAAACTCGACTAATAGAAGCATATGCACCTGGAATTATTGGAAGACAATCTGTTTGTGAACCATTACAAACAGGAATTACTGCTATCGATGCTATGATTCCGATTGGTAGAGGTCAACGAGAATTAATAATTGGTGATAGGCAGACAGGTAAAACAGCTGTTGCATTAGATACAATTATTAATCAAAAAGGTCAAGATGTTATATGTATCTATGTTGCTATTGGTCAAAAAGCTTCATCTGTAGCGCAAGTAGTATCAACTTTAGAAGAAAAAGGAGCTTTAGAATATACAATTATAGTTGCTGCTAATGCAGATGATCCAGCTACTTTACAATATATAGCACCTTATACAGGAGCTGCTTTGGCAGAATATTTTATGTATAAAGGTAAGGCTACTTTAGTTGTATATGACGATTTAACTAAGCAAGCACAAGCTTATCGTCAAATGTCTTTACTTTTACGTCGTCCTCCTGGTAGAGAAGCATATCCTGGAGATGTTTTTTATCTACATTCTAGACTTTTAGAAAGAGCTGCTAAATTAAATAATGAATTAGGTGGTGGTAGTATGACTGCACTTCCAATTATTGAAACACAAGCTGGAGATGTTTCAGCTTATATACCAACTAATGTTATTTCAATTACAGACGGACAAATTTTCTTATCTGGAGATTTATTTAATTCAGGTATTAGACCTGCTATTAATGTAGGAATATCTGTTTCTCGAGTAGGTTCTGCAGCACAAATTAAAGCTATGAAACAAGTAGCAGGAAAATTAAAACTGGAATTAGCACAATTTGCAGAATTAGAAGCTTTTTCACAATTTGCATCAGACCTAGATAAAGCAACTCAAAATCAATTAGCTCGTGGTCAAAGATTAAGAGAGATATTAAAGCAACCACAAAATTCTCCTTTTTTAGTTCATGACCAAGTTGCTATGATTTATGCTGGTGTTAATGGATATTTAGATGATATAGAGTTATCTAAAGTTAATGATTTTATTTCAGCTTTAAGAGAAGATTTAAATAATTCTAAGCCTGAATTTAGTGAAAGTATTAAAAGTAGTAAAAAATTGACTCCAGAATCAGAAGAATTATTAAAACAAGCTATACAAGATGTACAGCAAATATTTTTTGTATAATTTGTTAAATAATTTAATGCATAAAACTTATTATTAAATTATAAACTTAGGATATATTCTTTATTTATATCCTAGGTCTTTATCTTACTATTTAATTTCTTTAATGTAATTATATCCATATTTCTCTATTTTATCAATTATTTTTATATCTCCAGTATATACAATTTTGCCATTATCCATAATATGAGTATAATGAGGTTGAATATATTCTATTAATTTACGGTAATGTGTGATTAATAATATTCCATTGTTTTGATTAGAGAAATTATTGATATTATTTGCTATTTTTTTTAATGCATCTATATCTAAACCTGAATCAATTTCATCTAAAATAGATAATTCATTTTCTAATAAAGACATTTGTAAGATTTCATTCTTTTTCTTTTCACCACCTGAAAAACCTTCATTAACATGACGATTTAAAAATAAGTTATTCATATCTATCTGTTTAGTCTTGTTATTAATAAAATCGAAGAAAGATAAAGGATCTAATTCTTGTTGATTTAATGCTTTTTGTTTAGAATTGTACGCTAGCCTTAAAAAATCTATATTACTTACACCAGGAATTTCTACAGGATATTGAAAAGCTAAAAAGATACCTTTATGAGCCCTTTCATCTGGCTTCTCATATGTGATATCTTGTTGATTAATTAAAATTTTTCCTTCAGTAACTTCATATTTTGGGTGTCCCGCTATAACTTTAGCTAAAGTACTTTTTCCCGATCCATTCTTTCCCATAATGGCATGTATTTCACCTTTTTTTATAGATAAACTTAAATTTTTAATAATTGGTTGATTATCTATATTAACATGTAAGTTATATATTTCTAATAAATTTTTATTTTTCATAGATAAAATTATTAACCTATAGTTCCTTCTAGTTTTAAATTGAGTAAACGATCTGCTTCCATTGCAAATTCCATTGGTAAATCATTCAAAATTTCTTTGCAAAAACCATTAATCATTAGACTAACTGCCTGCTCTATATCAATACCTCTTTGTAAAAAATAAAAAATTTGTTCTTCTCCTATTTTTGAAGTAGATGCTTCATGTTCTACTTTAGAATATGGATTTTTGACCTGTATATAAGGAAAAGTATTAGCTTTAGATTTATTACTCAAAAGTAAAGAATCACATTGAGAATAATTTCTAGAAAAATTTGCGTTAGGGCCCATTTTTACTAAGCCTCTATAATTATTACTTGAATAGCCTGCAGAAATACCTTTCGAAATAATTTTACTTCTTGTATATTTACCAAGATGAATCATTTTACTACCTGTATCTGCTTGTTGATAATGGTTAGTTAATGCAATAGATGAAAATTCTCCTATTGATTTATTTCCTAATAATATACAACTAGGATATTTCCATGTAATTGCAGAACCTGTTTCTACTTGTGTCCATAAAATTTTAGAATTTTCACCTATACACATTCCTCTCTTAGTAACAAAATTATATATACCTCCATGGCCATTAGAATCACCTGAATACCAATTCTGCACTGTCGAATATTTAATTGTAGCATTATCTAATGCTACTAATTCTACAATAGCCGCATGTAATTGTTTTGTATCAAATTGAGGTGCTGTGCATCCTTCTAGGTAACTAACATAGCTATTTTTATCTGCTATAATCAAAGTTCTTTCAAATTGACCTGATTCTTTATTATTGATACGGAAATAAGTTGATAATTCTAACGGACAATGTGTATTAGGAGGTATATAACAAAAAGATCCATCACTAAAGACTGCTGAATTTAGAGCAGAGTAAAAATTATCTCCAGGAGGTACGACAGATCCTAAATATTTTTGTATAAGATTTGGATATAATCTAATTGCTTCACTTATAGAACAAAAAATTACTCCAGCATTTGCAAGTTCTTTCTTAAAAGTTGTTGCAATAGAAATACTATCAAATACTGCATCTACAGCTACATTACTCAATCTTTTTTGTTCATCTAATGATATACCTAATTTTTGAAAAGTTTTTAATATTTCTGGATCTATTTCATTTAAGCTCTTTTTTTGTTGTTTAATTTTAGGAACAGAATAATATATGATATCATTAAAATCAATTGACTGATAAACTAACTTACTCCATGTTGGTTCTTTCATTTTTATCCATTTATTATATGCCCTAATTCTAAAATCAGTTAAATAAGCTAATTCTGCTTTATATTGCGAAATTAGATTAATTATTTGAAGATTTAAACCTTTAGGAAAATTTTCTGTTTCAATATTGGTATAAAAACCGTATTCATAGGGTTTATCTATAAAATTTTTCAAATAATTCATAGAATTTTTATTTTCTATATTTTTGCACATATTATTTGGGATAGAATTAAATTTTTATTAATAATTTCTTATATTATATCTCATAATTTATTAAGATCTATAGCTATATTAAAAATATAATTTTTTCAGTAAATTTTTATTTATATTTTTCAACCAAAGTATATCAATAGTAGTCTGTTTAATTCCAAGTAAGTGTATAAAATAGATATTAATCAAAAGATACACAGTCTTGATATAATTAAACACAGAAAAAATATGTAAATTTATATATTTAATTTGAATAGCATTATATAAGTCTATAATATCATTTATAATTATTTTTAAAAATTGATGACTTATTAATAAACTTATTAAATCATTATTACAATTTATTAGTTTAACTTTATTTAATAAATTAATAATAATAGTTAGTATTAATTCATATGGAGTAAATTTGAATAAGCAATTAATTAATATAAAATAAGATGTATGAATAGTAGCTATTATTTTGGAATAAAGTGGTATTTGATATAAATAAAAAGAAAAACAGATATAACAATGATTACTTTTTTGATTTTTCTTCACTAAATAATATAGTTTATATGGTATATAAACTATTACTTTCAATAAATGATTAGTATAATAATTATACTGATATATATTGAAAAATAGTATATACATTATATAAAAAGATAAAAAGTAAGATTTCATATTAACATATTTCATTAAATATATAAAAAATAAAGATACTAATAATAGTACTTCTAATGTTATATTTAGATAGCTATAATATGGTATAATAATTAATATACTAAATATTAGATATACTTTAATTATATGCTTAATTTGATGAATAAAAGTAATAGGAGAATTAATATAAGAATTAAATTTTATATTATGCATAATATTATTTATTTATAGTTTATTTGCCTTATAATTATTATGGAATTAAGTATTAAAGAAATATATGGGTAGATGGCGAAATTGGTATACGCATCATATTCAAAATATGACAACTTAGTTATAAGGGTTCGAATCCCTTTCTACCTATTAAAGAATAATAATTTTTATAATTACAACAAGTATATATACCAATATAATTTATTATATGATTATACTTATATTAGGATTAAGGAAAGTTAAATGACGATATTAATTATAGGGGCTACAGGAACTCTAGGAAGACAAATTGCGAAAAAAGCCTTAAATGAAGGATTTCAAGTTAAATGCTTAGTAAGAAATTTTCGCAAAGCTGCTTTTTTAAAAGAATGGGGCGCTGATTTGGTTTATGGAGATCTTACTTTACCTGAGACAATTCCATTAGCACTTATTGGTGCAACAGCAATTATTGATTGTTCTACTACTAGACCAACCGATTTATATAATCTGAATTTAATAGATTTAAAATCTAAATATATTTTAATAGAATCAGCAATCAAAGCCAATATTAAACGTTATATATTTTTTTCTCTCTTAAATTCTATGAACCATAAAAAAATTCCACTAATTAATTTAAAATTATTAATTGAACAACGTTTAAAACAATCTAATATTAATTATACTATTTTTAATGTTCCAGGTTTTTTTCAAGGTTTAATTTCTCAATATGCTCTCCCCATTCTAGATAAAAATTCTATATGGGTAACTAAAGAATCATCTGCAATATCGTATGTAAATACTCAAGATATAGCTAAAATTACTATTAAAAGTTTAGCAGTTTATCAATTTAATAATAATATATTACCTCTTATTGGTCATAAATCATGGACATCTGCACAAATTATTGAATTATGTGAAAAAATTTCAGGTCGTCGCGCAAAAATAACAAAAATACCTATTACGTTGTTAAGATTTCTAGTATATTTAACAAAATTTTTTCAATGGACTTGGAATATTTCTGAGCGATTAGCTTTTGTAGATATGATTTCCACACAATATAGTACAAAGACTTCTATGAAAGAAATTTTATATGTATTAAAAATCGAATATAAAGATTTAGAATCCTTAGAAACATATTTGCAAGAATACTTCCAAAGGATAATGAAAAAACTTAAAGAAGTCAATAATCAGATTTTTGTTGAACAAGATATTAATAAAAATGAATTTTAGTTTTAGTAATATTCTTTGTCAAGAAATAATAATTATTAAAATAAGGTATAGTTTTATCCATAAATTGATATTATATATAAATAATTTATAAAAAATTTTCATAATTTAGGATTTAAATCATGCTGACTTTAAAAATTTTTGTATATACAACAGTAATTTTCTTTATTTCTTTATTTTTCTTTGGATTCTTATCTAATGATCCATCAAGAAATCCTAATAGAAAAGATTTAGAGTAGTATAAAAATATTAAAATTTTTATAGTAAATATTTTTCTATAGCAATATTTTTTTATAAAACTATGAAAAATATTTATTTTATATGTTTTTTTTAGTATCTATTAATTTAATGTAAGATCTTATAGTTATACCTACATATTGTAAATTTTTTAAATATTTCATTAAGCCAATACTAATAAGTAAATTATTATTTACAAAATATAAATATTCTTCATAAGAAAAATTTTTATCCTGTATTGTAGAATTTATTTTTATTACTATATTATTAATAAAATTTAATTGTGAGTTGTTTTGATTATTTTCATGATATAGATCTTGTTTGCTTGTTTCAATATAAGCTTTTTTTTGTTCAAATATATATTTTTTATTATCTAAAAAATATATATTTTTACATACAAGCCATTGCCCTGATAACCTTTTATAGTTATCAAAAAATTTTTTTTTGTTAGTCATAAAATATAAATTTTAATGCGTATAAAATCTATTATTGAGATAGATATATTAATAAGAATTGATTATTAATAGATATATTATATTTTTTGTGACATATAATATCTAGAATAAGATTAAGCTAATTATATATTAATTAATAATATTATTTATATATTGTTATAGGTCATATCAAATGAAGTATTGGAATTTAAAAAAAATTAATCAGCTTGGATTTGAAAAAACAGGTATTATTCCACGTTCAATGAGTAAATTATTCAATAGATTTAAACAAGAACTTAATCCTAATGCTGAAGTTGAAGCGTTAGAAGAATTTAAAGTGGTTAAATATCAAACTTCAGCTTCAATTAAATATGTTATTATACTTTTTATTATGCCAATATTAATAAACCAAGTTTCTAAAGTATTTATTTTAGATCCTATTATTAATTATTTTTGGAATCAAAAAAACCCTCTTATATTTATTAATCATTCTCAGGAAGAAAGAGCATTTGCTGATTTGCAAAGATTTGAAGAAAAATTACATTTTGAAGTTTTAATAGGTAAATTTAATTCAACTTCCACAAAAATCACCCATAAGCAAATGTCGGAAAAAGCATTAGAAATTGCTTTAGAATACTCAAAAGAAAGTTCTAATGCAATTAAGAATATACTAGCAGATTTAATTTCAATTATTATTTTTATTACAATACTAATAATTAATAAACGACAATTTTCTATTCTAAAATCATTTGTTAATGAATCAATCTATGGTTTAAGTGATACAGCAAAAGCTTTTTTAATTATTTTATTTACTGATATATTTGTTGGATTTCATTCTCCACATGGATGGGAAATAGTTATTGAAGGTATTTTAAGACACTTTGGATTGCCAGAAAGTAGAGATTTTATCTTTATTTTTATTTCTACATTTCCAGTTATTTTAGATACAATATTTAAATACTGGATTTTTAGATATTTAAATAAAATATCTCCTTCAGCAGTAGCTACTTACCATAACATGAATGAATAAAATAATTTACTTTTTTTTAATATTTTATTACAATCTTAATAATTAATATAAATATGCATCTGTGGCCGAGAGGCCGAAGGCAGCGGACTCATGTGCGACCCGTTTTCAGGTGTTAAAGGTTCAAAGTAAAATATACTTTTGTAATTTTTAGCTAACTGGAAACTATATAAACAATATATAGTTAACTATATTTTTCTAATAGCGTTAAGCTAAATATTCTAAATCATGAATATTAGCATTAAATCAATTTAGGTATATATATGCCTTAAATATTACTAAATAAAGCAGATTTAATGTAATGTTGATATGACTAGAAGATACGAACCTTTGAATAAAGTATTAAAATAAGTTATATAATTCAGCGTAAAATATATACTAATAACCCTTAAACTTAATTATTATGAGTTAATTCAAGTATGATTTTTATAAGTGGTTTTTAATACACAGGAAGGAGTCTAAGTCAACAAATTAAATGAAAATATGGAACGGTGTAACTGAATAGAAATCATTTTAACTTTATTTAAAATATACTAAGGCAAAATAATCTATTTAGTAAGAAGCAATAAAAAGCAATATTTAATATATTACTTGCAGACATATTGCGCTTGTAAAATAGTTATATAATATAACAATATAAAAAAAAGAATAAATTTATTAGAGGAATCTTTAGTTGATTTATAAAATTTTAGATAATTATAGTTCTTGGAATAAATTTAATTGGTCGAAAATATATATTCGAATCACGATGATACAAAAACAAATATATTTAAACTATAAAAAATATAACTTTAGCTATGTAAAAAAGTTACAAACATATTTAATACATGCTAATGAATCTAAAATTTTTTCAATACAAAAAATTATAGAAAAAATTTATATTAAACATCATGATTTTAAATACTTTGATCAGTATATTTTTCAAGATAACTATAAAATTTACTTGTTAAAAAACTTATTTAATACGAAATTTTTAGAATTAGATAATCAAACAAATAAAATTATCAAAAAAATTAACCAATATTTGATATATTTATCTATTCAACCAGTAGTTCAAACTAAGTTTTCAGAAATAATCAGTAATTACTTTTTTGTGTATGAAAAAATAGTTAATTTTTTTCTTAAGAATCAACAAAATAATCTAAAAAATTATAAATTAAAAGTATATTATTATAATAAAAAATTTTTCTCAAAATTTAAATTTTTGAATTATATTAGTAAATTAAATCAAAAATGTTTATATATAGATTATTATATAAGTTTAGATAATTTAACTATAAATAATATCTTACAAGTTAAATTAGTAGATTATTGTATAAATAATAACTTATATAATATTTTAAATCGAATAATATTATTAGATTTTTACTGGTATTTATTAAATAATATTAAAAGTAGAATCATTAACCAATACTTAGAAAAAAAATTATTGAAAGTATTGATTCATATTTTTAATAAAAGTAGTAAAATAAAGAATAATAATATTAATTTATACAAATATCTAATATATAATTTTATTAAATTACTATTATATGAAAAAAAAATTAAGAGATATATAAAAATTAATTTAAATCTCAATAATAAATATATACTAAAACAATTAAATAAAATATATAATTTATTTAATGAATCTTATATGTATTTTGTATTTATTAAATTAACTAGAGAATTAAATAAATTAACTAATATATTTTTATATCATTGGATGAAAAAAAAAAGATATTGTCGATATAACCAAATTAGTAAAAATAATTATTATATTAATAATAGCATCTATTTTCATAATCTTTATAAATGTTATAAAAAAATAAATACTTGATTTTATACTTTTTACAAGTGGTAGCCGTATGAAATGAAAATTTCACGTACGGTTTTGTAGGAGAGATTTTAATAAAAAAAATCGACTCTAATAATCCGCCATCCTTTAAGGACACCGCTGGTTCGAATCCAGCCAGATGCAATGAAAATAAAAGATTTATAAGTAAATATTATAGCTTATAACACTACATGACAAAGTTTAGAGCGGGTAGCGGGAATCGAACCCGCATCATTAGCTTGGAAGGCTAAGGTTTTACCACTAAACTATACCCGCTATATAAAAATATTATAATAGTTAATATATGATAATATATTATCATATAAAAACAATTTTGACAAATGCATATAATTAGTATATACCATCTATTTTAACATTTAAAAATTTAGATATGTCTCTTGCTTGTTTTTCAATATTATAAAGTGAAATTGGGTCTCCAACTTTTGTTAAAGGAATTTCTCTTTTATCTTTTGTTTTTAAATAGATTTCACGTTTTGGAGATAATCCTTCTTGAATATTAACTTTAATACATGTAACATCTGCTATATTATATTTAAACTTTAAAATTCGATTTTTTCCTGGAAAACCAAATCTAAATATAGTAATAGTTCCAGTTTCATTATTAAATTCGTTATATCCACTGCCAACATTTAAAATAATAGTATACCATAAAAATATGCTAAGTAATATTCCAATCATACCATAAAAAGTCATTATTACTCCTTGTGGTATAAATAATAAATCTATATTAGAAAATCGATAAGTAAATGAATATTTAAAATAACTACTAATACCAACTAAGAAAAAACTAGTTCCTCCTAATAAAATAACACTTGCCCACCAATAATTACTTAATCTACGGGAACCAACTATTTTATCTACTTTAATTTTATTTTGTATCATGTTTTATTTAACTTCTCATTAACTAAGTATATTAATAATAATATAAAATAGATATGCATAAAAAAATATGTTGTTATCAAATTACTATTAATATATAAAAATCTTGACTAAATTAATTTAATAAATTGTAAACCAAAATATAGGCCTAAAGCCAAACTCATAAATAATGTAATAAAAACTATATAACTAATAAAAACTTGCATAAATTTAAATTATTCCTTATGAAAAAATATAAAGTATTTAATTCAAATAATTAATTATTTGTTAGTATAAATATATAATATATATAATACAACACAATCATCTGGATAAACAGATTTATGAAAAATTTCATTCAACCATATAACAATGATCCATTTATAGGAAATTTATCCACTCCAATTAGTACATCAAGCTTAACTAAAAACTTATTAAGTAATTTACCTGCATATAGAAGAGGATTATCCCCATTATTAAAAGGCTTAGAGATCGGTATGGCTCACGGATATTTTTTAATTGGCCCATTTGACAAATTAGGTCCTTTGAGAAATACAGACATTGCTCTGCTATCTGGTTTTTTATCTTCTGTAGGCTTAATTATTATTCTAACAACATGCTTATCGATGTACGGAAATGTAGCTTTTGACACAAATAAAGAAGATACAAAAGATATATTGCAAACATCAAATGGATGGAGTCAATTTACAGCAGGTTTTTTAGTTGGTGCTGTAGGAGGCTCAGGTTTTGGCTATTTGTTATTAGCAAATATCCCAAATTTACAAAATTTAGGAATATCATAAAATTTATGTAATATTATTTAAATTTAATTAACATATAAATATATAGCTAGTAAAGGGACTTGAACCCATAACCTGCTGATTACAAATCAGCTGCTCTACCAATTGAGCTATACTAGCAACCCAAATCAATTATACATAAAATAGTTATTAATTTACTAGATAGGTAAAATGATTATTTAAGTTTTTTCAAAAGTTATGATTTTAAATATACTTTAATCATAAAATTAGTAACTATTAATTTATAATTTAAATTTAATATTCTATTAGGTTTGAGTTAGCTATAAATTTGTTTGATCTACAATTTCATTATTAATATTCATTTTATTATTACAATAAGTATAATAACTAATTGCTTCATCTAAACATATAAAAGACCAGCCAGGCATATCGATATCATCCATATGACTATTATTTAGTATATTATATTCATGATTGCTATTATCATCAAAACCATTTATATTCGACATCATAAAATTTTACCTTATAGCTCTAGTCACTACTTTTTCAATTAATTATATTAATAGTTAGTTCCTAGATTATGCATTATTTCAGAACTACAACTGATAATCAATAAATTAATAATGTTATATTAATAATGTTATATATCATATCGTTTAGTTAATTGATTTTAGACTAAGCTAAAAAACATTATAGCATATTTATTAGAATTTGTCACTATTTTATATTTTAATTTTATGTAAAGATTTTATTATTTTAGTGGAAATTTTAACTTTTATCCACTTCTTGCTTTCATGAGACCAGATTCGTTTATTATGTAAATTGACATTCTGTTTTTTTTTTGTTCGTATATGTGAATGAGATATTTGATAACCATTATTTGCTTTTTTCCCTGAAATTTTACATATTTTAGACATATACTTTTACCTAACTATTTAGTTTATTCTATTCTACAATTATATAAATAAATTATTTATACATTATACATAACATATATACTTATTAATAAATATCATGTATAAAAGATTAAATTATTTTAAACTACAAATATTTTTCGATTACATTAATTAATGTAGACTTAGGTATAGCTCCTATAATGGTATCAATTTTCATTCCATTTCTAAATAACATTAGTGTCGGAATACTTCTAATTCCGTATTCTGCTGCTATACTAGGATTTTCATCAGTATTAACCTTAACTACTTTAATTTGTCCTTGATATTCATCAGCTATTGCATCTACGACAGGTGTAACCATTCTACAAGGACCACACCATGGTGCCCAAAAGTCTACTAAAACAGCAATATTAGATTTAATAACTTCTGCATCAAAAGTTGAATCCATTACTTGTAAAATACACAAAATATAAATCTCCAATTATTTTACCTTACTATCTTTATCCTAACATAAAAATATACTGAGATACTATTTCTATCACAAAATATTAATAATATTTTATGATTAATAAAAATTATCATATTGATAAATAATACTGCAATTATTTGATCATAATATAATGATAAATTTATATATAAAGCTGGCCAACAAGTAATAGTGTTTCTTTATAATTTTCATTGAAATACTAATCATATAGCTAACTTTATATATTAAATATATTAATGATACTGCCTTAAATTCAAGGAGGAATAAATGTCTAACTCTGTAGAAGAACGGACAAGGATTAAAAATGAACGTTATGAATCTGGTGTAATTCCATATGCAAAAATGGGATACTGGGATCCTAATTATGAAATAAAAGATACTGATATTTTAGCTCTATTTCGAGTTACTCCACAACCAGGTGTAGATCCAATAGAAGCTTCTGCAGCTGTTGCAGGTGAATCATCTACTGCTACATGGACTGTTGTATGGACTGATTTATTAACTGCTTGCGATTTATATCGTGCCAAAGCATATAAAGTTGATGGTGTACCAAATTCAACTGAACAATACTTTGCTTATATCGCTTATGATATTGATTTATTTGAAGAAGGTTCTATCGCAAACTTAACTGCATCTATTATAGGAAACGTATTTGGTTTCAAAGCTGTAAAAGCTTTAAGACTAGAAGATATGCGTATTCCTGTAGCTTACCTAAAAACTTTTCAAGGTCCTGCAACTGGAATCATTGTAGAACGCGAACGTATGGATAAGTTTGGTCGTCCATTCTTAGGAGCAACTGTAAAACCTAAACTAGGTTTATCAGGTAAAAATTATGGTCGTGTAGTTTATGAAGGTTTAAAAGGTGGATTAGACTTTCTTAAAGATGATGAAAACATTAACTCTCAGCCATTCATGCGTTGGAAAGAAAGATTTTTATATTCAATGGAAGGTGTAAACCGTTCAATTGCTGCAACTGGAGAAGTTAAAGGCCATTACATGAATGTAACAGCAGCAACAATTGAACATATGTATGAAAGAGCTGAATTTGCTAAACAATTAGGTACAGTTATTATTATGATTGACTTAGTAATTGGATATACAGCTATTCAAACTATGGGTATTTGGGCTCGTCAGAACGATATGATTTTACACTTACATCGTGCAGGTAACTCTACTTACTCTCGTCAAAAAAGTCATGGAATGAACTTCCGTGTTATTTGTAAATGGATGCGTATGGCAGGTGTAGATCATATTCATGCAGGTACTGTAGTAGGAAAATTAGAAGGTGATCCTTTAATGATTAGAGGTTTCTATAATACATTATTAGAGGCACATTTAGATATTGATCTTCCTAAAGGTATTTTCTTTAAACAAGATTGGGCATCTTTACGTAAAGTAACTCCTGTTGCATCTGGTGGTATCCATTGCGGTCAAATGCATCAATTAGTTGACTATTTAGGTAATGATGTTGTACTTCAGTTTGGAGGTGGTACAATTGGTCACCCTGATGGAATTCAAGCAGGAGCTACAGCGAATCGTGTAGCTTTAGAAGCTATGATTATTGCACGTAACGAAGGTCGTGATTACGTAAAAGAAGGACCACAAATTCTACAAGATGCAGCAAAAACATGTGGACCTTTACAAACAGCATTAGATTTATGGAAAGATATTACGTTTAACTATACTTCTACAGATACAGCTGATTTCGTAGAAACTCCAACAGCGAATGTTTAAATCAATTGAAGAATAAACACTTAAAACATTTTTGTTAATTATTAATAAAAATACTAATATCCTAAAATCTATCAATAAAATAGATCACGATTAATCATTATAAGGAGTATTTAATAGTGAGACTAACACAAGGAACTTTTTCCTTCTTACCTGACCTAACTGATGAACAAATTAAAAAGCAAATTGAGTACGCAATATCTCAAAATTGGGCTATTAACGTTGAATTTACTGATGATCCACATCCAAGAAACAACTATTGGGAATTATGGGGTCTTCCTTTATTTGATGTAAAAGATGCAGCAACAATTATGTATGAAATCCAAAGCTGTTGTAAAGCACATTCTGATATCTACGTTAAAGTAAATGCATTTGACAACACAAGAGGTATAGAAAGTTGCGTACTATCTTTCATTGTAAACAGACCTAGCAACGAACCAGGATTTGAACTAGTAAGAACTGAAGATGATAGTAGAAACCAAAGATACTGTTTCCGTAGTTATGCTACAAGCAGACAACCTGAAGGAAGCAGATATTAATTTAATGATTAAAATATTATATATTTAGCTTATAAATATAGATTATAAATAATGTATTAATCTAAAGTAATACATTATTTATAATATTAAATATTAATAATAAAAATTTAGAAATAATTATGAACATAAAATACGCTGATGATACTCTAGTTAATTTACAAGAAGAATATGAAAAAACAAAAATTCAGGAAATTATTGATGAATTAGAAAGAGAACTGATCGGATTAAAACCTGTAAAGACAAGAATACAAGAAATTGCTGCATTATTATTAGTTGATAGATTAAGAAGTCAACTAGATTTAGTATCAGGTAGCCCAGGACTGCATATGTCTTTTACTGGTAGTCCTGGAACAGGAAAAACTACTGTAGCTATGAAAATGGCAGATATATTACATCGCTTAGGATATATCCGAAAAGGCCATTTACTAACTGTTACTCGAGATGATCTTGTAGGACAATATATTGGACATACTGCTCCTAAAACTAAAGAAGTATTAAAACAAGCTATGGGCGGTGTTTTATTTATAGATGAAGCTTATTACTTATATAAACCAGATAATGAAAGAGATTATGGTGCAGAAGCTATAGAAATTTTATTACAGGTTATGGAGAATCAAAGAGACGATCTTGTTGTAATATTTGCTGGTTATAAAGAAAAAATGGATAGATTCTATGAATCTAACCCAGGATTATCTTCTCGGGTTACAAATCATGTAGATTTTCCAGATTATACACCAGAAGAATTATTAGAAATAGCAAAACTAATGCTTGAGGAACAACAATATAAATTTGCTGCAGATGCAGATAAGGTATTATTAGAATATGCAGAAAGAAGAATGCAACAACCTCACTTTGCTAATGCAAGAAGTATACGAAATGCTATTGATCGAGCAAGAATGAGACAAGCAAATAGAATTTTTTCTACTGGTGATAAAATTTTAACAAAAAATGATTTAATTACAATTGAATCTGAAGATATATTAAAAAGCCGATTATTTGCTGAAACTAATTAAAATTAATACAGTAATTATTGACAATTATATTAAATTTAGATAAATTAATCTTATACAATCTGCTTATGATTTTAGAGGCGGTATAGCTAAGTGGTAAGGCAGAGGATTGCAAATTCTTTATCCCCAGTTCGAATCTGGGTACCGCCTCATGTAATTAAGATGGGGATGTGGTGGAATGGTAGACACAACAGACTTAAAATCTGTTGATTTTTTTTAATCGTGAGGGTTCAAGTCCCTCCATCCCCAATTATATTCAAATAATGTTAAATTAAAAACATAAATAACTAATTTTTTTCATATAAAAATATGTGTATATGCATTAATTGTCGTCATATTCATAAATGTAAAATGTATGCTTTTATAGAAGAACAACATAATAATAAAAATAGACCTTTACAAAGTATTCTTTTCAGTCCTAATTTTACAATAATAAATGTAAATATAAATAAAAAAGATAACATTCTGTCCTTAGATTGGGATCTAATAGAATGTTTATCATTTATTGAAAAACCTGGATATTGGATTAATCAAAATTAAGTAAATTTACTACTAGTATAACAAATACTATTATTATCTTGCTATATAGATAGATTCTTTTTTGTAATCAGCCATTTTTAAAAATTCTGTATTCACTTTCGAATCTCGAACTAATATAATCTTACCAGTTCTAGCAATTTGAATAATTTTATACTGGTTAAGTAACTGCTGAATAGTAAAAATTTTTCCAGGATCTCCTGAAATCTCTAAGATCAAACTGTTTATTGACAAATCTACTACTTTAGCCCTAAAAATATTAGCTATTTCAAGAATAGAAGATCTATCTTCTTGTGTAGCATTAACTTTAATTAATATTAATTCACGTTCAACACAGGGTATATTAGTTACATTTTGTACATGCAAAATATTAATTAATTTATTTAATTGTTTAACTAATTGTTCTATAATACGATTATTGCCACGAACACTAATAGTCATTCTAGAAATACCATCTATCTCTGCTGGACCAACTGCTAAACTGTCAATATTGAAACCTCTTCTAGCAAATAAGCAAGATATTCTAGATAAAACGCCGGATTCATCTTCTACAAGAATAGATAAGGTATGCTTCATAAACTAATAATTATCAAGGATTAGTAAATATATATCAATGTTATAATAATTTACATGTATTTACCAATATTTTAGAATAAATTAAAATATTTAAATAAATCCATTAAAGTAAGGTTAAAACAATAAATAATTGAAAAAAAAAAATAACGAGCAACCTATCATTAATGAATATATTACATATCCTAAAATAAGGCTAATAGATGTTTTAGGTAAACAACTAGGTATTGTCTCTTCTACTGAAGCACTAAATATAGCATTAGAGCAAGGATTAGATTTAGTTGTAATCAGTGATAAATCAGAACCTCCCGTATGTAAGATAATAGATTATGGAAAATATAAGTTTGAGCAAGAAAAAAAAGCAAAGGAAGCAAAAAAGAAACAACAAACTATATCTATTAAAGAAGTCAAGATGAGGTATAAAATAGAAAATCATGATTATAAAGTGAGAGTAAATCAAGCTCTAAAATTTTTAGAGTCAGGTGATAAAGTGAAGATTACAGTTATTTTTAGAGGAAGAGAAATACAACATTTTAATTTAGCAATAGAACTTCTTAATAAAATGGCTGTAGACTTAGCAAATATATCACAAATACAGCAAGAACCTACAAAAGATGGTAAAAATATTGTCATGATTTTATCACCACAAAAAAATAAAATATAAAGATCAAATTTAAAAGGATAAAGAATGTCTAGATATAGAGGACCAAGACTAAAAATTTCAAGAAAATTAGGTGATTTACCAGGATTAACTAGAAAAAAATCTAAAAAAAATGCTCCACCAGGAGAACATGGACAACAGTCCCACAAACCATCTGAATATGCATTAAGACTAGAAGAAAAACAAAAATTACGATTTAATTATGGCTTAAGTGAAAAACAACTATTAAAATATATTAAAATAGCTAAAAAAATACAAGGATCAACAGGAGTAATTCTACTACAAATTTTAGAAATGAGATTAGATAATACTCTTTTTAGATTAGGCCTAGCACCTACATTACCTGCTGCTAGACAATTAGTAAATCATGGACATATACTAGTAAATTCATCTACTCTATCAATATGTAGTTATCAATGTAGACCTAAAGACATTATTACGATCAAACAAAAATCTTCATCTATTAAACTCATAAAAAAATATTTAGAATTTCCAGGTTTAGCAAGCATACCTAGTCACTTAGAGCTACAAAAAGAGCAATTATTAGGAAAAGTTAATAGCATTGTAGAAAGGGAGTGGGTTGCTTTACAACTAAATGAATTACTAGTCGTAGAGTATTATTCAAGAAAATAATATCTAGACTAATTGTTTAAAAGAAATAGTTTTTTTATTAGTCAAAAGTATAGTCAAATTACTACCATTGAATAGGATGTCTACTGGTTAAAGACCAAAAAATTCTGTGCGCTAAAGTTTTGATATGAAAGTATTGATCTAATATTATTTGCTTAGAAGATATCTTATATTTCATATCAAATTGAATGGATTTTTTAAGAAGATTATGAGTATGCATAGATGGAAAAAAAATCACTCTATTATAATTTTTTTGATAATAAGTTGTATGAATAAATGCTTCTAAATTAGATACATGCAATTGAGGTTTCGGTGGTAATTTATAATCTTTATATATTTGCCTAAATTTTTTCCACGAATTTAAAGCTGTTTGATAATTAAGAAATATCACTTTATACTTCATATCAGATTGATTACTACTACTATGAGGAGAATAAAAATAATTAATTTGTTCAATTTCATTAGTTTTTTTATTTTTAGCTAATATTGGTTTAATTAAATATATTGGCTGTCCTTGAAAATAATTAGGTCCATATTTCTGATTAATATCAAAAGAGATATGCTTTAATTTCCTATAATTTATTACTAAATTAGTAATTTCTCTTAAATCAGGCATTAATCGAAAATCAATATAGTTATTAGACAAATATAATAATTTATAATATAAACTAAGATCTGTAGTAGTAATTTTTAATTGATTTGAACGAGTAGACTTACAATACTGATTCTTTATATGATTTTTATACTCTATAGCATCTTGAGGATTCACAAAGATTAAACCAGTGTATAAATATCGATTTGCTTGATTTTTTAATTTATGAAATATTTTAGAGATGAAACTATTCATAAATAAGTAGTTATATGATTCTGATAAAATGACTTGATTATTTTGATTAGAAAGAATAAATAAAGGTAAAGATATTTTTTTCGTTTGAGGAAACATACTATTTTTTTTATTAAATATGTTTTCTTTTCTATTTTTAAAGTTGAAGCCTATTAATTTAAGCCACTTATATTGAATAAATGTATTATTTTGTTCAGATAATAAATTTATATTTCTATTACTTATTGTGGACATTGACAAAGAAATTGTACCATCAAATAAATCTTTGCTAAATCTAAGAAGAAAGTTTTTATAGTCATTTCCTTTATAAATAGAAAGACCTTTAGATTTAAGTTTATCTACATAAATATCAGATAAAGGATCAACAGACGAAATAAATAATGTTTCTTGCCAATATTGATTAATCATTTTTTGCCAAAAATTACGATAAATAAATTTTGTATCAGATTGTTTTAATATAAATTTTTCTCGTAATAATTGAGAATTTGCAATTAAATTATTTGAATTTAGATAAATTAAAGGAGTAATTCCATTTAAATTCCTTTGTTGCTGATGTATTGTAGATACTAAGGCATGATTATGTGTACGATATTTATGTAATATTGTATAAAATAAAATAAAATTAGATACAGCCATTAGACTTTAATAATAAATAAATAAGAGTATATACAAGAATAGAATATATAATAATTGAAAATATTACAATATATCAGTACAGATTTATGTTTAATCTCAGATAAAAATATGATGGAACTGGTGGGAATCGAACCCACGTCCGTAATAAAAAGAAGTAATAATTTATTATAGTTAATCAATCAGACTAAAATAAAAAAATAAACTTTACTTAAAAAAAATATTAATTATTAATGTAATATAGCAATCAATATATTTTTTAAGAGCATTATATGTATATATCAAATAATGAATAAAATATTATTTAATAGACTAAAAATTTATGCAATAACTAAATTTTTAGATAAATTGATAATATTATTTTTTGCTATTAATTTGAATGAAATGATCTTCATATGATATCTAATGAAATAACTAAAATTAATACATATAATTATTACGTAGAAACCTAATCAGTCCCTTAAACATTAAATTAGTTTAATATAAAAAAATATAAAGATAAATAATTATAGGCAAGGAAGGATTTGAACCTTCGACCACCAAAGTCGGAATTTGGCACTCTATCCACTGAGTTACATGCCTCCATTATATACCTAAATATATATATAACATACAATAACTTAAAAGTAATATAACATATAATTATTTTTTAATCTTGAATATATAATTGATTAAAACTATTAGATATTATAGCTTTAAATAATTCTTTACCAATATATAATTTATGTTTTGTAGAAACAAAGTTAAAAGTTTCATATAAAGATAAAAGATAAAACATATAATCTAGTTGATTTATAGCAACTGTAAAACAAATAGGATATTGGCTAAACTTAGAGTAATGAAAGTAATATAATTCTATTATTTTAATATCATGTATACGGATTAACACATAACTATTATCTATTTGATTATAAGACATACAAAAAATTTCAGTAAAAATTGTAATATATATAACGTATTATATATAAAGCTCAATACACTATAATTTAAAAAAATAAAAATAAAATAAGGTTAAATAGATGCAAGATACTATAACAAATATACTAAATGAATATGATATAACTGGAAAATATTTAGACAGTGAAGCTATTGAGAGATTAGATAATTACTTTACTACAGGACCAGAGAGATTAAAAGTTATAGAATTTATTACAAGTAAAGCTTCTAAAATTGTTAAAGAAACAGCCAATCGTTTATACTCAGAACAACCAGAGCTACTAAGACCTGGAGGAAATTCATATACTACCCGCAGATACGCTATGTGCTTACGTGATATAGATTATTATTTAAGATACACTAGTTATGCATTAATTGCTGGTAATCTAAATATTTTACAAGAAAGATTGCTAGACGGACTAAAAGAAACATATTTATCTTTAAATGTTCCTATTGGGCCAACTGTTAGAAGTATACAAATATTGAAAGAAATTATTATGAATGAGGTCGATAAACTTGATTTAAGTATAGCTAATGCAGAAATATTTGCTATACCTTTTGATTATATTAGTAAAAGTTTAAGTGAACAAAATATATAAAATACAAAAAATAAAATTCAAATAACCAAAAACGAAAATTACATTGAATATCTCTATAAAATTGATCAATACACTAAAAGATAAATTTAGTTATTATAATTTCATGTATTTTAATATAAATTTATTATGTTTAATGCTCGGTTTTTTTTTAGCTAATATTTTATCTACTTTGCCTGCACAAACTGGAGACTGGAATATTATTAGTGGAGGAATAATAGCAACATGTAATGAAATTATTAGTAAGTTTATATATAAAAATAAATATATACAAAAAATTGTAACAATAAACTTCATTAATAATATAAAAATAGGAATTCTTTATGGATTATTTGTAGATGCATTTAAATTAGGAAGCTAAAAATAAATATCAGAATATTAAAAGGATTAAATAATACTCTGATATTACTTAATTAATTAAATTTTAAATAAATGAAATATCATTTAACATACTAAAAAATAAAGCTGGATCACCTGCTTTAGGTTGTTGTTCTTGAGGCCTAAAACGACGGACTGATCCTGACCAAGACAATTGAGGCATAAACTGATTAGATAAATCTAAATAATCTAAACGAGGAGTCTTTAAATTAAAAGGTATTTCTCCTTTAATTCTTTGACAAATAATACGTCTTCTTTGGTAAGGAACTGTTGTATCATTAAAATTTTCTATATATTCATCACTATTTAATAATTCATCTATAAAAGCTTCAATACCTTTAGAACCAATAATAACAGAAAAAGCTAACTTTTCTCGATTATTATAAACATCTCTTCCTAAAACACGTTGTATACACATTTCAACAAAGCGATAATTATTATTAACATCATAATTTAATGAACGAAATTGAGATGATAATAATAAACCTTTGATAAAATCTTTAATCTTAATTTGATTAAAGCGTAACTGAGATTCTAAAAAAGGATCTCTATTACTTGCTAAAAGCTGATGTTCACTAAAAATTTGACGGTAGCAAGCCCAAATAATTTCATCCATCTCAGAAGATGAAGGTAAAATATCTGTTGTATATATTTTAGGTTGTTCTTCCCCTGAAAGATACTCAAAACTATTTACTCGATGATTATGAGTAGATAAAGAATATTGTAATATAGGAATAGGCATAATTAGTCTCCAAATAAACTAATAAACAAGATAAATAAAAATACTCTTAATGATATACTAATATATTCAATATATTATTAGACTGATATACCAGTATGATTACTTAAATAATATATATAAATATTATACTAAAATTTACATTAATCCTATGCAATCATAAAAAATTTTATTAAGAATAATATGAATTATGATGAAACAGTTAATAAATTAACATTAGAACAAGAATTTAAAGTAGCAGCATATCAAAATCAAATCAATAAATTTAATAGTAAAGACATTAACAAATATTTAATAGTATTGATTAAAGCTATGATTATTAAAGATAACATTATTAAATATTGTATTAAGCATAGTATCATGTAATATTAATTAATATTAATTTGTTATAAATGAACATTTCATATTATTTATAATGTTATTCGATACCAATACATCAGCTTAAATAAACAGCTGAAACATGCTTCTTATTAATTTGATAAGCATATTCAATATAAAAAAATTAAGGAGAGCGCAATGCTTGACGCATTTTCTAGAGTTGTAGTAAATTCAGATTCAAAAGCTGGCTACATTAGTGGTAGTGATTTACAAGCACTAAAAGCATTTATTACTGAAGGGAACAAAAGATTAGATGCTGTAAATTATATTGTATCTAATTCAAGCTGTATTGTATCTGACGCTGTATCAGGTATGATATGTGAAAACCCAGGACTAATTACTCCAGGAGGTAATTGTTATACTAACCGTCGTATGGCTGCTTGTCTAAGAGATGGTGAAATTATCTTACGTTACGTTTCCTATTCACTACTTGCAGGTGATTCTTCTGTATTAGAAGATCGTTGCTTAAATGGATTAAAAGAAACTTACATTGCACTAGGAGTACCTAGCAACTCTACTGTTAGAGCAGTTAACATTATGAAATCTGCAGCTGTTGCATTTATCAATAATACTGCTCCGAAAAGAAAAGCTGACTCTATTGATGGAGACTGTTCAGCTTTATCATCAGAAGTAGCTGGCTATTTCGATAGAGTTGTAGCAGCTATTAGTTAATTAATATAAAATTAGATAATTTAATAACTATATATATCCAGGAGAAAAATATGAAATCAGTTATTACTACTACAATCAGCGCTGCTGATGCTGCAGGACGCTTTCCTTCTACTTCTGATCTTCAGTCTGTACAAGGTAACATTCAACGTGCTGAAGCAAGATTAGAAGCTGCCGAAAAACTAGGTGGCAACCATGAAGCAGTTGTAAAAGAAGCTGGAGATGCTTGTTTTTCTAAATATAGCTACTTGAAAAATGCAGGCGAGGCTGGAGATAGTCAAGAAAAGATTAACAAATGCTATAGAGACATTGATCACTACATGCGTTTAATTAACTATTCGTTAGTAGTTGGAGGAACAGGTCCTCTTGATGAATGGGGTATTGCAGGTGCTCGTGAAGTATATAGAACTCTAAATTTACCTTCAGCAGCTTATGTTGCAGCATTTACTTTTACAAGAGATCGTTTATGTACTCCTAGAGATATGAGTGCACAAGCAGGAGTAGAATTTAGTAGTGCTTTAGATTACTTAATTAATTCTTTAATTTAGCAAAAACTCTATAATCAAATAAAAAATACAACTTTGTATTAAAAGTACAAGGTTGTATTTTTTTTTAACTATTAGAACTTATTAGATATTGAAAATTAAAATTTATACACTAATAAACTATAATATAATTTATAAGTTAAAAATAATAATGTAAACAATATGAATTATCAATCAACTGAAAACTATTTAATCAATACAGCATTTGTATTATTGATAATTAAATTAATTATATCGTGGATAAATTTAATAGCAATAAATAATCAAAACTTAAATATAAATAAAATATTAAAAAATTTAATAATAATTACTAATGCAATTTTATTCATCATATTAAGCTCAAGATGGATATATAATAAATATTTTCCTCTAAGTAACCTATACGAATCTCTTTTATTCTTAACATGGTCATTAACATTTATACAAATATTAACTGCTGAAAAAAATAATAGTAAAATAATATTAGCGATTACTACTCCAATACCATTATTCATTTTAGCATTTACTAGCCTATGCTTACCGACTGATATGAAATTAGCATCTCCATTAGTACCAGCACTTAGATCAAATTGGCTTATAATGCATGTAACAGTAATGCTTATAAGTTATGCAAGCTTAATAATAGGATCTCTATTATCTATTTTATTTTTAGTTATTTCAATTGGAAAAAAAGTTAACATACAAGGCAATTCTTATAACACAAATAATAAAATTTTATTCAAATATAAATCTCAACAAAATAATTTACAAAATATCATTGATCAGACTAATTTACCAAAAAATATAATAACTAATAATATTAGTTTATTAGAAGCGATAGACAACTTAAGTTACCGCATTATTGGTTTTGGATTTCCATTACTGACTATAGGAATTATATCAGGCGCTGTATGGGCTAATGAAGCTTGGGGTACATATTGGAGTTGGGATCCCAAAGAAACATGGGCTCTTATTACTTGGATAATATTTGCAATATATTTACATACTAGATTAAATAAAAAGTGGCAAGGTAAAAAACCAGCTATAATTGCTTCGTTAGGTTTTATTATTATATGGATATGTTATTTAGGTGTTAACTTTTTAGGAAAAGGACTACATAGTTATGGCTGGATTTTATCATAAAAAATAAAAATCTTAATATATCTTATATTAACCCATGAACATAAAATATTACTTTAACATTATATATGTTATGTTGTAATCATATAAATATAAAAATAGAATTATATTATTAATTGATATTAAGATGAGGAAAATTATAAAATGACAGTAAACCTTAATAATACTTTTACTAATTTAGCACTTGAGAATTCATGGTCAATACAAGTTGCAGTTATCATGATTATTTGTAACTTCATTGCTATTGGCATAGGGAGATACGCTATTAAAATAAGAGGTATAGGTAATACAATACCAGTGTTAGGCTTAGAAGGATTAGGTCTACCAGAACTACTTGCAACTACTAGTTTAGGACATATTATAGGTGCTGGAACAATTATAGGATTAAGAAGCATTGGATTAATTTAAGAAAATTAGAATACTTAAAATAAGATATAAATTAGTATACTTAGTAATTTTCGTAAAATTCACCTATTTTGCGAAATTTTTCATATCTTAAATTTTTTCGATTTTCGTCCGATAATAATAATAATTCATCTAGATATAAAGAAATTTTTGATTTTAAAACATCAGATGCTTTCTGATGATTTGATTGTGAACCTCCTATTGGCTCTTCAATAATATCATCAATTATACCTAAAACTTTCAAATCAGAAGAAGTGATTTTTAAAGCTTCAGCAGCACTTAAAGATTTAGTACTATCTTTCCATAAGATAGCTGCACAAGCTTCGGGAGTCGCAACAGTATACACTGCATACTCAAACATTAAAATTTTATCTCCTATACCAATTCCTAAAGCACCTCCAGAACCACCTTCACCAATAATAGTACAAATAATAGGGACATCAAATGAAAACATTTCTCTTAAATTAAGAGCTATAGCTTCACCTTGACCTAATTTTTCTGCCTCTATGCCAGCCCAAGCACCAGGGGTATCAATAAATGTCAAAATAGGAAATTTAAACCTATTAGCATGTTGCATTAATCTTAAAGCTTTACGATAACCCCCTGGAGACGCCATTCCAAAATTTCTAATTACATTATCTTTTGTATCCTTTCCTCGTTGATGTCCAATAAATATAACTGTTTGAGAATTAATCGAACCGATACCACCAACAATAGCAGAATCATCATTACCTCCTCTATCACCATGTAATTCGACCCAATCATCCATTATATGTGAAACATAATCAAGAGTAGTAGGTCTATCTGACTGTCTCACTAAATGTAATCTTTGAAGTGGAGTTAGAGATTTAAAAATATCTTTTTTCAAATTAAGTAAATTCAACTTAAGACTATCAATCTCTATTGATAAATAATCTTTATCAGAAAATTTATAAATTCTTTCTAATTGTGCAAGTTGATACTCAAACTCTATAACAGGTTTTAAAAAATTTAAGGACAATGATTTTCTTGATAACATATTTAGTATATAATTAAATTAGTTTATAATATAATTTAAAATCCATATTTAGATGAAATTGACACTAAAATTTTCGCCAATAAGTAAATAAAATATGAAAAATGCTGGAATAATATCAAAATTTCATCTGAAATATCAATACTATTATATAATAAAATATAAAAAAGACGAAAGAATCGAGGATCATCAAATCTTTGAGAAATTCTAGTTGTGGATCTAATTAAGTCATCATAATTTAATCCCTTATAACCTTTTAAATAAAAATTCGAACAAAGGAAACTAGAATTTATACACTGTAAAGACATAACGTCAATTAATTTTTTATCCATATTATTATATTTAATTAAAGACAAAGGGGTTATATCAATAACTACATCATTAAATAAACCTACTTGATTAGCTTCTACAATAGATGTTTTAGGAATTAATATTTTTTTGGATTTAATATGCAATAATACAATTACTTTATTAAATTGAATATTAATATTATTTATATATCCAATTTTTACTCCCCTAAAATTTACACTAGTTCCATTCTTTAAACCATAAGAATGGCTAAATTCAACAAATAAGTCATATCCTCTTTTTTTTTTTATCCCTAAAAAAGAAACAATTAAAATTATAAGAACAAAAATAAAAATCAGAATACTTAAAATAGTTTTCAAAGATTTAGTTAAATATTTACTAGTATAATTATATTTTAAAATATTACTCATATTATTATATATTAATAGATAAAATATTTATTTAATTAATATTACTATTCACCTTACTAAAATATAGATAAATTAGTATCTTGTAATTGAAGTGAGTTAACACATTTCATAGATATTAAAGATTTATAAATATTATCGATATAGTTAGACATATCATAAACACTATTTTTTTGACTAATTGCCGAACCAATACCAATACCATGAGCTCCATAAAAAATAGGAAGAGAAGAAGATAAACTATTTATACCTGAAGAAGTAATAATAGGAATCTGAACAGCATTAGCAATTAAACGTGTAGATAATAAAGATAATGAAGAGGAATTAACAGAACTAAAGATAGTATCAGTTACTTTTAATTTGTGAGATATATGTTTATTTTTAATAAATAAGGCTTCTGTTTGCAAGATATTTATACCTAAACTTTCTAATTTTTTAGATAATTCAACTTGTTCATGCAATGGTAAATAATAGGGAATAGTCACAGAAATATCAATATTACCACACAAATGCTTTGTTTGTTGTGCAAGATCAATTATCTCAGATTTACTTAAATAAATATTACGATTATACAAATTATCAAAATTACCAATTTCAATTAAATCTGCACCAGCTACCATACAATTATATAAATCAATAGCATTTAGAGAAGAAGCACAAACTAATAGATTAGAAGTAGATTTTAATAATTTAACTAAGTAAGGATTAGCAATAATATCAATATAAGTTGCTTGAGATAATTCTGCTGCTTTAGCTATTCTTAATACTTTATTAATATTTGAATTACTTAAACCTGCAATAACTTTAATAACTTGTCTTGAATAGAATGCTCCACATAATTTATGATTAAATAAATGCATAAAATGAGTATTTTTTTTATATAGTTTATATGAAATATTAACATATAAGAAATAAAAGGTAAATATTAAAAATTATAAGTAAAATAGAATAATTTAAATACTTCATAGATTCAATTACAAATATAATTTTATATTATTTTACTTATAATACTTATAAAGTTAATAAGCTAGACCCATACTACGCGTTGTCTCAGCTCCTAAATAAACACGTATACTTAAAAAATCTGTAGGACATGCCGTTTCGCATCTTTTACAACCAATACAATCTTCTGTCCTAGGTGAAGAAGCTATTTGACCAGCTTTACATCCATCCCAAGGAACCATTTCTAAAACATCACAAGGACATGCACGAACACACTGAGTACAACCAATACATGTATCATATACTTTTACACTATGTGCCATAGGGTTTTAACTATTCCTTATTTTAATTTTAACAACTTTATATTTATAATAATCGATGACGCTATAATAGCATAAAATAATTCACTTAATATATAAATAAACATATATTAAGTGAAAGTTTAATATCTTATAAAAAGATAAATATATTAATCTAACTAAAAATACTTCTATAAGATGAATATTCTAAATTAGTTAATGATGTTTTTTCCTCAGAAGGAGGAACAATTTGCCAAAAACGTAATAAATATTGTTTCCAATTATCTAATATTTCTTTTGCTTTAATACTTTTTGTTTTAATTTCATAAAGTTCAATTATTTCTTTTAATTGTTCTTCTGCTTCTTTTGTAACAACTCTCTGTACTTTTACTATCTCTAAATTAACTTTAGAAATAAAATCATCAGATTCATCTAGAAAATAAGCTAAACCTCCTGTCATACCAGCGCCAATATTACGCCCAGCTTTGCCTAAAATAACAATTAAACCTCCTGTCATGTATTCACAAGCATGATCACCAACTCCTTCTATAACAGCTTTAGCACAAGAATTACGAACAGCAAACCTTTCGCCAGCTTGACCATTCACAAATAAATAACCTCCTGTTGCACCATATAGACAAGTATTACCAATAATTACATATTCTGAGGCTTTTTTCTTCATTATGCTTGGGGGAGAAATAATTACTTCACCTCCATTCATACCTTTACCAACATAATCATTGGCTTCACCTACTAGATTCAGATACATACCATCGCAAATAAAAGAGCCAAAGCTTTGCCCTGCAACGCCTATAAAATTAATTTGTAAGTTGCCTTTGAAATTTTTTTGACCATATTTTTTAGCTATTAAACCGGATATTCTAGCACCTACAGAACGATCAGTATTAGCAATTTTTATAGTTTTTACAACATCTAAATTTGAATTAATAGCATCCATAAAATAGGAATCATTCAATAATGTATCATCTAATACTCCAATATTTTTATGTACTTTAGAGTGAAAATTAAATTCTTTATTTATCAATGATTTTTGCAATAAAACATTTAAATTTAAATTATTAGTTTTATTTAACTTATCAACCTTAGATTTTAATAAATTATTTAAACCAATAATTTGATCTAAACTTTGATAACCTAATTCTGATAATATTTCCTGAACTTCTTGAGCAATAAATATAAAAAAGTTCACTAAATCTGAAGGAATCCCAGGAAAACGATTTCTAAGATCTTGTCTCTGAGTAGCAACACCTACAGGGCAATTATTAGTATGACAAATTCTAGCCATAACACAACCAGTAGCAATCATTGCAATAGTACCAAAACCAAACTCTTCTGCACCCATTAATGCAGCAAGAATAATATCCCTACCAGTCCTTAAACCTCCATCAACTCTTAAAATAACTCTATCTCTCAAATTATTATCTAATAAAGTTTGATGTACTTCTGTTAATCCCAATTCCCAAGGGACACCTGCATGCTTAATAGAACTTAAAGGAGAAGCTCCAGTACCACCATCGTGACCGGAAATTTGAATAATATCAGCATTTCCTTTAGCAACACCTGCAGCAATTGTACCAATACCAACAGATGCAACTAATTTCACTGATACTTGAGCATTAGGATTAATTTGATGTAAATCAAAAATTAATTGCGCAAGATCTTCTATTGAGTAAATATCGTGATGAGGTGGTGGAGAAATTAAAGTAACACCAGGCTTACAATTTCTTAATGTAGCTATATAAGGACTTACTTTTTTGCCAGGCAATTGACCACCTTCACCAGGTTTAGCACCTTGGGCAAGCTTAATCTCTAACTGCTTAGCATTTACTAAATATTCAGGGGTTACACCAAAACGACCTGAAGCAATTTGTTTAATAGCCGAACTTGCAATATCATTCATTTTCAAACCTTTAAGATGAGGAAAACTTGCAGAAACACCATTAAGATCTAGATCCTGTATAGCGTTAAATCTTAAAGAGTCTTCACCACCTTCACCTGAGTTTGATTTACCACCAATTCTATTCATAGCAATCGCTAAAGTTTCATGAGTTTCTCTAGATAAAGCACCTAAAGACATACCTCCTGTACAAAAGCGTTTTAAAATTAGATCTATAGATTCGACTTGATCTATATTAATTGGATCTTTATCACTAGACAATATAAGTAAATCCCTTAAGTTAGATGGCCCTCTATTATGCAGTAAAAATTTATATTTATCGTACAAGATATTATCAGAATTCCTCACTGCTTTATGTAAAGTTTTTGACATTTCAGGATTATTGACATGATATTCTGCTCCTGGTCTATATTGTACATAGCCCAAATTTGGTAACTTTTTAGGTAATTCTAATAAAAATGCACTTTTATACATTGAATAAGATTGATTAAATAATTCTGCAGAAGTAATACCACCTAATCTTGAAGTAGTATTTAAAAAAGCTATATTTACGATATCATTACTTAAACCTAATATTTCAAAAATTTGAGCTCCATGATAACTTGAAATTAAACAGATACCCATTTTCGATAAAATTTTAAGAAGACCTTTCTCTATAGCAGTTCTATAATTATTTTGTGACTCTTGTATCGTAAATTTTGGCAACTTACCATTCTCCATAAGCTTTTGAGTTTTAGAATTATGCCACCACTGTCTGACAGTTAAAAAAGCTAAGTATGGACAAATAGCACTAGCACCATAACCAATTAAACATGCAAAATGATGAGTATTCCAGCATTGGCCAGTTTCAATAATCAATGAAACTTTATGTCTCAGTTGGTGCTTAATTAAATAATGATGAACAGAACCAATAATTAATAAAGGAGGAATAAAAACATGATTTTTATCTAAAGACAAGGAATACATTCGGTCTGTCAAAATAATTATCTCAGTACCTTCACTAATATATTTTATAGACTGCTTACAAATTAACTCAATATATTTGTTAAAGCTCTCAATAGAAGAATCTACTTCAATAACTGTACTAATTGATGATACTTTAAATTTACTTTTAACAATTAAATTTAATTCATTCTCATTAATTATTGGTGAATTTAACTTTATAGATTTAGCCATATACTCATTGGGTTCTAAGAAATTACCTTTTGGACCTAAATAAGTAAATAAGGACATTACTAAGCTTTCACGTAGAGGATCTATAGCAGGATTTGTCACTTGAGCAAAGCGCTGTTTAAAGTAATCATATAATAAACGTGGCTTATCTGATAAAACAGCTAATGGAATATCATCACCCATACAAAAAGTTGGTTCTTTTGCAGAACTAGCCATATGCTCTATTACTAATTCAACATCTTCATTAGAATAACCAAATGCTGTATGTAAACGAATCATATTCACAACATCTGACAAAATATCTTCATTATAGTTTTGAGAATTAAGATAAATTTGGTGCTTATTTAACCATGCTTTATACGGTAATCTTGATGCAACTTGCTTTTTAATTAAAAAATTATCTAATACAACATTCTTAATAAGATCGACAGATAGTATTTGACCTGGCCCTAATCGACCTTTTTCTATAATTTTAGAAACATCAATATCAGATATGCCAGTTTCTGAAGATAAAATAATTAAATTATCATTAGTAATTAAATATCTTGCTGGACGTAGACCATTTCTATCTAAAGTAGCTCCCACCTTATACCCATCACTAAAAACAACAAGTGCAGGTCCATCCCATGGCTCTTGCAAAGAACTGTAATATTCATAGAAATCAGTAATTACTGGATATAACTTTAAAGATGGCTGATTCTTATAAGCTTCTGGAATTAAAATCATTAATGCTTCTTCAGGACTTTTACCAGATTGAATTAGTAACTCTAAAACAGCATCTAAATTAGCAGAATCACTATTATTTAAATTAATAATAGGAGTTAAAGTATTAGCATAATCTGTCCACTGACCTTGTCGAAATAAAGGTTCCCTAGACTTTGTCCAATTTAAATTACCTAATAAAGTATTAATTTCGCCATTATGAGCCATTAAACGCATAGGTTGAGCCAATGGCCATTTAGGCATTGTATTAGTACTAAACCTTCTGTGATATACAACAAAACTACTTTTGTATAGCTCATTTTTTAAATCTAAATAATAAGCAGATAAAGCCTCAGAACGAACCATGCCTTTATAAACAATAAAACGAGAAGATAAAGAACATATATAGAAATTTTTATAAATCTCAGGATTAGTATGACTGATTGACTGCTCAATCTGTTTTCTTAATATATACAATGTTCTCTCTACTATATTTTCATAAGTACCATTTAATTTTACTAAACACTGTAAAATCAAAGGTTCATTATCAAGTGCATTTTGCCCTAAAATACTGGAATCAACAGGTACTTTTCTCCAATTAATTAATTCTATTTGAAATTGAGACAAATGCCAATCAAAAATATTCTGAATATATTCTAAGTGTTCTGGTAAGAGGAATATCATAGCTACAGCATAAAGCTTACGGTTCTGAATATTATTACTAGAAAAATAATTAAAAAGTTCCCAAGGTATTTGGGTAGTAATACCAGCACCATCACCAGAAATACGATCTGAACTACAACCTCCTCTATGTTCCATACAATTTAATGCTTGTAACGCTTGCAAAACAACATTGTAAGATGGTTCATTATTAATATTTGCAATAAAACCAACTCCACAAGCATCTCTTTCATTTAAAATAGAAGGAAAGCCTGCAAATTGATTTAATCTATGAGTAAAACTTTTTGATACTTGCATATTTTTTATATTTATAAATTATCATAATATTTTTATATTAATTAATAAAAAATATAAAATGATTAAATAATAAATAATAATAATCACGATTATTATATTAATTATATTCAAATCAAATTAGTAAATTATTTATTAAATAATAAAAAATAAGTTTAAATATTATTTTTATAGTATTGCATAAATTTTTATAAAACATACAATACATAAATATTTTCACAAAAAATGAAAAGATACAATGAATATATAAAAATAGATTTACAGTATATAAAGTATAAGACAGAAGAACTATTAACGTTAGCACAAAATAGATATAAAATTACAATACAAGTTGCTAACAGAGCTAAAAGAAGAAAATATGAAGATATAGATATTATTGATGATCCATTAAATAAACCTATTGTAAAAGCTATCATTGAAATGGTTGATGAAATTACAGAACCAGAAATTTTAAAAGATTAATATAAATAGAAATACTAATTTGTAATATTTTTTAATAAAAAAAATAACTAATATTATAATATTATATAAGGCATCTTAAGAAGAAACTATAAGAAAAAATTAGATATATTATATCTAAAATTTAAATAAAGAGGGGATTAAAATATGCTAGATGCATTTGCTAAAATTGTAGCACAAGCTGACGCAAGAGGTGAATTTTTAAGTAATAAACAAATAGAATCACTAGAAACAATTATTTCAGAAGGCAATCAAAGATTAGATACTGTTAATAAAATTAATTCTAATGCTTCTACAATCGTAACTAATTCTGCTAGAGCACTTTTTGCAGAACAACCTCAACTAGTTCAACCAGGAGGTAATGCATATACAAGCAGAAGAATGGCTGCATGCTTAAGAGATATGGAAATTGTACTTAGATATGTAAGTTATGCAATGATTGCTGGAGATTCTAGTGTATTGGATGATAGATGTTTAAATGGCTTACGAGAAACATATCAAGCACTAGGAACACCTGGTGCTTCAGTAGCAGTTGCAATACAAAAGATGAAAGAAGCATCTATTGCTTTAGCCAATGATTTAAATGGGGTACCAGCAGGAGATTGTAGTTCTCTAATTTCTGAATTAAGTGTATATTTTGATAGAGCAGCGGCAGCTGTTGTTTAAATCAGTTAATTAATTTTATAAGGAAATAAATAAAATATATGAAAACACCAATTACAGAAGCTATCGCATCAGCAGACAGCCAAGGCCGTTTTTTAAGCAATGCAGAATTACAAGCAATTAATGGCAGATATCAAAGAGCTTCAAAAAGTTTAGAAGCTGCTAAGGTATTAACAAGTAATGCACAAAGATTAATAACTGGAGCTGCACAAGCAGTATATAGCAAGTTTCCTTATGTAACTCAAATGCCAGGACCTACATACGCCTCAAGCGCTATTGGTAAAGCTAAATGTGCTCGTGATATCGGCTATTATTTAAGAATGACAACATATTGCTTAGTAGTTGGGGCAACTGGTCCTATGGACGAATATTTAGTTGCAGGTTTAGAAGAAATTAACCGAAGTTTTGAATTATCACCAAGTTGGTACATAGAAGCGATTGAATATATTAAAAATACACATGGACTTTCAGGTCAAGCAGCTAATGAAGCTAACACATACTTAGATTATGCAATTAACGTATTAAGTTAATATAATATAAAATTATTTTTATTTTTTACAAATAAAATAAAAAGAGAAAATTAATTGATAACTATTTTTTCTTTTTGCAATTTTTCATACACTCAATATAATAGTTAATAAAATACTATTAACTATACAATTTATAATGAAAAAATTTAATATCTATTTATTCTTATTAAATTTAAATAAATACATGATCAAATTTTACTGTTTTTTATGAGTAATCAACCAATTTCTCCTATTATATTAACTATTTTAGATGGCTGGGGATATTCAGAAAGTATACATGGTAATGCTATTAAACTAGCTAGTACACCAACAATGGATAGTCTCTGGCAACAACAACCAAGATCACTACTAAATGCATCAGGTGAAGAAGTTGGATTACCTGCAAATCAAGTAGGTAATTCTGAAGTAGGACATACTACAATTGGAGCAGGAAGAACAATTAATCAAGACTTAGTGCGAATACATAAATCAATTCAAGATCGTACTTTTTTTGAAAATAAAAATATACATCAAATATGTGAATTAATAAATCAAAGAAATTCTAAATTACATATTATTGGACTATGTTCAGATGGAGGAGTACATTCTCATATAAATCATTTAAAAGCAATTATTGAAATTATTAAAACATATAATCATCAAACATGCTTACACTTAATTACAGATGGACGAGATACTAAACCACAATCAGCTATACCATTTATTGAAAGTATTTACAATGAAATTAATCAATATAATCATATAAGGATATCAACTATAAGTGGTAGATATTATAGTATGGATAGAGATTGTAGATGGTCGAGAACAGAACAAGCTTATAAAATATTAACAGAAAATAATAATATTATAGATCAATTAGATTATAAAAAAATTATTGAGCAGTACTATTCGGAAGGTATTTCTGATGAATTTATACCACCAACACGAATTGCTAAAGGGTGTATATCGGATAATGACGGAATACTTTTCTTTAATTTTAGACCTGACCGTATTAGACAATTAATACAATCTTTGGCAAAAACTAATTTTAGAGGATTTAAAACAAGAATTTTCAACAATCTACAGTTTACAACGTTTACTGAATATGACTCTAATTTAAAATTTCCTACAATATTTCCTCCACAAAATCATAAAAATTTTTTAGGACAAATAATATCTAACTATAATCTAAAACAATTACGACTTGCTGAAACAGAGAAATATGCTCATGTAACATACTTTTTTAATGGAGGTATAGAAGAACCTTTTCCTGGAGAGGATAGAGAATTAATTCCTAGTCCCAAAGTAGAAACATATGATTTAAAACCAGAAATGTCAGCATATCAAGTAACAGAGAGTATTATAAAAGCACTAGATAAAAATATTTATAAATTTATTGTTATCAACTATGCCAATCCTGATATGATAGGACATACAGGTAAACTAGAAGCAACAATTAATGCTATAGAGATTGTTGATAAATGTATAAAAAAACTCATTAATAAGGTTAAAGAAATACAAGGAACATTGATTATAACAGCAGATCATGGAAATGCAGATTATATGATTGATAATAATAACCAACCATGTAAATCTCATAGTACTAATTTAGTCCCATTCATTATGGTTACTAATAATAAAGTACAACATTATGAACTTAAACAATATGGAAATCTTGCAGATATAGCACCAACTATACTAGAAATTTTACAAATACAAATACCTAAAGAAATGAATGGTAAATCATTAATTAGTAAAAAAGAAATCAAAGTTAAATTTTAAAGATGGATTTCAATATATATACATTTAATGAATTTCATTCTATCTGTAATTTACCTATATATAAAATAGAAAAATTAAATAAAAAATTATTAAATTTAATTCCTATACAAATAAAATTACTTTTGATTAATGAAGGATCACTAACAAAAAATGTAGAGTATTTAAGTGGAAAAATTACTAAAATTTTTACTATGCAAAAAGAAAATAGAAAAAGTAAAATCAATATTAGATGTGTTTGGTTAGAAACATCAATTTACACTAGATTAATTTTTGCTAGATCATTATGGTGCATTATATACAAGAATACAATGGGGAAAGAGAATAATATAGATAAACCAATAGGAAAACTATATATTAAACATCAAGTAGACATTTATAAAGATATACATGAAATATATTATGGCTACTGCCAAAATATAGAAAAATGTTATCAAACTCAAATAAAAAATACTCCTATGTGGGGAAGAAAATATAGTTTATATTACGAAAATGAATCATATATAATTATCCAAGAATTTTTTTCACCATACATCATTAATCTTTTTTAAACAAATTTAAATTTCATATGCTAGATTTTTTTTTTAAAAAACCAATTAGTCAACACCAAGATACAATTAAAATAACTAATGAAATTTATAAAAAATTAAATAGTTATTCAAATGAACAATTAGTAGAGCAAACAACGAAATTAAAAATAAAAATTAATTCCGATTACACTAAAATAAATCAAGAAATTATAGCAGAATCATTTGCAACTGTTAAAGAAGCTATACATAGAGCAACTGGACTAGTTTTATTTGATGTACAATTATTAGGAGGCATCATATTAAATGAAAACAGTATAGCAGAAATGAAAACCGGTGAAGGAAAAACTTTAGTAGCATTACTTCCAGCATATCTAAATTGTTTAATGAATCAAGGAGTACATGTAATAACAGTTAATGATTATTTAGCTGAAAGAGATTCTATATTAGCACAAAAAATTTTTTCTTTTCTAGATATAAAAGTTGGATTAATAACACAAAAAACAGAATATATTCAACGGAAAAAAGAATACAATTGCCATATTACTTATATTACTAATAATGAATTAGGATTCGATTATTTAAAAGATAATATGGCAATTAATAGAAAAGAAATAATACAAAGAAGTTTTTACTACGCCATTATAGATGAAGCTGACTCAATTTTAATCGATGAAGCACGAACTCCATTAATTATTTCTGGAAAAAAAGAATTTTCTAATGATTTATATGAAAAATCTAAAATTGTAGCTGAACAATTAAATAATAATAAACACTATAATATTGATGAAAAGGCAAAAAATATTACACTAACAGAATATGGCGTATCTTTATGCGAAAATATTCTACAAATCAATAATTTATATCATATTAATACACCATGGATTAAATATATTATAAATGCCCTAAAAGCTAAAGAATTATTCACAATTAATAAAGACTATATCATAAAAAATAATCAAGTTATTATTGTAGACGAATTTACAGGCAGGATCATGGAAGGACGTAGATGGAGTGATGGTATTCATCAAGCAATAGAAGCAAAAGAAAATATTCCACTTGAAGCAGAAAACAAAACCTTAGCTTCTATTACATATCAAAACTTATTCTTATTATATAAGAAATTATGTGGCATGACAGGAACAGCAAAGACTGAAGAAAAAGAATTTTTAAATATTTATAAAATACCAGTCATAGCAATACCATCAAATAAAAAATGTATTAGGAAAGATCTACCAGACCTAGTATATCGAGTTGAATATAATAAATGGCAAGCTATTGCAAATGAATGCTGGGATATGTATAAAACAGGAAGACCTACACTAATTGGCACAACAAGTATAGAAAAATCTGAGCTTCTAGCAGAAATGCTCAAAAAATTAAAAATACCATATAAACTACTAAATGCAAAGCCAGAAAATATAAGTAAAGAAGCAGAAATTATAGCTGAAGCAGGAACAAAATATTCTATTACTATTTCCACAAATATGGCTGGGAGAGGAACAGATATTATATTAGGGGGTAATGCAAAAATTATTGCTAAATTAATTATAAAAAAATCTATAGAGAATATACTTAATACTAATCATAATATAAAAACAGAAAAAATAGTATATCATTCAGAGACAATAAAAGAAAATAATTTAAAAACATTGATCAATTATTATAAAAATCAAACTATTAATCAATATAACATTGTAGAAGAAATAGAAAATATAGTTAATGAAAATTTGCACCCTATACATTCAATCTATAAAGAATTACTGAATATATACTCTCAGAAATGCGCAAAAGATAAAATAGATATACTCAATTTAGGAGGATTATATATAATTGGCACAGAAAGACATGAATCAAGAAGAATTGATAATCAACTTAGAGGCAGAGCAGGTAGACAAGGAGATAAAGGTACTTCTCGTTTTTTCCTCAGTTTAGAAGACAATTTATTTAGAATTTTCGGAGGAGATAACATTAATAATTTGATCAAACAGTTAAATATTAATGATAATATACCTATAGAATCTATATTATTAAATAAAAGCTTAGATACAGCTCAAAAGAAAGTTGAAGCATACTTTTATGATATCCGTAAACAATTATTTGAATATGATGAAGTTATCAATAATCAACGTAAAGCGATTTATACAGAAAGAAAAAAAATATTATATTCAAGATTTACTAGAGACTGCATTATAGAATATGGAGAATATACAATCAATGAAATGATCAATAAATACTATAAAGACAATAAATCCATTCAAATTTTACATGAAGTATTACAACTATTAGATTTAAATCCTGAATTATATATAAATAGATTAATCAATATGAGCGTAAAAGAATTAAAAAATTTTTTATATGAACAATTTAGGATCAATTACGATATAAAAGAAGCATATTTAGAACAATTAAGACCTGGATTAATTAGGCAACTAGAAAAATACTATTTATTACAACAAATAGATAAAGCATGGCAAGAACATATTGACAAAATGAATTTGCTTAAAGAGTATATTGGTTGGAGAAGTTACGGTCAACAAGATCCATTGATAGAATATAAAAATGAAGCTTTTTATCTATTTATTAATATGATAACTTATATACGCCAAACAGTAATATACATGATCATGCGTTCTAGATTAATCATTGATTATTAAGAAAAAAGTATAAAAGATTGACATAAAAGCAGAAATTGTTTAATGTATTATCATTACATATTATCATATGTAGTAGTTTTCATGCCCCCATCGTCTAGAGGCCTAGGACATCTCCCTTTCACGGAGGTAACGGGGATTCGAATTCCCCTGGGGGTATTAATATATTAATAAAATTAGCATACTAGTCAATGCATATTATCTATTTAACTAATTAGATAATTGTATTGTAGTAGATATAAATATGAATCTAAGATTTAATTGCTAATTTCATATCTTTACAAAAATTAGCGACTTTTTTTAATATTTCTGATTGATTAACCTTTAATAGATCTATATCATTATCTATATCATTGCTTAGGATACGTATAAAAGCGCTGCCAACAACAATACCATCAATACACCATTGAGAAATTAAAGAAACTTGTGATGGCTGAGAAATACCAAAACCTAACATTATTAATTTATTTGTATGAGATCTAATATAATTAGATAATTGCTTAATGTCATTATTAACATCTTCTCTTATACCTGTTACACCAGTACTACTAACAAGATAAACTGACCCTGGAGCTTTAGATAAGATATTAGAAATTCTATCTTTTGAGCTAGTTGGTGCAATAAATAAAATTAATTCTATATTATATTTAGTACATAAAAAAGATAAAAAATCTGTCTCTTCTATAGGTAGATCTGGAACAATTAAACCTTTAACACCAACTACTGAAGCTTCTTTAATAAAAGTTTCTAATCCTCTAACAAGAATAGGATTATAATATGTAAATATAACAATTGGAACTATTATTTTTGGACTTACTTCTTTTAATACAGCTAAAACTTGATCAATATAAGTTCCATTACTTAAAGCAATTTTTGATGAGTATTGGATCAGAGGACCATCAGCTAAAGCATCAGAATAGGGTATACCTAATTCTATAATATCAGCACCTTCATAACTTAAAGTATATAATAATTCTACTGTCGTAGAAATATCAGGATAACCAGCAGTAATAAAAGGAATTAAAGCAGAGGTTGATTGGTTACGTTTTTCTTCTAAAACTTTAGAAATTAAATTCATAATATTAATATTTTTTCCTAATTTTAATTATATTAAATAAATAAAAGAATTTCAAATATTGTATTGGGTTGCCCGGGACTCGAACCCGGAACTAATCGGTTAAAAGCCGAGTACTCTACCATTGAGTTAGCAACCCTCATACATAAATAAATAACATAATTATCAAATTATAACAACTTTTATATCCACTATTTATTTAAGTGAAACTTAGCTAAGGTATATAAAAAAAATTAATATTTTGCAGATTTTTTCTAAATAATATCCTAAATTTAATAATACAAATAAACTAATTATTATATGAATATAGTCAAAACATTTTATAATAATATTCGATTAATCGTAGAAGAAAATAAAGTAAATTATTTTCTTGTAGCTATCTCAGGAGGACAAGACTCTATTTACTTGATAAATTTAATGGAACATATAAAAAAAAAAATAAACTTAACTCAAATATATATTGAATATATCTATATAGATCACCAATGGAAAATAAATAGCTATGAACAAAATAAACATATAATTAACTATATTAGACTGATACAACAAAAAATACATATATATCAAATTAATAATGTCATCTTATCAGAAAATAAATGTCGAATAAGTAGATATAATATAATTATTCAACATGCTCTAAAATATAGATTTAAATATATTATAACCGCTCATAGTGGTACAGATAAAATAGAAACCTTTTTATTAAATCTCATAAGAGGATGTGGTTTAGAAGGAGCTACAAGTCTAAATATAATATCTAAATTTGAATACAATAAGTATTTAATTAGACCATTAATTAATACCAATAGAGAAAGTATTTATTGGATGTGTAAAAAATTGTATTTACCAATATGGTCAGATATAACTAATTATCAATATAATATCTCTAGAAATAGAATACGATACGAATTAATACCATACTTAAAACAGTACTTTAACCAAAAGATAGACAATAACATAAAATACGTAATTAAAAATTATTATTATGACAACGAATATATAAAACAGAATGCAATTAAACTATATATTGTCAGTAAACATGATGAATATGTCGGACTCAATTACTCTAAACTTCGAAAACAACATGTCTCTATGCAAATAAAGGTTTTACAACTTTTTTGCTTACATAATTTTCAAATAATATTATCCATAAATAAAACACAAAACATTTTACAATTATTAAATAATAGTGATGCAAGAAAAAAAATATATATAAAAAAAATGAATATTAAAATAATTATAAACCATTATTGGGTATATATAACGATAATATAAAACATTATATTACAATATATATATATGAATATATATAAAAAGTACTATAATTATAGAAAAATCACATTTGAACAAGGAATTTATATATGATTAACTGGCAAGTTATTGGCCAATTAGTATCATTAGGAATAATAGTTTTAGTAGGACCAGCAGTAATTATACTTTTATCTTTAAATAAAAGCAATTTATAAAAATTTAATTACAATTATATATTAGCATAAAATTTAATTAATAAATAAGCTTAAAGTATATAAAACTAAGAAAATATTTTAACTTATTTATTTTACTATAATCATATACATGATTCTAATAATATATCATGATTAAGAGTCTGTTGCTCACTTGCAAATTCACTACTACTCGGTAAAAATAACATACAATGACATTCACGTCTTTCTCTCATCGGTACACATGGACAATTCCAATAAGCATTACTTACTTCTTTAGTTTTATTGTCATAATGTCTACACGGACATAAAGGAGCGCCATAATTACTTTTATGCTTAGATAAACCTTCTATAACAACAGCAGTGACACTTTTATCTAAACAAAAAAATGTATTTGTTCTTTTGGCATAAGCTTGAGAAAATTTACACATCGCCTCAAAATTTTCTAACATATTATTATCTAATTCTTTCATACTCATATTCTTATCTTATAAGTTCTTATAAGTAATATATATACAGATATAATGTAGCACAAATAAATCAATTTTTAATAGTAAATTTCAGTTATAGATATTAGATAAAACAAAATGTTAAAATTAATTAATAAACTAAATAAAATATAATATAATATATAATTATCATTACTGTTCACAATCACAAATTCAAAATAAATAAATTATGACTGCATCATATTTACCATCAATATTAGTACCTCTAACAGGTATTTTATTTCCTGGAATAGCAATGGCTTTACTATTTATATACATAGAAAAAGAAAATATTATATAAAAATAATAATGATATAAGTACATAAAATAAATATCAATAAATATAAACCATTAAAATAAAATGGTTTATATAAAAGAATTAAAATAAAATTGATAAATATAAATGATATTTTATAAAGAAGATCCTATACCAGAATAAGAACCATAAATAAAAATTCCTAAAACTGTTATTACAGCTATACCACCAACTGTAGCTACTAACCACAAAGGAACTCTACCTGTATTTGACATATAATTTATTTCTCCAATAAATAATAATAAATTTTAATTTCACAACATTAAATGAGTTAATTTTAAAATATATAATATAAACAATACATATAATTCACAAAGTAAACTAGTTAAAAAAATAACTAGAAAATAATACAGCTAAAACAAAAATTAATAATAGACCCCAAAATAAGGATGAACGGTTTAAATCAACAGGTTCTTTATTAGGATTAGGACCACTCATAATTATAAAATCTCCTATCTTTGAATAAATTGCATTGATGTAATAGCACCCAGAAAAAATACTGTAGGTATTGCTAAGCCATGTATAGCTAACCATCTAAACGTAAAAATTGGATACGATATTGGTTGATTCGAACTTCTTTTAGTCACAGTAATACTCCTAATTAAATACCTTTTGTTAAATCTTCAAGTTCTTGCTTAGCACTGAAACGATCATTCACCAATGGAACTTGCTGACGATCTTGTGTAAAATATTCATTAGGTCTTGGCGTACCAAATACATCATAAGCTAAACCAGTACTAACAAATAACCATCCAGCAACAAATAAAGCAGGAATAGTAATACTATGTATAACCCAATAACGAATACTTGTAATAATATCAGAAAAAGGACGCTCTCCTGTTGATCCTCCTGACATAAAGGTTACCTCCTAAAATATACAACTCAATAACTCAATATAAAAATATATACTCAATTTATATATATGATAATATTGTAATATATATAATATTTATTTTATTACATAGTAAATATTCTTCTTAAATGTATACACATCAAGTTTTTATCATATTAAAATAAGTAGAAATTTTAACTACAAAAATTATAAAGAACTAAAAACACTACTTAAACTATCGAATAAGAGATAAGATAACAAAAAATCAATTATAAATACTGAGATAAGAGATATAACAACTGATGATGTTGTAGATAATCCAACACCTTTAGAACCTCCTGTTGCAGTCATACCCCAAACACAACTTAAAAGAGCAATAAATAAACCAAAAATTACTGTTTTCAACAAGGATTTAAGTATATCAATATATAAAGAATTATAAAAAATAGAATAGAAGAAAAATAAAGGATCAATATCATATAATATAAAACAAATAAAAGCACTACTAATAAAACTAGTCAATATTGAAAAAAAATTTAATAAAGGTAAAATACAGATGACAGCTAATATGCGTGGTAGAAGTAAATAATCAATAGGATTAATACCTAATAGATATAATGCATCAATCTGTTCTGTAATAACCATCGTAGCTAACTCAGAAGTAAAAAGTGAACCAACTTTACCAACAATAATAATAGCAGTTAAAACAGGTGATAGTTCACGAACGAATGATATAGCTAAAATAGAACCTACTAAGTTAATAGCATTTAAGTATAAAAATTCTTTAACAATTTGTAAGCTAAATACTAGGCTAATAAAAAAAGATGTAATAAGTACAACAAATAAGGAACTAGGTCCAACTATCTTAAATTGCTCTAATAAAATTAAAAATTTCCAATCATTAAAAATAAGACCATTTAATAAATAATATAAAATTTTGGCTAATAAAATAATTTTTTGATAAAGAGCAAACATATAGAAATAAATGAATCAAAGATTAATATAATATATAATAAAAATTATAACTTTATTATATAAGATATTATATAAGATTGATTTTTTTATATAAATAATATATCATCATCTGAAGAATATCATAAGTATAGGGCGGTTAGCTCAGTGGTAGAGCGCCTGCCTTACAAGCAGGTGGTCACTGGTTCAAATCCAGTACCGCCCAATGTAATTAAATACTTAAAATTAAATACTTAAATAAGTGATCGTAAAAATTTTAAATTATGTAAAAATAGTTTAATAAAATTTTTTAGGGCTTATCGTCTAAGGGATTAGGACAGGGACCTTCTAAGTCTCTAATGTAGGTTCGAATCCTACTAAGCCTATTAAATTCAAATTATATAGAATTATTATGATATATTTTATTAGTATTAATTTAGAATATCGTTTACTACTTGCTCAACTTTAGTACCAGAATCTATAGTATCTAGAGGATCCTTACGTAATCTATGGCGCAAACATAAAATAATTACTTTTTTAATATCTTCAACATCCACTTCACTTTTATTCTGGTATGCAGCAAAAGCTTTAGCAGCCCTATTAGTTACAATATCACCACGTAAGCCATCAACATTTAAAATACCACAAATTTTTGATATTTTTACTTTTAAGTCATAATCAATAGTAATACTTGATAAGTTAGACTGGGCTGAAATAATAACAGTTTTGAGTTCATTCTGCTTCTCTTTAAATGTTTCAATACAAAAGAGTGGATCTTGATCAAATTGAGATCTTTGCTCTACAATTTTAACTCGCAGAGATGGATCTCTTACAGTACGTATTTCAGCATGCATACCAAAACGATCCAATAATTGAGGACGCAACTCACCTTCTTCAGGATTACCTGAACCAACTAAAACAAATCGAGCAGGATGTCTAATAGAAATACCTTCACGTTCAACAGTGTTCCAACCAGAAGCAGCTGAATCTAATAAAATATCTACTAAATGATCATCGAGTAAATTAACTTCATCAACATATAATATACCTCTATTAGCTTTAGCTAATAAACCTGGCTCAAAAGTCTTAATACCTTCACTCAAAGCTTTTTCAAGATCAATAGTTCCACATAATCTATCTTCAGTAGCTCCTAAAGGCAAATCCACCATGGGAACTTTAATAAATTGTGTTAATAACTTAGAATTTTCCTGCAATTTTTGTTTCACATTATCTGACATTAAATCATAATTAGAAACATGAGAATTAAATAAATCATCCTTAACAATCTCTATTTCAGGTAACAAATCAGCTATAGCTCGAATCGTCGTAGACTTACCTGTACCACGATCTCCCATAATCATAACACCACCTATTTTAGGATCAATAACATTTAAAATTAAGGCCAATTTCATTTCCTCTTGACCAACAATAGCAGTAAAAGGAAAAACAGGACGAATCTGATGATTTATTTTATTCACAATTATTTTTAATTTTACTTTGATATAATACTAAACTATTAAGATAAACTATAATGATATATAATAATACCTAAGAAATAAAAGATGTTAAAATTAATATAAAAAATATTAGTAATTTACATCTTTTAAAAACTTATTAAACTGAAAAAATATTTAATAATATAAATCAGTACCTAAACGTATTGCTAAAATAGCAGAAACTAATGCAAAAAGTAATGCAACAAAAATTTGACTATCTGTCATGATTAATATTTCTCCTCGTCTATAATGCATAAAATAATATATACTACTAATTATTACAATTTTTAAATAAAATCGTAATTATGAAATATATATAATATATTATAAATCTATTTAATATTGATCTAACTTAATAGACATTAATAGAATAAGAAATATTTTGTTTAATAGTTAAACATCTAATAATATTTTCATTAAAACGCATGGACTTTTCTAAAAATTTAACTAAATTACCATTAGACTGATAATTCATTTGAACATAAATTCCATCATAATAATGTAAAATATTATAACTTAAATGACGTCTACCTCGATGTTGTACAACAATATTTTTAGCTCCTTTCTCTTTCAGTAAAGTTTTATAAAAATTTATTAAAGATAAATTTACATTATCTGTAACATCAGGCTTTAAAATATAAATAGTTTCATAATTATTCAAATACATCAAATGCACCTCCCAATATAATTTAAAAATTACGGATTATCAATTTGTATTCTCACAGCTTGAGAAATAACTGGTATTTTAGCATATTTACCTTCAACTGATTTATAAATAGAATATAATATTGTATATAACACAAACCAAAATAATGTATTACACAGTATTAGACCATAAAAACTCATTCGAAATTCTATAGGCAATGCTCTAAAAGCAGCACCTAATAAAGAATTGATTAAAAATAATAAAATAGATTGCAATACATTAAATCTAATGAATGGACGATTAGGTATAGGACCTTTTGCCCTTACAAATAAATAATATAAAACGAAAAAAACAATTAAAGATAAAGCTGGATGAGTAACATAAAAAATTACTAAAGGCATTAAAGTTTTTTTATAAACACTCATTAAGCTAAAAGGATAATCAGGCAAAATTTGTTGTCCAAAATTCTGTAAACCTTCTAATAAAGGTAAACCATATGGTAATATAGAACCAAATCTATCAATGATTGTTATATTTTTATTTTTATTAACATAAGTATTTAATATAGATAAATAAAGCTGGTAACAGCAAATAAAACAAATTAAGATAATAATTATACTAATTACCCAATATAAAAAATCACTAAGCATAATATAAGTTAAAAATTAATATAATAATAAAATACACATAAGTCAGTTTTAATAAAACATTATTAAAATATAAATAATTATAAGTCAAAATCATAATAAAATAAAAGTCTATCTATAAAATAATCATTTAATTACATATTAATTAACAAATTTATGCATACTCAAGAAGATAAATTTATAATTGCTAAATATACTTTCAATTCACGACTAATGCTAGGTACCGGTAAATATAAAACATTAAAAGAAGCGAAAGAAAGTATTAATATCAGTCAAGCTTCCATCATAACAGTAGCTGTACGTAGAGCTAAATATGCAAAAAATATTGGAAAAAGTAATCTTATAGATGGTATTAATTGGAAAAAAATATGGCTTTTACCAAATACAGCCGGATGTGAAACTGCAGAAGAAGCTATTAAAATCGCATCTTTAGGTAAAGAAATAAATAAACAAATTGGACAAATTAATAATAATTTTGTGAAATTAGAAGTTATTGCAGATAGTAAATATTTAATGCCAGACCCAATAGGAACACTAAAAGCAGCAGAATATCTTACTAATAACAATTTTTCAGTATTACCATATATATATCCTGATCCAATCTTAGCTAAACAATTAGAAGATATAGGATGTGTTGCTATTATGCCTCTAGGCTCACCAATAGGCTCTGGACAAGGCTTACAAAATTTAGAGAATTTAAAAATTATTATTGAAAATGCTACAGTGCCAATTATCATAGATGCTGGAATAGGAACAGCAAGTGAAGCAAGTCAATCAATGGAAATTGGCGCTTCAGGAGTACTTTTAAATAGTGCTGTAGCAAAATCGTCAAACCCTCAGTTAATGGCAGATGCAATGCGTTTGGGCGTAATATCTGGTAGAAAATGTTTTGTGGCTGGACGTATTAAAAAACAAAAATTAGCAAATCCTAGTTCACCTCAAAAAGGGCTTTTAAAGTTAATTTAATTAGTATATAATTTTATTAATAAACTATAAATTAAGGAAACAATATGATTTTAATAATAGATAACTATGATAGTTTTACACAAAATCTAGCTCAATATATAGGAGAATTGAAATGTAGACCAATTATAATCAGAAATGATGAAATATCAATAGATAAAATTCAACAAATACAACCAAGTCATATAATAATATCACCTGGACCAGGAGAACCTCAACATTCAGGTAATTGCCTTGAAGTTATTAAACATTATGCACAAATATTACCAATATTAGGAATTTGCTTAGGTCACCAAGGTATAGGATATCAATATGGAGCAAAAATTAAATCTATAAACAAACCTATGCATGGCAAACTCAGTAAAGTAATACATAACGAGGAAGACATATTTTCTAATATACCAAATCCTTTAACAGCTAATAGATATCACAGCCTTATCATAGATAATTACAATCTTCCAGAAGACTTAGAAATTACAGCATGGACATCAGATGGTACTATAATGGGATGCAGACACAAAAAATATAAATTATTACGAGGTATTCAATTTCATCCTGAAAGCCTATGGACACAAGATGGAAAAAATATTTTAAGAAACTTCATATCACTTTAAAGTTTTTATTAAAGTATATATAGTATAACTACGATAATTATTAAAATAAAAATTGTAAACCATCTTAATAAATGCAATATCTTCTTGAAAAAATAAGATTGCTCTATTAGTGGATCCTAAAAATTGAATTGAATCCCAAGAAAGATATGCCCAAATTTGAGAATAGGATAAATAACTAATTGTTGTAGTTAACATAAGAATAAAAAAACCTAAATAAACTATTTTTAAACCTAAATCCATTTTAATCTGCAAACCAGTACTGCAAATAATATCTTTAATAGTAAAAAGAGTATTATTAAAATAAAATTTTTCACCTATTGCGATAGAACCAATAATACTTCCACTAAAATCACAGATTAAGATATTTTCCTTAAGATTAAATATCAGAAAAAAGACTTTTTTATCTTTATCTAAAATACTCATCCAACAATTTTGACCATTAATATCAATCTTAGAAAGGTTCTTTTGAATAATAACTTTAGAATTTAATTGTAAACGCAAAGCATTTACCTTCCAATCGGTTTGATAAAAAGAAATACCTTTAAAAATTAATGGTGAATTAACAGAAATGAGATAAGAATTTATACTTTTTCTAGTACCAGAAAAAATAGATAACTTTGAGAAAAATTGTTTTATAGAATGATCGATATTATAATCAATATAAAAATTTTCTACACGACCTAAAATATTAGTAGGTAAATAACTATAAAAACCAGCAGAGATTATATTCGTAAAATGAAATAATTCTCCATCAGGAATCATTTCTTGTATAACGAAACCAAATAAAAAACTTAACATAGATCCAAAAATAATTAAAATAATACTAATATGAACAAAAACAGGAGCTATACGACCATATAATCCTTTATAAGCATAAATAGATTGATTTTGACAAAAAACAAAAAAATTTGTGTTTACTAAAGAATAAATAATATTGATAAAAGAATAATCGTCACTTATATTATTATGGATATTTAATAAAGACAATTTAGATAAGCTAGACTTACTTTTTGAATAACTAATAAATTTCCAACGACGTGCATTTCTTAAACTAGGTAACTGTGTAGATAAAGTACACATAATTAAACTAAGAATAAATAATAATATTATTATCATAAACCACCATGTCCTATAAACATGATCAAAACCTAAGAAAATAATTACCTGCCAATTTAAAAATATTAACTGTAAAGACTTGGATATAGGATAGTAAGTCTGATAATATAACAAATTTTGATCTTGTTCTATGATAGAACCTATTATACTAAAAAGACTAATTAAAAATAAAATACCAATAGCAAAATTTAGGTTAGCTAATTTTTTGAAAAAATTCCATAAAATATTTTTCATACTTAAATTATTTATTAGACTATATATTACTTAAAAAGCATCATATTCAATATATCAAGAAAAAGTCAAAAAACATGTCAAATAAACAGCTTACTTAATATTGAATACAAAGAAGAAATAAAAATAAAAGAACCACTTAAGGGAATTATAAAATTCCAATAAAATGATAACAAAGAGATTAGTCTAGAAAGAAATTTTATATTAAAAATAATTAATAGTGGACAAAAAATACCTAACAAGTAAGCAAATGAATAAACTAATGAATCTAAAGAATTGGATAAATTTTTAATAAAAAATGTAAAAATAAAAATTATAGAAGTATTACAGGGAATAGAGCTAAAACCTAAAACTATACCCATTAAATAGTTCTGAATATATTGATTAACTGGTTTAAATAAACCAATATATCTATTAATACCTATAGAGATAAATGAAATATCAAAAATTTGCATTAAATTCAAGCTAAATAAACATAAAATAAATGAAAAAAATATAGGTAAAATACTTGAGAAAATATAATAATTTAAAAATTTATTTACATAAATAATGGACATAAAACTACTTATTAGACCTAAAATAAATAAAATTTTATTAAAATTTTGATTGACTTGAGAATTAATATAGGATATAACTAAAGGAATAATAGATAAAAAACACGGACTACAAATAGTCAAAAAACCAAAGAATAAAAATATAATAAATGTAAAAAAATAGCTATATTGACTAGGCTGAACTAAAAGTTGAGATAACTGTTGCTGTAATAAATACAAATAAATTTCATATTTATCAAAAAAATAATTAAAATTAAAAAAAGTGAAAATCATAGTATTATAATTGTAATAAATATATATATTTAATGTTAATTATAATATATAATATAAACTTTATAGCTCCCCAGGAAGGATTTGAACCTACGACCAATCGGTTAACAGCCGATCGCTCTACCACTGAGCTACTGAGGATTATGATCATTACTACAATATACAATAGTAACTGAAACAGTTATAACATATAATTCAATAAAAGACAATAGATTGTATTAATTAAAAAAAGATGATATGCTATATACATTAATTAAGTTGCGGACGTGGTGAAATTGGCAGACACGTTAGATTTAGGATCTAGTGAGATTATCTCGTGAGAGTTCAAGTCTCTCCGTCCGCATAAAACAAATATTTACCACTTTTGTAAGGTAAGCTTAATAGAACCATCATCTGATATATTTTCAGAAATTTTTTGAAAACCAACAGTACTGCTTTGATCTAAAATAAGATTATAAGCATATTGCTGTGATAAACGATCAATAAAATAATTAAAATCTAAATTTAGAGACCATAATTGCAAATCGACTACTAAATTATAATCTTGTCCATTCCATATAAAACTAAATAAATCATTTTGATCTTGTGGATTTATAACAAGCATATTCTTCATTAATTTAGAAACAGATGAATCATTAATTAAACTAGTATTATTAAAATACTTATAATTAAATCCTAATTGTTTAATTGTTTTTTCTAAAATAATAGTATTAACAATATTAGTCTTTATTTTACTAAAGTGTGACATAGGCAAAAAATTAAATAATTATCTATAAAAAATTATAATAATTGTATACAAAGATAAAGACAAAAAACAAAAATGAATTATTTCTTAATATGTAATAACTTAGTGAACTTCAAGTAAATTTTTTTTCAAAAACTTTACAACTTATTCCCAATGTTGTAATAATATATTCAACAAGAAAAAACTTGGGAAGTATCCTCTACAAAACCTAAAAATAAATAAAAATTAATTATGACTGCTACTTTAGAAAGACGCGAAAGCGCAAGTTTGTGGGAACGTTTCTGTACTTGGATTACTAGCACTGAGAACCGCCTATATATTGGTTGGTTCGGTGTTGTAATGATTCCAACATTATTAACTGCTACATCTGTATTCATCATTGCATTCGTTGCTGCACCTCCAGTAGATATTGATGGAATCCGTGAACCAGTAGCTGGTTCTTTACTATACGGCAACAACATTATTTCTGGAGCTATTATTCCAAGTTCTGCAGCTATCGGAATTCACTTCTATCCTATTTGGGAAGCTGCATCTTTAGATGAATGGTTATATAATGGTGGTCCTTACCAATTAATCGTTCTTCACTTTTTATTAGGTGTATTATGCTACATTGGACGTGAATGGGAATTAAGCTATCGTTTAGGTATGCGTCCTTGGATTTCAGTTGCTTTCACAGCGCCTGTAGCAGCAGCAGCAGCAGTATTCCTTGTTTATCCAATCGGTCAAGGAAGCTTCTCTGATGGTATGCCTCTTGGTATTTCTGGTACATTTAACTTCATGCTTGTATTCCAAGCTGAGCATAATATCTTAATGCATCCTTTTCACCAATTAGGTGTTGCAGGTGTATTTGGAGGATCTTTATTCAGTGCTATGCACGGATCTTTAGTAACATCTAGCTTAATCCGTGAAACAACTGAAAATGAATCAGCAAATAATGGATATAAGTTTGGTCAAGAAGAAGAAACTTACAACATCGTTGCAGCTCATGGCTACTTCGGTCGTTTAATTTTCCAATACGCTAGTTTCAACAACTCTCGCTCATTACACTTCTTCTTAGGTCTATGGCCAGTAGTAGGTATCTGGTTTACAGCAATGTCTGTAAGTACAATGGCTTTCAACTTAAATGGTTTCAATTTTAACCAATCAGTTGTTGATAGCCAAGGTCGTGTAATTAACACTTGGGCAGATATTTTAAACAGAGCTAACTTAGGTATGGAAGTAATGCATGAACGTAATGCCCATAATTTCCCTCTAGATTTAGCATCTAATGAATCTCTACCTTTAGCCTTAGTTGCACCATCTATCAATGGATAACCAAAATTATTTTATTAATATCTAATAATAAAAAAAGCGATAATAGATTGTCTAACAAACACAATTTATTATCGCTTTTTTTAATATTAATAATGCTTATTATATTCTATATTTCATTAATTTTGAATATAGCAATAATGGAATCATATAGTTAGCACGAGGATTAAAGAGAAACATCGTATATAAATTATCTATAAATACAAAATATTTACTATATGAAAAATAAGTAGAACAAAAATATTTATTACACAAAATTCTTTTTTTATCAAATTTTTTTCTAAAGAAAAGAGATCTAATACTTTTATAAACTACAAATTTTTTTTTCAAATGATTATGATTACTAGAAATATTCCACAATAATTTAAAATATAACCGATTAGACCTATAACTATTCATATTATAATATTGTCTAACGTTAGAACTAGCAAATAATTCTTTTAAACTTTGACCTCTACGGCGCCTAGTTAGTTCTAATAAACCAAGCTGAGATAATTGAACTATCTGAGGTTTAGCATCATCAAGAATTAAAAATTTGTTAAAATGTTCTAATAATCTGAATTGATCTTGCTGAGAAGACATATCAATAAAATCTATAACTATTACACCATTAATATTGCGAACTTTTAATTGATAAGCTATTTCCATAGCAGCATAAAAATTTGTTCTTAAGATCATATCTTGAGAATTATTTGCTTGATTAAAAGAGCCAGAATTTACATCAATAATAGTTAAAGCTTCATAACTTTCAATAATAATATAACCACCATACAACAAATGAACTTTAGATTTTAATGATTCTTTTATAGTTTTTTTAATTAAAAATTTTTCTAATATTGAATCATGATTATTATATAACTGCAATTGAGTCTGAATAAATGTATTTACATAAGACCACTTTTTTAAGTAATAATAAATTAATTTTAAACTAATTTCTGAATCAACAATAATTTTTTTGACACTATTTTCATAAAAATCTCTCATTACTTTTTTAACTAAGTCTTCATCTTTATAAATTAAAGTAGGTGAAGATAATAAAATAACCATTTTTTGAATAAAATACCACTGCTTCATCAAAGAATCTAAATCTCGTAAAATAGCTACTTCAGACACTCCTTGGGCAGAAGACTTAAATAAAATACCCATTAGCTGAGGCTTAATTAATACAGCTAGTGAATATAAATAGATACGTTCATTATTATTAATAATTTTATGAGAAATTAAAATAGTATTACATAAAGGCATTAGAATAATATACTTTCCATGTAAATGTATATTAGCACTAAGACGGGGGCCTTTACTATAAGTAGGTTCTTTAATAACTTGAACTAACAATAATTGATTAATTGAAAGTATATCAGAAATATGATATAAATCATGATCTTTTTTCAAACATTTGATGTCACTAATATGAATAAAACCACTTTTACCATATTTGCCTAATTTAATAAATGCTGCATTAATACTAGAAAAAACTTTTTGAACCATACCAATATAAATATCATTCACTTGATATCGATTATTAGTAATAACAATTTCTTGGATTTTATTATTTAGTAGGATGGCAGCAATATTATTAAAATAAGAAATTATAATTTTTTTTACCATTAATAAAATTATAAAAATTCATTTAAATGAATTTATATTTACTAAAGTTTAATCAAAAAATCTAAATTTAATTAACAATGGGATATACACTAATTTTTCTTTTTTTACTCTTAACTAATTCAAATTTAACTACACCATTAATAAGAGAAAAAATTGTGTAATCTTTTCCTTGACCAACATTATTACCTAATTGAAATCGATTACCTCTTTGACGAACGATAATATTACCAGTTAACACTAATTCACCACCATATTTTTTTATACCTAATCTTTGAGAATTAGAATCACGCCCATTCTTAGTACTACCACTTCCTTTTTTATGTGCCATATTAATATTATTTTTTTTAATAATTAAAAATTTTTTCTTAAAGTATTATGAAATAATATCTTCTACTAATAATCTCGTTCGTTTTTGGCGATGTCCTTGCTTAATACGATAATTTTTTTTAGATTTCATCTTAAAAACAGTTATTTTTTTACCTTTAACATGACGTAAGATTTTCGCCTTAATAACTACTGCTGATAAACAAGGATTACCTAAACTAAATTGATTATTAGAATCAGAAAAGAATAAAACTCTATTAAGATTAATTAAATCGCCAGGTTCTGCACAAATATAATTAACATCATAAAATTTACCTGGCTCAACAATTATCTGATTACCTCCAATATCCACTACTGCATAAACCATAAACTATAAATTATATATATATACTTTTGAACTCATTTAGTTCTTTATCAATATAATACAAAAGTTATAAAAAAAATATAACTAAGTAATTTATATATGATATATTATGAAAATAACATAACTTTAGCATTAATATTGCTTTCTAAAAAATATCTATTATAAAAAGCGGAATTAAATAAACATTTTTGAGAACCAAGGATATTTATACTAGTGAATTTATATCCATCAATCACTAAACCATCTGGTAATAAAAAATTAAAACCTTGTTTAAACTTACCATACAATGGTCCAGATCTAAAGTTATTCTTTTTTACTTTATCTAAAATAAATGTACCGCAAGATTCAGATCGAGATATTATAAAAGAATATTGATTCAAAGATTGAAAAGTATATATACGACAATTATGATGATTAATAACAAGGCCTGTCTTCAAAACATGCAAATATACAATATAATTAAAATTTGTACGAGAATAGCGTTTACCTAAGTCTAAATAATATTTTAATTCAATTGGACCATAAATATGTAATGCTTTAGTACGACCTATTAAATTTAAACTAGACAGTAAACCTAACAAACCTGAAATATTTTTTATATGTAAACTAGTTATAATAATTTTAGAGATATTGTTAATTTTAAGACTATGATAAGAAATACTGGATTGACATCCCTCTATAGTATTAAAAATCCAAATATCTCTTAAAACAGCTAATTTGATAACAAAACTTAAATTAGATTTTTGAATGAAATAATTACCAATATTCAAATAACGAAATAACATAAAAGCTAAAAATAATAAAAATATTTAAACTAATTTAATATATTTAGAAAATTCAATTATCTATTTCATTTTCTATAGATTTATCATATACAAAACTAACTGATTTATCACTTAAAACAGATTGAGCTAAAGCAAAAGATTTTTGACTAATAAAATATGCTTTATTTTTCCAACAAGCTTTACGAATTCTTGATTTTGATTTTGAAGTTTTTTTCTTAGGAACAGCCATATAAAACCACTCATCTTATAATAAAAATTAATATAAAAATATAAAAGTAGAAATAAAATAATTTTTTCATTTTTCTACTTTATTACCAGCTAAATAATTGATCTAAATAAGTTACATGCTACGAAACTGCTGCAATGCAAGTCTTCCAATATTATACAATGCCCAAGAACCTGCTGCAATCACTGGCAAAAATACTATCAAAAGTCGAGTATCCATATATAATATTCCTTAAAAAATTTAATGAACCTAACTAATTCTAGAAAACCAAAATATCTATTTATTATATTATAAATAATATATTTTAATCATAATTAAATAATTAATATATAAAAAGAAATACATTTAATATTATAACATTCTATATTTTATATAAGTTATTCATTATTTTATGATACTTCATACATATCATTATACAAAGAATTTTGACTATATTAATGAATAATATGCGAGATTTACCCTTTACACTAGACCAATTAAGAATTTTAAAAGCAATAATAAAAGAAGGTAGCTTCAAAAAAGCTGCTGATAGTTTGTATGTTTCACAACCAGCAATTAGTTTACAGATTCAAAATTTAGAAAAACAATTAAATATACCGATTTTTGAGAGAAGTAGTAAGAAAGCGACTTTAACTGAAGCAGGTAATCTATTGCTTAGATATGGTGGTCGCATTTTAGCATTATGTGAAGAAACATGTAGAGCTTTAGAAGATATACAAAATTTACAAGGAGGATCATTAATAATAGGAGCAAGTCAAACTACAGGAACATACTTAATGCCTAGATTAATAGGATTATTTCGACAAAAATATCCTCAAGTAAATGTACAATTACAAGTACATTCTACACGATTAATATCATGGAGTGTAGCAAATGGGCAAGTAGATTTAGCAATAATAGGTGGTGAAGTACCTAATGAATTAAAAGATATTCTTCATATCACATCATACGCGGAAGATGAACTAGCATTAATTTTACCCACATCACATACTTTTTCTAAAATTAATAACATTCAAAAAGAGGACTTATATAGACTACGTTTTATAGCACTTGATACTCAATCAACAATACGTAAAGTTATTGATAAAATTTTATATCAACACGATATAGATAGCAGCCGTTTTAAAATTGAAATGGAATTAAATTCAATTGAAGCTATAAAAAATGCTGTTCAATCTGGACTAGGAGCAGCATTCGTTTCAGTTTCAGCAATAGCTAAAGAACTTGAATTAGGAATTATACATTGGGCTAAAATAAAAAATGTTACTATTAAGAGAATGTTATCAATTATTATTCATCCTAATCGATATAAATCTAAAGCAGCTGAAACATTTAATAAAGAAATTTTAACATTATTTGTAACACCTAATCAAAATCACTTTTTTTTAGATTACTAATATTTTATACATTAATTAGGAATAAACATAGATTTAGATTTAAAACTGCCTGTATTAATAAAACCAATCCTTAACTTTAACCACTGTATAAAATATCTGTCAGAAGATACTATAGCAGCAAGAGAATTAGAAATATTAGAAGATAATCTATATTCTCTTGAATGATGAATAAAATTTGGATTAATTACGAACCAAAAATCTATATCTTTATTATTATTTTCATAATAATGTTTTCTTTCACGCAAAATTTCTTCTATAGGCTCTTGATTAATAAAAAAATTTTGACTTGCAATTGCAAAATAATAATTATACATATTATAGAAAGAAGTTATTTTATATAAAATTACATCTATTTATAATATTTATTTTAATATAAAAGATATAAAAAAATCATGATAGAACAAATAAACCTTAACTATGTTGAATTATTGGCCTAACCAAATAAGCATTGATCTAAATAATGCTATCGTAGAACTATTTTACGAAACAGAATATAAACTAAGCAATAATTTATTTAATAATACTGCATATTATTTATATACTGACGTACTAAATCAAACTAATAAAAATAAACTACTAATAATAATTTTAAAAGACTTAAAGAGATTAATACTCAATCTAATAGAATTAAATTTGGATAAAAGTAATCTAAAAACTTTATATAAACAAATTATACAAATTTTTATTGAAAAAGTATTGCTAAATTTTTTGTCTAGCATTAACTATAAATATTCTAAAGAACTTTTTTTCAAAATAAGATATAAATATCAAGATGACATATTAAATAAAGCTTTGTTTATTTATATAATTTTCGGCGCATCATCCATTGAAAAACATATTTTTTTATTTAATTCAAGATATACACCATATAAACATGTACAAGTTTTGCTTGAAAACTTTATTATTCAGACAAGCAATATAGTCATTCAATTAATACTACAAAATATACAAACATCATCAAAAATCAATTATTTTTTAAGCAAAACTTTAATCTGTAATAAGAGATATAGTTCACATAAATCATTTACAGTATTTATAAATAATTTAAAAATACAGGACTTTATAAATCATTATATCTATAGACCACAACTTATTTATTATGAACAAGAAGAAATTTTTTTAATAAGTTTAACAGGAATAATAACAAAAAATATATCTATAACTAGACTAAATGAAATTCAGAAATTTGATCTAATACAATTAATACTAATATTCTGGTTAGAGCTACGAGACATTGTTATTCCTAAAAGTGAGATAGCTTTAATACAATTTGCAAAATATATAATATTTTTTTTAATTCATTTAATAAATAATATAATTTTAATACTAATAAGAGTTATTATCCTTTATTTAAATAAATAAGTTAATATAACTATTAATTTACTTTATATAAAATATACTATTTTATGCAATTAAATCAATACAAAGATCAACAACAAATACAAGAAAAAATTTATCAAATATTTAATCAAAAACACATTATATTATCTAAAGAAACAGAAAAAATAATAGAAAGGATATATAATAAAGGAGAAAAAGAACAATTCTTTCTCTTACATATTATTATCCAAAGAAACTTCATAGATAAAAAAAATGCTAATTTTATTGACGGATTTATATTTCAGAAACTAAAAGAAGTTAAACAAGAAAAAATTAAAGAAAAGGTAAATTATTTTTTCCCCAACGGTCTCATATCACTTAAATCTTCTTTAAACATTAATTATCAACCTCTACAAAATTTACTAATAGATCAAAAATTTCAAGAAGCAGATCAACTAACACAAAAATATTTATGCCAGCTAGTAGAACTTAAAACCAATCAAAAAAAAACGTGGCTTTATTTTACAGATATACAATTTTTGCCAACAGATGATCTATTTCAATTAGATTTATTATGGAAAATCTATTCTAAAGGAAAATTTGGATTTTCAGTACAAAAAAAGATATGGATAAATAATAACAAAAAATGGAATACATTATGGGAAAAAATTGGATGGTTAAAAAAAGGAATAATGAAAAGATATCCTCAAGAATTTACTTGGACAATAGAAGCTCCAACAGGGCATTTACCTTTATCTAATCAATTAAGAGGAACTCAAACTTTAATGTATTTATTTAGCCATATATATTGGTAATTAATATACTATTTTAATGATTTCTTATAAGTCATTTCTATTAGTTTAATAAAAATCATAAATAAATACTCAGAATCATGAGGACCAGGACTAGACTCAGGATGATACTGAACTGAAAATAAAGGTAAATTTTTATGAATAATGCTAGAGATAGTCAAATCATTTAAATTAAAATAGTTAGTTTTAATAAATGTATCTAGCTGATTACTACCTACAGAAGTCTTTTTAACAGCAAAACCGTGATTTTGACTAGTAATTTCTGAATAATTATTTAAACCAGAAGGATGATTCAATCCTCTATGACCAAAATTTAATTTAAATGTTTCTGCGCCCAAAGCTAAATTCAAAACTTGATGTCCCATACAAATACCAAAAATTGGGACATTAGCAAAATATACTAATTTCTTCACAGTATTAATAGCATATATGATAGATATAGGATTACCAGGACCATTAGAAAGTAAAATACCATTAGGATTATAATCCAAAATTGTTTTGTAACTACAAATAGAAGGTACTACACAAATATCACAACCATAATAAAGTAACTTTCTTAAAATATTAAATTTTAGACCAAAATCTATAACTACAATTTTATATTGAATATTCTTTTTTCTCCCTACATATTTATTAATATTACTATTAAGATAAAAAAAAGTAGATTTACTTGGTAAATTTAAATTTTTCACAGAGTATATATGTCTAGTAGTTACTTTTTTAACTAAATCTAATTTATCTAAATTATTAAATTGATAATCCGATAGATTTAATTTTTTATTAGCATCAGAAAAAACTGCATTCATTACTCCTAATAATCTCAAATGTTTAGTCAAAGCTCTAGTATCAATACCAAAAATATGCGGTATACGTTTTAATAATACATAGTCTTTTAGAGATATATTAGAACGCCAGTTACTAGATATACAAGAAATATTTTTAGAAATAAAACCTTTAACATGAATAAAATTAGATTCATTATCATTTTTATTCAAACCAGTATTTCCTAGTTCAGGATATGTAAACACAACAAATTGACCAGAATAACTTGGATCAGTAAAAATTTCTTGATAACCAGTCATACCAGTATTAAAAACTATCTCACCAAAATGAATAGATAATTGAAATAGAGACCATCCTTTATAAATCGTACCATCCTGTAAATATAAAACTGCTGGATATAAAGTATTTACCATTAATAATTATAAAAAATATAATATACAATAAAATTTAAATTTCACAAAAAAAATACAAAGAAACTAACATAGAATAAATTTAATGAGTAAAAAAAACAGAAAATACTATTTTTTTACTCATCTTATTAGTAATAAATATTTACCAACTACTTGTTTCAGCTTGGTTTAAAACATATTGTGCAACATTTTGAATGTCATCATCTGATAGACGAGCACCAAAAGCTGGCATAATACCTTTACCATTAGTGACTTGGTTTATGATGGCATCAATACTATACATATCATTATCTTCTAAAGCGTTTTTACTTAAATTTTTCTCAGAAACAACCACATTTTGACCACCTTCATGACAAGCAGTACAATTTTGAGAGAAAATCTCTTTACCTGCATTAAAATCTAAACTCTGTGCAGAAATATTCTGAGTACTAAAGAGAAAAGTACTAAAAAATACAATAAACAAGTTAAATAAAAGTTGCATATATAAAATCCTTATCCTATAGAAAATAATTAATTTTAATTCAATTATATAATTTTTTACATATAGAAATATATTAATCTAAAAAAACTAATAATAAATTTTCCCACCACCCCACTTTTCTGGAGAGATTTTAGGTTGAATTAATATATAACCAGCTATAGAGAAAAGATCATCATCAGTTAAATTACGCATTTTAGGAAAAATTTCTGCACTTTTAATACTTGGATGTAATTCAGCAATAAAATTTTGACCATCATAACTAGTAGGATTATTCATATAATCAATTAAACTTGTAACATTATCTCTTGCAGGAGTAGCTAAACTTAAAGATTCTAACTCTAAACCAATATTAGGATTAGTTTTAGTAATACCACCATTATGACATTGTGCACAAGAATTATTAAATAAACGCTTACCTCTCTTAGCTTGTTCAAGACTCAGCACAAAAGTTTTACCATTATCATCTAATGGAACTGTTCTTGTTATTTCATCTAATTCTGTCGAATATACAGGAGAAACAATAATACTAAAAAGCAATATATTTACTACAAACAATAACAAAAAAATATTTTTTTTCACCATAATTAACCTATTTCAAATTGAATAATAAAAATTTTAGTGTAGTTTTTAAAAACATCAATTCACTCAAGACATAAAATTATACTAATATATAATATACTTTAATTATTTTAGTAATACTTTGATAATAAATACTTTTATTATAATTTTCTTAATATTATTGAACATATAATATAGTTATAGTATAGAAAAAAAATAAATTTGTTCTTGCAAGTTAACGCAAAGAGTTAGAATATAATAATAAAAGTTGATTTAATTGACTGCGAAGTTGTTTTCTTGGAACAATTAAATCAATAAAACCATGTTTAAATAAATACTCAGAAGTTTGAAAATTTTTAGGTAAATCCTCTTTTATTGTTTGTTCAATAACTCTACGACCTGCAAAAGCAATTACAGCTTGTGGCTCAGCTAGAATTAAATCACCTAACATAGCAAAACTAGCTGTAACACCTCCTGTAGTAGGAGATGTAAGAACAGTAAAATAAGGAAGTACAGATTCATTATGACGATGCAAAGCAGAAGATACTTTAGCCATCTGCATTAAACTCAACATGCCTTCTTGCATTCTAGCACCACCAGAAGCACATATAATAATAAGTGGTAATCTCAAAAGCGTTGCTTTTTCTACTAATCTTGTTAATTTTTCTCCAACAACAGAACCCATACTTCCACCCATAAACCTAAAATCCATAATACCACAAGCCACTGAAATATTATTAATTTTAGCTATCCCAGTTTGAACTGCATCAGATAAGCCAGTTTTAATTTTCATATCAATTAATCTTTGACTATATAATTTTTTATCAACAAATCCTAATGGATCAGTTGAAGATAAATTTATATCAAAACTTTCCCAGCTATTTACATCAAAAAGATATTTTATTCTATCCTGACTAGATGTAGGAAAATGATAAGAACATTGTGGACAAACCTTATGATTAGCACTTAATACTTTATGATACATTAATAGATTACATTGATTACATTTAATCCATAAATTATTAGGTGATTGTAGTACGTTATAGTCAACTTTAATAACATTATTTGGTAATAAATTTCTTTTTTGAACTAACCATTGAGATAAAGACATATTATAAATATAAATAGAGAATTTTAAAAATAAAAAAAACAACAAATTATAATATATATAAATATATCTAATTTATTATTTTCTGACATATAAAATATTGAATTATATTACTAGTCACGTTGAGTTTTATCTTTTTGACTAACAAAAAGAAGAGCTAAACTAATTGGCACAACAACAATTAAAGTACCAAAAATTAGACTACTAATAAAATTTGATAGTGATGAAGTCATAAAAAATCCTTATATACAAATATAAAATACTTATAATTCATTAAAAAGTTTAATTAGATAATATATTATAATCAGTAAAAACTAACTAACTCTAATATCTATTATATTTTATGCAATTAAAGATAAAGAATTTACTTAAGAATTAGTTAATAATTACGTTATTACCATTTCACTAAAACTGTACCCCAAGTTAAACCAGCACCAAAACCAGATATAACAATAATATCATTATGATTAATTTTATCTTGAGCAAGAGCTTCATCTAAAGCTAAAGGTATAGAAGCTGCTGAAGTATTACCATATTTACTTAAATTAGTTATAATTTTATTATTGTTAATTGATAATTTTTCTGCCACTGCCTTCAATATACGTTCATTCGCTTGATGTAATAATAGCCAATCAATTTCATCTACTGAAATTCTAGCAGAGTTAAGACATTTTAAAATACTTAAAGGAACCTGGGATACAGCAAATTTGTAAACTTCTTTACCATTCATAGTAATATATTTAAATGATCCTTGATAGACATTTAACTTAGGATTAGCATTCATTTCTTCTTGGTAAGCTATAGATAACTGATTAGAATAAGTACCATCTGTATTTAGTTGAAAATTTAGAATACAATTATTCTCAGTAGGACATGACTGCATTATGCAAGCACCAGCAGCATCACCAAATAAAATACAAGTACTACGATCTGACCAATCTATCCACTTAGATAAAACATCAGCACCTATAACTAATATGTTATTATAACTACCATTCTGTAAAAATTGATAGGCTGTTACAATAGCTAATACAAAACCTGAACAAGCAGCTGTTAGATCAAACGCAACAGCATTAATTGCACCTATCTTAGCTTGTACTTGACTTGCACTTCCAAAAAGATCATTAGGACTTGAAGTAGCAAGAATAATTAAATCTATTGTCTTAGGATCCATCGAAATTTTATCTAAAGCATTAATAGACGCTAAAGAAGCAAGATCAATTACTGATTTATTAGAATCTGTTAACAATCTTCTTTCTTTAATGCCTGTACGCGAAAATATCCAATCATCAGATGTTTGAACTAATTTACTGATTTGATTATTATTTAAAATAACATCAGGAATAGCAGAACCTGTAGCAAGAATTTTGGCTCCTTGCATTATAAATGATTTCATACCACTATAAAAATAGATCTAAGAATTAATAATCAATATTAATTTTTTTAAATAACACTATAAAATAAAATTTAAGAAATAAAGTTTAAGATAATAAACACCCGAAAATATACCTAAATAATATAAGATTATTGCTGCTACTCTTCAGTTCTGGCAAGATTAACTTATTATCTATATATAAATTCGAGCGTAATAAGATTATATCATTAGATATAAGATGAGGCAACTATAATTATAAAAATTTTATTTAATTAGACATACCTTGTATGATGAAATCAAAGTAGGGAACTACTAAGCTATACTGTTCTGCAGATAAAAATTCTAAAGTTGCATTTTTTAGACACTCTATTGAATCAATCATACCTAATACAGGAACACCTAATGAGTTATACATTTCTCTAACTCCAATTACACCCAATTGTTCAATACAATCTTTATCACCAGCTAATATTCCATAAGTTATTAATCTTAAATACCATCCATAATCACGCAAACATAAAGAACGTTTACGTGCTCCTTCAGCATTGCCACCAGGAGCAATATATTCTGGATGAATTTGAAAAATTGCTTTGCTAGCTAATTTAATTATTTCTTGCTCTTGATCTCGCAAAATAGCATTAATAGCTATTCTTTGCTCAATAGTTTGAAAATAGTCTTGTAAACTTTTTAATTCTCCGATACTTGGATATCTTAATTCATCATCTGCGTTTATAATTATTTTAGTTATAACACTCATAATTACTAATAAAATTAATATATTAATATAATTACACAATATATAAATCCTTATAGTAACAAAAATTTATTATTATTTAACGACAAAAAAATACTTATACTATATACATAAATATAAAAAACGACACATAAAACATTTAAAAAGAAAAAGATAAAATATCCGGAAAAAAACGATTAATTTCTATAATAAAACCAGCAGTAAAAATAATCCACAAAGTTCCTATTACTGGTGCAATAGATAAATATTTCATAAAATTATTGTTCATTATATAATCCTTATTTTACATTAAACTAACGAGGTGAAATAGTAATATCTTCATTAGAAGCTAATAATTTACCACTTGTAAACTCTTGTATGGCAGCTAAAGGCCAAATAAAACCAGATAATGAAAATTTAGCTGCTAACGGAACATCTATAATAATTTCTTTTTCATTAGGTTTATTAGAAGAAGAAATAGCTTGTAAATAACCTCTACCAACCCATCCAATCCAACCAGTAATATATATAAACAATATACCTGGCAACATAAATTCACCAGCATGATTCCATCTACCATCAGCAATTAAACGTGGTAAACCTTCTGGACCACATAAAAGACCAACTTTGCCATATTTTTCAAATCGATTCTTAGCTTGGTCAATCTGTTTTTGAATAGCTAGATAAGGCGGAGTTGAAGGCTCATATTTAGCTAAACGCTTTTCTAGTTTTGCTACACGCTCTGTTAACTTTTTATTAAAAGCTAAAGAATCTTTACAAGGAACTAAACCAGCTACATCCGCATTAGATAAATCAGGATTAGCAACAAAGATCAAACCAATTAGTAAAAGAACTATTATTTTTTTAAACATTATTTTCCTCTTATTTAAAATTTAATAATAATAAATAGTTACAAATTATACAGTTATAATAAATGATATTAGTATATATAAAATATTTTGTGTGAATAAAATAAGATTTTTGAACACAAATAATAAATTAATATAAATTTACAAAATTAACTTAGGGTTATGATTATGGGATTTTGGAAGAAATTTTTTAGTTCTAACTACAATACTAAAATTGAGAATAAAGATAAAAATATATTAGTGAAAAATCTCAATTTTGATAATAAAAAAATTAATATTTATTTCAGTGCAGAAAAAAATATTAATTTATATGAACTAGAAAAATTATGTGATTCTGTAGGATGGGCTAGAAGACCATTAAAAAAGGTCAAGATAGCATTAGAAAATAGTTTCTTAACTATATCTATTTTTTATTATTACAAAACAAAAAAAAAGCTTATAGGATTCGCACGAGCAACTTCAGATAATTCTTTTAATGCAACTATTTGGGATGTAGTTATTCACCCAAATTTTCAAGGAAAAGGTCTAGGAAAAGCTTTAATGAATGAAATAGTAAAACAACTTAGATACTATGATATTAGCACGATAACACTTTTTGCAGATCCGGAAGTAATCAAATTTTATAGACATCTAGGATTCATCATAGATCCAGAAGGAATTAAAGGTATGTTTTGGTATCCAAATTAAGATATCAATAACTACGAATATCTTAAATTAAGCAATAACTAGACAATCTAACTAAATCTTATATATTATATAAAAAACGGGATATAGCGCAGCTTGGTAGCGCGCCTGCTTTGGGAGCAGGATGTCGCAGGTTCAAATCCTGCTATCCCGATTTCAAGACTACAACGAATTTATTATTTTCGATATATCTAAAGCATTTTCTTCATCTCCTAACTGATTATATATTTGAATTAAATTCTTTAAAACAATAATATTAGATGAATTTAGATTTAACACCTGCAAATAATAATATTTTGCAATATTATAATAAGAATTAGACTGATAACAGTAAGCAAGAGACATATATATAAATTCATCACTAATTAATTTTAGCTGATAACATAATTCTAATAAGATGGTACATTTAAACCATTGTTTACGAGTAACATAATTACGATATAGCTTTACTATTCTAATTTGATTAATTTCATGTTTTGATAATAAAATTTTAAAAGATTGATTTATATTTAATAAATTACTAAAAAAAGTTTTTAATTGAAAAGTAATAAATATAGATAATGGAATTAAAAATAATAAAGCAAATGATAAGTAACAATGAAATAAAAGTAAATTATTCATTAATTTCTATTTATAATGTGATTTCAATAAATATAATATAAATCATATACAAATTAAAATAAATCAAGATATAATGACCATATAATATAAAAGTATATAATACAACAATATGAATAAAGGTACTAAACTAAAAAAAGCACGAAAGATGGGCTTCTTGATAAGAATGAAAAAAAAGAGCGGAAAAAGAATTATGAATTCTAAACGTCAAAAAAAACGTAAAATTATTAGCATATAGAAAAAATATAATTAGGATCGGTATATAACTAAACTCTATCATAGATAGAGTAATAAATTAAAACTAAATTAACTAAAATTATATGAATCTTGAAAAGGAAATAGAAATATTATTATCATCTAATAATTTTTATATATACATCATAACAGAAGAAGAAGAAAGATTAGAATATATTTTACAAAAAATTAGCAATCATTTATTTAATCAAAAAATTAGCAGCTGGAATTTTATTGATGGATATTATGATAATCCAAACTACACTACATATGGGATTAAAAATCCTCTTGAGGCATTAGAAATAATTGAAAAAAGTAATGACACTGATACTAAAATATTTTTATTGAAAGATTTTGATTTATTCATCAATGATTTAAGTATCAGTAGAAAAATAAAAAATTTATATAGATGGTTAAAAGATAATAAGAAATATATTATTATTAGCGGAAATAACCAACAAATTCCTAAAATAATTAAGGAATATATCAAAAAAATCAAATTACCATTACCAAATAGGAAAGAAATTGCGATAGAAATTGAAAGATTTTTACAAATACTGAAAATTAAAGAAAAATTATCAATAGAAATTTTAATAAATGTGTATCAAGGCTTTACAATCAACAGAATTAGACAATCTATTTCAGAAATTATCACAACTCAAAAATCTAATCAAGAATTATTTAATTATATTATCAAAGAAAAGAACAAATTAATTCAAGAAACAGAAATTTTAGATTTATTTTATTTTAATGAAGAATTAGTAAATATTGGAGGGTTAAATAATTTAAAGAAATGGCTAAAAATAAGAAGATATACATTTACGAATCAAGCAAAAACATATGGAGTAAAAGTACCTCAAGGTATTTTACTTGTAGGTATTCAAGGAACAGGAAAATCATTAAGCGCTAAAGCAATCGCAAGTGAATGGCAATTACCATTATTAAAACTAAATATCAGTAAAATTTTTAATGGCATATTAGGGGAATCTGAGAAAAATATACAAAAAATAATAGAAATATGTGAGCATATCGCACCTTGTATATTATGGATAGATGAAATTGATAAAATTTTTAACCAACAGATAAATAATGATAGTGGAACAACAACAAGAGTAACAAATATTTTTTTAACATGGCTATCAGAAAAGAAAAAAAGCGTATTTATCATTGCAACAGCAAATACTATAAATAATATACCAATAGAAATGCTAAGAAAAGGAAGGTTCGATGAAATTTTTTTTGTAGATCTACCAAATTTTGAAGAGAGAATAAGTATTTTTAAAATTCAGTTAGCTAAGGTACGACCTTTAACATGGTATAAATATAATATATATTATCTAAGTAAAATTAGTAAGAAATTTTCTGGCGCTGAAATTGAACAATCAATTATTGAAGCAATGTATATAGGCTTTTATGAAAAGCGAGAATTTACAACTATAGATATAATAACATCAATTCAAAATGTAGTACCACTCGCAATAACCGAACAAAATAAGATTAACCAACTAAGAGAATGGGGATATTCAGGAAAAACTAAATTAGCTTAATTAGCTATGTGATATTAATAATTGAAGTGCATGCATTATTATCATAACTAAGACTCAATAACAAGAGCCCTGATATTGAACTACTTTCCCAGAGAGTGTCCTCTCAAGTATCATCGTCGCTGCAGAGTTTAACTACCAAGTTCGGAATGGATTGGAGTGGTTCCACTGCGCTATAAATATCAAGACATAAAAAGTAGTACTTAAAAAATACTTCATTTTTGTTAAGTATTCGATCTATTAGTACGTCTCAGCTGAATATATTGCTACACTTACACTTAACGCCTATCGAACGGTTAATCTTACCGTGATCTTATAGAGTACTCATCTTAAGGTAGGCTTCCCACTTAGATGCTTTCAGCGGTTATCCAATCCATACTTAGCTACCCAGCGTATACTGTTGGCACAATAACTGGTACACCATCGGTATGTTTCTCCCGGTCCTCTCGTACTAAGGAGAAATCCTTTCAATACTCTAACGCCTGCACCGGATATGGACCGAACTGTCTCACGACGTTCTGAACCCAGCTCGCGTACCGCTTTCATGGGCGAACAGCCCAACCCTTGGGACGTACTACCGCCCCAGGATGCGATGAGCCGACATCGAGGTGCCAAACCTCCCCGTCGATGTGAACTCTTGGGGGAGATCAGCCTGTTATCCCTAGAGTAACTTTTATCCGTTGAGCGACAGCCTTTCCACTCAGCACTGTCGGATCACTAAGGCCGACTTTCGTCTCTGCTCGACTTGTAGGTCTCGCAGTCAAGCTCTTTTTTGCCTTTACACTCTACGGCTGATTTCCGACCAGCCTGAAAGAACCTTTGCGCGCCTCCGTTACCTTTTAGGAGGCGACCGCCCCAGTCAAACTGCCCGCCTGAAAATGTTTCTTGGTCGGATAACGACATCAAGATTAGAATTCTAGTTTAATTAGAGTGGTATCTCACAGATGGCTCATTTATATCCGCAAATATAAGATCTTAGCCTCCCACCTATTCTGCGCAAAATAAACCCGAATTCAATTTCAAGTTACAGTAAAGCTTCATAGGGTCTTTCTGTCCAGGTGCAGGTAGTCCGCATCTTCACAGACAATTCTATTTCGCCGAGTCTCTCTCTGAGACAGCGCCCAAATCGTTACGCCTTTCGTGCGGGTCGGAACTTACCCGACAAGGAATTTCGCTACCTTAGGACCGTTATAGTTACGGCCGCCGTTCACCGGGGCTTCAGTTATCAGCTTCGCAGTAGCTAACCAATTTCTTTAACCTTCCGGCACTGGGCAGGCGTCAGCCCCCATACATTGTCTTACGACTTCGCGGAGACCTGTGTTTTTGATAAACAGTCGCTTGGGCCTATTTATTGCAACCCTACAAGGGTACCCCTTCTTCCGAAGTTACGGGGCCATTTTGCCGAGTTCCTTAGAGAGAGTTATCTCGTACCCCTTAGTATACTCTACCTACCTACCTGTGTCGGTTTAAGGTACAGGTATTTATTATTTAAGATATGATAAGATTTTCTTGGAAGCATGACATCAATCACTTCAATACCGTAATATCTTGTATTCACTTCTCAGCTCAAAATGTTTTCGCCATTTATCATTACCTTGAAAGTTTAAACCGGTAACCAACATCCGGATGATTTAGCCTTCTCCGTCCCTTAATATCAATAATAAATAGTACAGGAATATTAACCTGTTATCCATCGACTACGTTTTTCAACCTCGCCTTAGGTCCTGACTTACCCTTCGCGGACAAACCTTCCGAAGGAAACCTTAGGTTTTCGGGGCATTGGATTCTCACCAATGTTTTCGCTACTCAAGCCGACATTCTCACTTCTGCTTCGTCCACATCCACTTACGTTAATGCTTCAAACTATAACAGAACGCTCCCCTACCGATGTAAAACATCCCACATCTTCGGCAAATTACTTAGTCCCATTCATTTTCGGCGCAAAATCACTAGACCAGTGAGCTATTACGCACTCTTTAAAGGATTGCTGCTTCTAAGCAAACCTCCTGGTTGTTTAAGCAATTTCACCTCCTTTACCACTTAGCAATTATTTAGGGGCCTTAGATGGTGGTCTGGGCTGTTTCCCTTTTGACAATGAAGCTTATCCCCCACTGTCTCACTGGCTGACTACACACTTAGTATTCAGAGTTTGCCTTGATTTGGTACCGCTCTCGCAGCCCGCACCGAAACAGTGCTTTACCCCTAAGTTATAGCATCAGCCGCTGCGCCAAAACGCATTTCGGGGAGAACCAGCTAGCTCCGAATTCGATTGGCATTTCACCCCTAACCACAACTCGTCCGCTGATTTTTCAACATCAGTCGGTTCGGACCTCCACTTAGTGTTACCCAAGCTTCACC